ATTTACGGTCTTAATTTATTAGTAGCAGACCATAAATTAAGGCTGCCGAGCAGCCAAAAAGAAAAAAAAATAATAGGCTATTAGAGTACACCTTACACCATATATCTACCCTCACTTTCTGAGGTAATCGAGGTTCGAACCTAACATATGGCGAGTAACCGTCTACTCGTTGCTCTTTTACACATTAATCATAATGAAGCTCAGCCAAGTGCCAAGCTATCTTTACTATACTCCCCTCCTATCTCCTCAACAAGTTGAGGAGGACGGAGGGGAGCCGAAGAAGAGGTGATTTAGATCCGCGAACATCCATTCTAACTTTCGTCAAATCTCAGAACTTGTTACTGTACCCAAATGATTAGTTTGGCCCCTTTACTTACCCTTTTAGGTTAAAAGGTTAGTATTCTGAGCTCTTAGGATTTACCCGGAGTTTGGTTACTTAAGAGCCGTTAAAGCTTGCTTAAGGCTTTTTCACTCTATTATCTACTTCTAACATTCTCAATCCTCCCTCCTCTAAGTCAGATTCTGGTACTAAGTAGGAATCAAATTCTATAAACTCATTGTCTGTATTTAAAAAGTCAGGGTATTGATAACTTCAATATCACTGGTGACCCTCTGCTAATACAGACATGGCGGGATCGCTCACTTCATCCATTAAGTATAATAATTTAAAAGATGGAAAGGCGATTAAAATTAAAATTATGGCAGGAGTAATTGTTCATATTAACTCTATTAGTGTACCATGATTTAAGTACTTATGACTTATAGGTGAATTTACGGATGTATAATTTCTTACAATAGAAATCATTATTCATCCTACACCAAACAAGATTATAACTAAATAGAACATAATGTTATCATGTAATTCAACTAGACCTTCCATTTGCGGTGTAGCACTATCTTGAAAATATAGACCCCAAGGTCTAGGCGTATCACAATTATTAAGAAGATTTAAATTTAATAAATTAAGCATATATATTTATAAAAAAAATGTTTTTTTCTATTATAGATATAAAAAATAAGTAACCTTATCAAAAGTATTATTGACTTATTTTTCATTTACTAAAAAGAAACAAGTGAAGGGCAGATTGAAACACCTATGCTTCCGAATTTATTCTTAGGCTTAATAATCTATTTATATAAAGAGTATTTTAACCCTAAACATTTAAGGACCCATCCCGCCCATTAACATAATTATCTACCTTCAAGATAGCTGTCTATCTATACTAATGAATTCCTGGCTCTAGTAAACACTATTATAACATATTTAGATTAGCCTTTAGCTAATAAATATTTACCCTAAAATATTTAAAGATTAGTCTAAGGTTTACTTGCACCCTGCGAAGCAGGATAAAGACCAACTACAATAACAGGTATCTGTTTACTATTGGATGTGCTAGTAAAATAAAAGAATTATCATTTCTTGCACTCACTCTGCAAGCCCTCCCGCCCACCCCTCGATGTTTGTTACTGAGTATAACATATAATTTTTCTAAATAGACGTAAAAAACTTAAAAATATCCATATATATATACAGCATTGTATACAACTATATAATATTTAAAACTATTAAGTTTATATATTATTTTTTCTTAAATACGTAGAGGTCTTTGTACGGTACGTCTAATTTTGTATATTTGTTTATAGTTGAATGTTCTAGCCCTAATTCTCCAGCTGCGGCGCGAACAGAGCTATAAGTCGTTGTTACATTAGTAGTTAGGTTTAATACCTCTGTTTCTATACCTACACATCAGCTTTCAATTATATCAACTTTTTCATAGATAACAGGTTTATCTATTAACTTGAAAATGTACCTTTTCTGGCTTTTTCTCTCCTACCTCCTCAACTAGTTGAGGAGGAGGGAGAGAAATGAGCGGGGGTTTTACTTGGTTTCAGTTTTTTTCTCCCTGTTTTTTTTTTCCTTTTTTTTTTATTATTATACAATACTATTTACGTAATAATTATATATTTATAACTTAAAAAAAGGGAAAAAAAAATGGAGAAAAAAAAAAATAGTTACTAATCTGTGTACCCTTAACGTTTAAAAATTTAGCAGCCGAAACTATAGAATCAAAGATGGTTGATTGTCCAGTTAAAGTGTCTGTAACATCACCATCTTTCTAGCAGGTTGACTAAGTAAAATAAGGGATTTAGTACTACCTCTATGTGTACAACCTACTCTAGAAGGCGTAGTGTTAGATTCTAGGACTATTTTGTTTTCGGGAGAACAAATCTTTATGTAATAATTCTCCCTTACAAATCTCACCTCTGGAGCACAATATTCTAAAACCTCCCATTTAAAATTAGAGTAGCCATACTTAATCAAAGCTCTATATATAAGCATACTAGTATTACTTCTTAGATGATTAACGTTATCTTACTTAAGGCATCTTTCCTTTAAGTCAATAACTGAACCTACATAACTTTTGTTATTTGTAAGGTTAACTCAACGGTAGATACCTGATTTAACTTGTTATCCGCTAAAATAAGAGCTTTACAGGTGTCAGCGTTTGAATATACTTTTCCTCCTGCTACTTCAGTAGAAGAGTTAAACGTATTACACTTAGTAGAGTATATTCTTTTATTTAGTGGTTTCCCTCGCGTTGGTCGAACCAAAACTGGAATGGTTTATAGATTCGTAACAATAGCTATAGACACGGTCAGTTTCAAGGTTTAAGAACTGTAAGTTTTGTCTAGAGTCAATCTTAAGAGCATTCTTACCTAGTTCAAAGGCAAAACCTAAAGTTAATGCTAAGAAAAAAATCAGCATTATTACTAAACCATAAACACCATTAGTATAGGCACTAACTACGTAGGGATAGACTAACAATATCTCTAGGTCAAATAAAAGGAACAAAAGCGCAAAAATAAAAAAGGAGATACTAAACTGAGTCCGATTTTGACCCAAGAACGAGTGAAATCCACACTCAAAAACTGAATCCTTTTCTAGGTAAGGATTGTGTGGAGCAAATATAAGATTAACAGCTAATAATATAACTGCTAATATAGGTATAAATACAAAAAAAAAAGTAGTACTTGTCATTTAAGCGTTAAATAATATTAATGCTAATATATTAGCCATACTTAATCATTCTTGTGGGGTAAATATAAATAATAGTATTATTAAGGTTAACACAGAAATTGTTATAGTTAAAGAACTAGATAAAACAATATTGTCTAATTTAAATGTTAATTTTTTAATTAAAACATTATTTTTAATAATACTACCGTGTAAGTTTATATTTACTATTTCCGGGTTTATTTTATATTCAGGTTTTTCAAAAAAAACTTGTTTTATTATGTTTAAATAGTATACTGCACTTATTACACTTGTTAATATTCCTACTAATGTAAGGAATACGTAACCACTATCTAAAGCAGCACTTAAAACCATCTGTTTCGCAAAGAATCCTATTAAAGGTGGTATACCCACAAAAGAAAATATTGTAATAGTAAAACTTAAGGCTAAGACTGGGTTTATGTAAAAGTAACCTTGCAGTTGACTAATCAATTGTATAGGTGAGTTATTTTTATCGGCTAATTCTTTATATTCTTCATTATCGTTAACGTAATAGTAAAGAGAAAAACCAATACTTATTAATATTATGAAGGCATTTAAATTACTAATTGAGTATTGCATTAAGTAAAATATAAAGGCTTGAATAGACTCTATACTGTTAATACTCAATGCTAGTAATATAAAACCTACGTGACTTATAGTACTATAAGCAAATAATCTTTTTATTCTTAACTGTGTTAAACCTACAACTGTACCTATTACTAGTGAAAGTAAAGAGCTAACTAGTAAACTTGTAGTTCAATTATATTGGAAAGAAAATAATGAATTACTTGTATAATGTACTAATTCTAAGAAAAATATAAATATAGATATCTTAGCTACTATAGCTACAAATGTTGTTACAATAGTTGGAATAGCGTCATACACATCAGGGCTTCAGAAATGAAAAGGTGCTGCTGAAACTTTAAATAAGAACCCTACGCTCATAATTAGTAAAGAAAAATTAATGTAATAAGGTTTATATCAATACAAAATATTCTCTGCGGAAGCATGACCATTGTTACCTATATCACTTAAACTAGTAATAACGTATATACCGTCTAAGATAGTTGTACCCGAATTTGCATATAGTAAGCTAGATCCTAAAAGTATAAAACAAGAGCTTAAACCACCTAATAAAAAGTATGTCAAACCACCACTTGTGGCTAATTCTGAGTTTCTATACAATGTACTAAGTAAATATAGTCCATAACTTTGCAGCTCTATAGATAAAAAAATAGAAACTAAATCACTAGTTGACACTAAAAATATAGCTCCTGTTATAATAAATAATAATATTAAAGGGTATTCTATTATTTTAAATTGCTCTCCCATTTTATTTACTATTCTTGATCTATAGTAAAGAAAGTTATAAAATAACAACTTACTTATTGAAGAATATTCAGCTACTCAGACTTTTCTTGGATAAAAAGCTGTTAATTGTAAAATTGCAGCACTAATTAAAAAGATAAAGATATGAAAAACATGTGTGGTAGTTGTAGCATGGAATAAACCACCATATAAACCTATACCACTATCTAAACAAAAGTATAAGCTATAAAAAGCAATTAAAGAAGAATAGAGTAAAACTGTGATAGCTACTCTACTAAAAAGTATAGATTTGTCTCGTCTTAAAGTAACGGCATTAGATAATAATAAAAATAAGATAGAAAAAATTACCATCAAGAGCACTCAGATTTGAACTGAGAAGGTGAAGTTTGAAGCTTCAAATTTTACCATTAAACTATGCTCTTTATATTTTAATGTTAAAGTATACTGTTTATAATTTATATTATATCGGAAAAGAGATGATTCGAACATCCAGGTGTAGAACACAATATTTAGCAAATATCTCGTTTTACCAATAACAACTTTTCCTAAATACTTTTAATTATTATATATAAGTATACGGGTTAAACCGGTCTCGATCCGATATACACTTCTATGACAAAGAAGGTTCTTACCAATTAGAATATTAACCCTTACGGCCAGCCGAATTCGAATCGACACAAATCGTTTGGAAGACGAAAGGTCTACCATTAACCTATGGCCGTTTATTTTTTTATTATAAAATAATAAAAAAAAAAAAAGAATAGTTTTACCCCGATTTTTTCTCTTTTTTTTATTATTATACGTTTAATTACTACGTAGAAATTAAACTATTATAACTAAAAAAAAGAGAAAAAAAGGTGCAAGACCAGTACTGGTCTTGCATGAAGGCAGATTTAAGACCTATGGGGCTCGAACCCATATAACAAAGATTAAAAGTCTCGTATTTTACCATTAAACTAAGGTCTCTATATACTTTAAAATATAAAAGCTAAACTTGCTTAAAAACCCTGTTACATTATGTATTGTAAAAAAAGTGCAGTAACTAAAAAGATTTAAATTACTGGTATTAGTGTAATTAAATATGACATTTATATTTATTTAAAATCTTAATTTATTAAATGTAAAATATACTTATTAAATATATTTTATTTAAATTAAGTTTTTAGGTTAAACCCACTAATACACCTAAATATAAATCAGTTACTCTTTATTCTTTAGTTTTTTTATATAAAAATTGTCCTACATTTTTTTTTTATTTATATCCCTTATTATAAACCCCCCCTTTACCACTGCTTTATTTTTACCCTTTTTTTTAATAGTTTAACTACCAGGAGGTAATTAAACTATTAAAAAAGGCAAAAATAAAGATAAAAAGGGGGGGCGGGCAGAGTAAAAAAAAATTTTTTTTTTATTGTGAAGCCATATTAATAATAATTATCTTTATTTTAATCTATATTACTAATAAATAATCAGACCAAATTTATACGTTTTCCTTTTAAATTAAATCTATACTAATTAATTGGCAAAGGATATTTTTTATACGACAATAATCAAAACAGTTGACTTAATACAGGATAAATAAATATGTTGGGTTTAAGAGAAGGATTATTGTTAGCATACTCACCCTCTAGTCGTTGAACGGTTTTACTTCTTTATCTTTATTTTTTTATTTTTTTTTCTCTCCGATGTAAAACTTAATAGGAATATCAATAGTTTGGTTAATAGTGTAGATATCCACGACTTTTATGTTAAGAAGCTTTTAAATGGTCTAGAGAACAAGGAGATAGTCCATTTTTTTAGACTATCTCTTATTTTTAGTTGTAACTTTTAACAATATGGTATTAGATGGAGATGAATATAAAGAAGATGAAAGGACTAAAATAAGTGTTACCCATCTTTCTATGAATATTGGTAAATTAATATCTAATGCTTATACATCAAAACTATATAAAGCTTATATAAATTCCTTAGGTGCGGGTCCGCTAGTGTCTAAAAAATCTTTTAGAGATTATCTAAAAGAATTCTTAGAAATTGATAAACAATCTGTGTTTAAAACTAGTGAATTCTGTTTACGTCTATCTGGTAAGTTAATCGATATTATGTGCAGTTGTAACATTTTAGAGGTTAAAGTTATTACCTCTAATGACGGTAAAAGTAGTATGGCTATTTTAAGGTTAACCGATGAGATAGAAAAAAAACAAAATAACCAAAATCCTATAGCTATATTACCTATTAATTTACCTATGATAGTCTCTCCTAAGAAGTATTCTAAACGAGAATTGGGTGGTTATTTGCTTAATAACGTAGAATACGACGAAGACTTAATAGGTATAAAAAAGCTTATGATAATCCTTCTAAAAAAGAGGAGGATAATGAAATTTATTGAGCTATAAATAATATGATGGCAACTCCTTTTAAAATTAATAAAGATTTATTAAACTATTTATTAAAATATAACCATCTCCATAGGTTGCTAATAAGTTCTGATTATATTCACCCTTTAGCTAATATAAAACGTAACAAGAGACAAGAAAGAGAATATCAGCAATTTTTAAGTAAAGTAATGTTAGAAAAACATATTTTATTAATAGCTAACATCTTTTCTAATGTTCCTGAAACATATATTCCTTTAAGATTAGATCAAAGAGGAAGAATATATCCTACTACTGCGTATTTTCATTACCAAGCTAGTGAGTTGGCTAAGGCTTTAATTTTATTTGCTAGACCAGATACAATAAAAAGAACAAATAGAGAAGCTATAGAATATTTAAAAGCTTATGGTGCTACTTGTCATGGAAATGGTTTAAACAGAAAATTTTATACTATAAGATTAGAATGAGTTGAAAACAATTGAGATAGAATTCTAGATTTTGAAAATAATAAATTATTTCTAGAAGCAGATGATAAATATCTCTTTTTATATTTTTGCTTTGAAATGAGAAGACTTAATAATTTCTTAAATAATGAGTTTATGCTAGAGTTTAAACCAAATCTACCTATACAATTAGACGGGACATGTAACGGATTCCAACATTTAGCTTTATCATCTAATGAAACATCAATCTTTGATAAATTAAATCTAGGAAGTAGTAATAAGAGTAAAGATCCCTTGGACTTTTATAGTCATATAGTTGAAATATTAACTATTCATCTTGAATATAAAAAGAATAAATAGGTATCGCTAAAGGACTTGTTAGTGCATTGAGAGGAATATGACGTAAAGGTCTCAACTCTTACTAAGGAAGAAGAAGAAGAATCTCCCGATTCACAAAAGGGAAAAGAGATGATTAAGGAGTTAGAAGAACAAATTATATCTATCAAAAGGGTACAGGCGTTAGGTATAAACAGGAAAACTATAAAACCTGTGATTATGAATAAACCTTATAACGCAACAAATAGAACTTTGGTTAGTTCTATTAAGGGGATATTAGCTTGGGACCATACTGATGAACATAAGGTATTAGGTGATCCAGATAATCTAGAGTTAGATGGTAACAAAAAACCTAGGGTTGATTATACCACTTGATATAAGATAGATCAAGGGTCTAATAACCTTGTAAATTATAAGGATATAGAGTTATTAGTTAAAAACATAGAAGAGATTATTCATGTAAAATATCCTAAGATAAAATTCTTGACAAATTATTTCAATGAAATAGGTAAAATCTTAAACAAATTAAATTTACCTATAACATGAAGATTACCCCATGGATTAGTTGTTAGTCAGAGATATATGAAAGAACATATATTAAAAATAAAACCTTTTACATATCTTTCTAATAGTTTGAGTTTAAGTATTACAGACAAGATAAAAAAGGATAAAAATAAACAATTATTAGCTTTTAGGCCTAATTTAGTTCATTATTTAGATGCTGCTACTTTAACTTTGCTATATGTCTCTTTAGCTAAACCCACTAACCAAAAAGATAGTTATTTTAATTTCTAGAGTGTTCACGATTGTTATGGTGTTACAGCTAAATATATAGATCTTCTAATAAAGAGATTAAGAACAGTGTATATTAATACATACTCAGACAAAGGATATATTCATAAATTTGATGAGGATATTATAAATACAATTACTATTACACAAGGTGAGAGTAAATGTAAATATTCTCCCGAAACTAGAACTATTTATATAAATAAAAAGAAAATAGTTTTACCTGACTTATCAGAATTCCTTAATGTACCAAATAAAGAAAGAGTTTATGAAAGGCTAAGTAAGTCTATATTCTTAGTAAAATAAAATTAATAAATAATGAACGTTTATTTATTAGAAACCTAGTTTTCAACGCACAAGCTTCCAACAAAAAAAAATAAGATTTTTTTATCTGTATATAATAAGTATACAGTTTTTTTTAACTATTAGTGTAATAATAAACTTTTTTTTTTACATTAAACATTCATTAATCATACTTATAATCTTAGACTAACTTAACACTAACTAATCTTATAGTACTAGTTCTAATAGGAGGTAAAAAAAAAAAAAACACAAGATCCAAGATCTTGATAAAAAAATTATGCAGTTTTAGTTAATCTTAATTACTAGATTAAGATTAATTTAACACTTGCTACTCTTTTTTCCTCATAAGAAAAGAAATAAAAGCCAAATTCCGACATAATTGTAGTTTACGATATAATTTTGATCTAGTACATCTCTTGTATTTAAACTTAGATTATAGTTGGTCTAGTTCCTACTCAGATTCCTTTTTCAAAAATCTTTGTACGTTTGTCATAATACTCTGTACTTAAAATTAGAATATTTTTAGGTTTTATAACAACACTTCCCTTTTTGTAATCTCTTTTAGATGTTTTTTTTTACGCATTTATAGACTCTCCTTTAAACATATTTTTATAATCATCTAATGCTAAATATTCACTAGACACTCCTTTAGCTTTTTTAATTAGTTTACCTGATACATCAATAAAAGCATAAGCTTTATCCGCGATAAAGTAACCTTCTTTGATTTCATGTTCTAACTTAACCTTACCTAGTTCTGACTTGTCTACAAATTCATCCTCCAGTTTGTAGTCAGTAACTATACTATCGGTGTCTGTATAATAAATCTTACCTCCTTTATTTAAAATATGTAACATTAATTTAGTCATACGTATTCTAGCATAGGATAACGTAGCAGATGCGATAAGAATAGACACAGTTTGATATCTCCCCTTAATTGACTTTTCTTCTATAGATTCTGTATTTAAAGCCTTAATATAGTCAACACCAAAATCTTCACAAACTCCCTTGTCTATTTCTAATTTAAATGTATCTAAGTAAGCATCAGCATCAATCTCTATACTACCACTTACAATTCTAGTTTTAAGGACTAAATCTTGTGGTTTAGCATCCAGTAATTTAGTTATACTTTTTAAGAAACCCGTACCGAATCTACCTATTAAACTATTTAATATTAACTTAGCAATAGTTCTTTCTGTAGGATTTTTAGCATTAATTTTAATTCCCATTACATTTGTAACAAAACTTAAAAATACATCCAAAACAGAATCAAAGTTATAACCTTTAATTACATCTATTTTATATCCACTATCTTTTGCAAATTTTAATTCTTCAGAAAAATATCTATCATATCACTCTCCCTTTTTCTCTCCCTCCTCCTCAACTAGTTGAGGAGGAGGAAAAGTTAAATTACCTTTTAGAGTTCTTTTAGGTAGTAAACCTAAATAGTTATCTTTAGATTTTACTTTAGAATAAAAGAACCCAAATAAATTTTCTAAGTCCAACGGTAGTCCAAAACTCTCTAGATATTTACATTTTGTACCAGGCATAGGTTTCAAAGACGCATATGGATATAAAGAATTTACGTCATAATAATATAACTTTCTATCTGGGTTTTTGTCCGTAATAAAAAAAGGATTAAACACCTCTACTCTTCCACCGTAATAGCTTTTATATATATCGTCTCAAACAATTTTATTATTAACTAAAGGTATAGGTTTTTCATCTTTATTTTAGTGAAATTCAAGGAAAATTTGTTGAAATATACCAGAAATTGTAAAAAAATCAGTCATTTGAATTTTAAATAACCTATGAAAAATTCTATTTGCTTTAACAAGTACTTGACATAAACTTATAAGATCCTTTTCTAGATATCTTATACATTCTTCTTTTAGAGATCATTCTTCTTTAAATAATGAATTGTAATATTCTGTAGGGATATTTTCATAATAATTTATACTAGGTGTTTACCAACATAAAACAAAGAATCCTTCATACAGAAATTATAAGGAAAGAAACTTTTTTCTGTTTCCACTTCAAAATCTTTACATAGACTTCTTAAGTCTCTAGGTAAAATAGCAACACTGTCCTTTATATTAACAGTATGGATACGGTCATTAACTTTTCTTTTAATCTTCAATTCTAAAATTTCTCTATTTCTAGTTGTAATATCTAAAATATAAGGGTTATTTTGTCCTTCTTTTGTTTTATTGAAATCTATTAAAGCTTTAATTATAAAAGGAGCATCAAACATACCTAGATTATGTACATAAAACGTATTTTTATTGTATTTAGACTTAAGCATTTCATTTAGACAAGTATGTATTAACATAGTACTATCCAAACCTTTATCTATATAATATGTATTACACTGACCAAATTCATTACAATAAAAACCTAATGCATAACAACAAGACACACCGTCACATTCATATGTTTCTAAGTCAAGAGTTCCTATATTTGAATTAGGTAGTCAGTTTTTCCTATTGTTAGTTAAAATTTTCCCCACCATTTTAATAGGAGAAAAATCAATATCTCTAGATACAGATAATATAGTATCGTTTTTATACACAAGAGTACTATTTCGACTTTCCCTCTTAAAAGTCCCATCTTTATTATCTATATCTTTAACCTTAGATATAAGATCTCCATAAAAATTAAAAAACCTTTTGTCTACCCCCTCATCAGACATATTAACACTAATAATATATGGTCTATTCATACGATATATTAGGTAAAACTTAGTAGAATCATTAACTAAATAATAAACTTTTTTATTATTTATAGTCATATTAACATTATACTCTTCTAAAAACTTATCTGGATTTTTTACATCAAACGTATTTGATATAACTAATTTCCCATCTACAACAACAGGGTTAAGAGGAGAACCCTGAACGTCTTTAAGTGTATTACCAAAAATACTCAAATCTCTACTAATCTCAGTCATATTAACCTTAGGGTGTTCAGCCTTTATAAAATCTAAGTTCGAAATCTTTAACGTAACATCGACATTAACTTGTCTAAATTCTAAAAGAACCGAATCACAAGTACCCTCAAATATATTATCATACTCTCTAAATAACTCACTAAGTCTATCAACGATTTTATAAAACAACTTCTCAAAAGGGTAAATATCCTCCATCGATTTAAACATGAAGTGTTGTTGTTTCTTATCAATTGTAGCAAAAACTTCCCCTCTCTTAGCTTTAATAATACAGAACAATCTGTATTAGGTAAAAGTTTATTAGAACAGTATAAACTTTCTACAAAGGTATCAAAATCATCTCAAAGGAAGTTTATATAATCTATCCAAATTTGATGTGTTTTAGATTTAGTTTTTACAGGAGTAGTATTAACATTAATAAACTCCTTAAACTTTTCCTTTCTCTCATTCGTAGAATAAAAAGATCTTTGCTCAACAATAAAGTTATTTCCACCCGTTATATCTAATTTATTGTACAATCTATATGTTTTAATAGCATCAAAACATAATGTCGACAGAGCCAAATTGTCTCCTTTTCCTCGTTTCTCTCCCTCCTCCTCAACCAGTTGAGGAGGAGGGAGAGAAAAAGAAGAAAAAGCTCTGCGCATCAAATTATTAGCCGTGTAAAAAGGCAATGCAAGAGAAAAAATAGTTGTTCGTTTGTAAAAATTTATCGTGTTATTATTGTTATATTAATTATTCATCTTAATCTATAAAAGCAACTTCAGATAAGTCGCAACCAATTGAATTGGTATACTTACTTGAGTAGATTTACATCGATGTAAATAAAGGCATAATCAACTTGGAAAATAAGGTTTCCTCTATTATCATCTCCTCAGACCTGTACAAACCAAGGCAAGACAGCGATAGGAGAAACCACGGTGCATGATCGATTAGGATACCCAAAAACTATTAGTGCCTTTAAACTAATACCAGATGGTACCATAAGCTCTTACGAGACTTAGACGCAAACTATCCCGCCAAACGACTAACGGTGAGACCCTTACATACACTTAGGGAGGTTTAAGTTACTCAAACCCTATACCTTTAGAGTATAGGAGACCAACCAAATTCAAGCAAGCTGAATACTTTATGTTTTTAAACAAAGCCGATATATAAATGATATAATCCCCTAACCAAAATAAAAGCAAATAAGACCAAATAAGACCAACAACTCCCTAGTAGCTAAGGAGGTAGAGGTTGTTTTCTATCTCTACACCTTGTATACTTCCATTTCGTCATCACCTCTAGCCTTTAACTGTATAAAGAGGCTTCCAGGATAAATCAGAAATACACCCCTTGAATACTACAATTAGTCTTGACTTCTAGTGTTATCAGTATCTTAATACGCTTTCTTGACCAAAATAAAAAAGAATAAACAAGACAAGTACACACCCACCTACAACAATAACAACAACCAAACCAAGATAAAAAGCAAATAACACATAAATAAACCAAACATATACCAAAACTCTAAAAAATCTACTAACAAATTAACGAAAACACACAGAAACCAAGGTAAAGTAATCAGGTTTCCGCAACCCTGTTTAGGTTCCATTTTAAAACATTCCAAAAAAGTTTCTTCCACCTCCTATTACCGTACCAATTCTACATACGAAATCTAGGGTATACCCTGCTTTACGGAGACCCTGACTTTTTTCTGGTTAAGCCTAACCCCTCCGGGGTCAGGAGTACTAGAGCTAGAACCTGAGTTATTTCCAGTGTGTGTTATTATTATCATTACTATCATTATCATCATTATTGTTATTGTCATTATTATCATTGTTATTGTTGTCATTGTCATCATTATTCTCAAAAAAACTTGGAACCCTCCCGTCATAATTAAGGTCTATAGATTGTAATAATACGTTAGCACCAAAAACTATTTCCTCCAAATCACTGACTATTATATCTCTATTTACATCTGTAACAGTTCGAACAATATTCCCTCCAATATCAACACCAGCATTTGCATAAGCAGTAATATTAAACAGAAATAATTGAAAGTTAAAATCTAAATCAGGGTGATAGCTATTAATGTAGTTTTGAGTTAACTCTAATTGAATACGTCAATTTCTACTATTTAAACTAACTATATTACTGCTACCATTCACTATTTGTTGTTGTTGTATACCAACCGCCTCTATAATATTATATAAAAGAGCTACTAAAGTAACCCTACTAGCTCATTCCTGTTTGACAGCTTCTTTACCTCTACCACCTCCACCTGAAGGCTTTTCCTTCTACGCCCGTCACCACCATCACCGCACCATTATCACTGTCATTACTACTGCCACCCCTATTTTTTTTTCTTTTACCTTTATTAGGAGCTACACTATCATGAGCACGCTTTCTTTCCCCATCATTCGAACCCCCTACATCTGCATCGCTTAATATTCCATAACATTTAGTTAAAATTCTAACTAACCCCAAATTCCTTTAATACACCAAAGACTTTAGCCCCAGATTTATTAAAAATTCCAAATACAAAATTAACAAAACTAGATAATGAAGGCGCTAAATAACAAATAATAACACCAGTAGGAAGCAAACCTAATGTCTTAGCTATTTTTATTAAACAATAAGAATATAGATCAAAAATATAACACCTCTTAAAAGGTGTGGAGTTGCATCATCCCTTGTTTCTGGATTCAAGATCTAATCCAGAAACTGAATCTTTTATAGAATCAAATGTCCTTAAACAACCCTCCGCTAGATAACCTAAAACCTCCAAACCTGCGGGTACTAAATACAACCAAACACTGCTACATCCAATATCAAAATCCTGCAAATTAAAATCAAAGCTATACACTGTGTGTTTTCCATCATTTTTTTTTATTTTTCTTAGTTGTATGCAACCATACTTAATCTATAGGTCAACCCCTGGCATAAATCATGGCAGACCCCTCAAAAGCCAAGTAAAGCTGATAAGGGTTGCATTACGTCAAACTACGCCTATCCATCCACTATCTAACTAAAAAAAAAAGAATTACAAGAATAGCAAGAAGGTAGAGTAGATCAACGACTATACAATTTCATAGCTAATGTATATTGAATAGTTAAATACACTAAGACTCAAAAATCCTGGCGGGGAACAAGACTTTTTAGGTTAAAAAAATTTTCCTTAAATACAAAAAACCGATTTAATGCTAAAGCTTAAAATAGCGTCCTACATGATTCCAGATACATAGCTAAAAAATGCAATATGTCTTGGACAAAAAAAAAACTTAACACCTCTCCCTTTTATTTTATCCTGCAGGGAGGATTAGACTTGCAGTACGGTTAAACCCGTGCGTCATCATCACAGAATAGCCAGAGGACATATCAAGTATTAATCTTACTACCTACAGCAGCCTTAAAAATGAGATAAGAAAAAAAAGCTATTCTACTATCTTCTACAATAAAGAGTAAAACCTAAAAAGATACCACTCAATAACCACAACACCCTATTCACATAGGGAGTAGAGATATGTAGGAATCGAACCTAAAAATTTTGATCTGCAATCAAATAGTAGAACCACCTACTCACACATCCCTTAATAATAATCAAATTAAAACCTTATAGTATAATATAAAAAGACAGGCCAGAATACAGTATAATAAAAACATCAAGCTTTCAGAGGCGTTTCCCTGCATACCGGTGTCAAGGCGGCCCCTGCCCCCCCCCACAACATAGTTATCTACCTTCAAGATAGTTAACTATCTTTACTCTATAACTCCTGGTTTTAATTGTATTTATTAAAACATGTTTATTTTTTTTTAGTTTTCTACATTAAAAATAATTTAAAACCATAATTAATAACTAATTTTAATTTAGTGTAAACCTAAAGCATCTTTTATATATAGTGAAGAACCCTAAAACCTTGTGCTTGTACAAAAGCTATTCCTAGTTCTAAACTTAAGGATGACAAACCCACTACTTATAGAGCAATTAACTAACTAATTAATAGTTTCTAAGAAGTTTATAAACTATTTAGAAGGCCGTGCAGGAGAATACTCTATAGTTCTAAAGTTTTTAGGGGGGAGTACCAGGAACAAAATCTTCGTACCTATCTAAGAACTTAGTTTCTGCACCTGTATGCACTCTTACAACTCTAAAGAGACCCATGTGAGGATAAGGCCTACGTAATTCAGAATTTACAGTTAACCTACGTATAGTATAAGGGTAAGTATTACTAAAACCCTTATCGTGTACCTTTTGAGATAAAAAAGTAATTTCTTCTGCTGCAATATTAGGATCAAACCCATCAGCACTACACTTCATATAGAAAAAACGTTCTTACTTCTATTGTTTCCGTGATCTCACATCCACAGAACCTTAGCCCTAATTGTATCCATATAGGGTGAACTACGCCGGGCTGAGGTTTTCCTCCTGGGCCTGGTTTTCCACTTGGTTCAGAAGGATCCGCTTTTAATAAGTAGTCCGCTAAATCTATATTTAAATAATTAAATATACTAATAAAACCTCCCATCAAAAATAAATTTGGCAAGGTTATAGATCTAAACATATTTAAACTAAATAAGCCATAATCTGTTTTACATCTATAAATGTAATAATTTATAATCTTAGTCATTACAACCTTATTAAGATATACAGTAAAAGGAAATAAATTTAAACGTAGATATAAATATGATAATAAATTAGTGTACGAACCAATACTAAATAAAGCCATAAATGTGTTTATAGCTAAGAAGTTAATTCCAATACATACAAAGAATAAAGCTATAATATAAAATCTCATACTTTTATTTTTATAGAAGAAAATAAAGATTTGCAATATTAAAAATATAATATTTCTATCCCCTTTTTCTCTCCCTCCTCCTCAACCAGTTGAGGAGGAGGGAGAGAAATGGAATATAAATTAAATCATATAACAAATAATATAAAAAAAGTTGTACAAGAGAAACCCCCCGAAATTAATAAGATAGTTAAAGATGCATCATGCATAGTACTAGCCGTAACTGTAGCTAAAATGCAAAGATTTAAAGAGTACTAAGGTACTATGCATATTGTAAACAATGAACAAAATAAAGGATAAATATCATATATAGAAGGTATACTAAAAGATGTTTGAATACACTGTCTTTCTATTTTAATTCTTAAAATAGAGTTAATATGATTAAAATAACCTGTATGGGCTACTTTTACTTTACTTATTGTAAATCCAAAGCATCTTTTATGTATAATGAAGATAAACCACAAATACTTGTGCTTGTGTAAAGGCAATAGCCAGCTCAAGACCTGAGAATGCGATAATGAAAGCTAATGGTATTAATCCTATAACGAAGAATATTATACCACTTGTCATAATATTGTATGTGAAGCCTGATAGGATATTTAATAGCTTGTAACCTGTTAATAATTTAAACCATCCTATAAGACATAAAAAAAACCAGAAGTTTTTATAGCAAAAGCAAGCAATTAAACTATTCAAAATAGTTTTTAATAACCTTGTAGGATTTAAAACGAGAAAGTAAAGAAAGGCTAATTTGTCTTATATATTGTTTGTTTCAGTGTCTAAATTTAAGGTTTTACTTACTAGTCTATCGTTATTGCTCGTTTTTCTTACTGTGAAGCAGAGACAGGCTTTATAATAAAAAGGCTCAATTAGCAATATGGAAATGCATTTTTCGTATTATTAATAGCTAATTTTAGTAATCCTTCTTAGCATGTACTGCTTTTTTTTTACAATCTATTAACATAATAATATTCTTATTATTTAAAAACTTATGACTAGAACTACTTTATTTAACATATAACTTAGCTACTTAAATAATACTATCTCTCAGACAGTCTGCCAGTATAAAAAAGATATCAACTAAGAACAATCCTAATAGAGTAGTTGCATACAAATGTATAAATGCTAAAACTAAAGACAAGTCTTAAAAGGGCTTTATCATAAATTACTTCTAATTTAAGCTTTCTCCCCCCCAAATTTCCTTATATTTCCGCTCCGCACCGCTAGGTAGTTATGCCCGCTGTCTAAAGACAGAAAAATATATAAGGGATAAGTCTATCTATTAATAAATAACTAATTAGTTTTATAGGCTCCGTACCGCAAAAAATATTTTTTTTCCCTTTTTTTTTATTATACAATACTATTTACGTAATAATTATTTTTCTATTACTAAAAAAAAAAAGGGAAAAAAAAATGAAGTACTTGCATCTTGATCAATTGTTTTACTACTAGACTCTCTTTTATTAACGGCACTACCGCCTCTTGAAGTCTCAGCAGCATTATCACCTATTGAAGTCTCAGCACCACCACTTTCTGAATAAATATTTACTTGTCCTACATTAGGTCTAGGCATAATACATGCTTCTATACGCGAATCCCTTTCTGTTTTCAAGGCTTGGTAACGGTCCGCATGCAATTGCCCCACATCTGGGTCGCCCTGTGCTTCCCGAGCAACTAACTCCATCGTGCTAACAAACCGAGGAAGCACATCCTCGGGCACATCCTCAGTAGGCATATGGTTAAGAGCATAGTCGTCTCTGGATTCCGATACTGCTAAGCGATTAGAATCTGAACTATAGCCACTTTCAGATCCACTACTACTAGCGGGAGGTGTATTAACATTTAATCGACTAGAAAGCTCTCGCTTTCTAATTATATCCTGATATAACACAATACTCACCGCAACAGATATAGAATGGGAAGCAGCTAAATACGAACGGTAAGCTTTAATATATTTAATATCAGTATTAAAATTACTTTTCATTAGGAGGTTTTAGTTTAATCCACAATATTAAAAATTCCAACTGTGTGGGATTTTTAATGTCGGGTAGTAATATAAAAAAAAAAATAAAAGGCATCTAGTTATGTACGCAATCATTAACTCAGCTAACCACGTTAATGCAGATCTAGAGCATCTTTCATAGCAAGACGTTGCGGATAAAACCACAAATACTTGTGCTTGTATTAAGGCAATACCTAATTCCAAACCTGAGAAGGCTATAATGAAAGCAAGCGGCACCAAGCCCAAGAAGAAGAATACAATACCACTTGCCATAATATTGTATGTGAAACCTGATAAGATATTTAATAGCATATGACCTGATAATCGCCTCACAAATTTATCCTCAAATTATAATTTTATCCCCTATTTTTTTTTTCCCTTTTTTATTATTATACAATACTATTTACGTAATAATTATATATTTATAACTAAAAAAAGAAAAAAAAAGAAGCTGGTGCGCCTAATGAGCAAGTAGCAAATACTTATTAATCCTAAAAACAATTAGCAACTTTATCTTGTAGACCAAAGCCCCTCAGTAATCAGTAATATCTAAAGTACGTCTTGATATTTAAACTAATTTAAATAAAAATATCCCTTTAAGAGGTTTAGTTCTATTTTCTTTTAAGTATAAAGATAAACTGGCTTGACCATAGCACAATGCTCTAGCTGCCGCGCTAACAGAAGAGTATGTTCTAACCTCTTTAGTATAGACATTAGTAACCTCCACTTTCATATAAGTTTTTTGAACCTTTTTCGTTAATTAAATTTATACTTTCATCTGAGTTTAGTATTCTAAACATATATCTTCCTAAAACAGGCTTATCTTGTTTTAAGTAAACGTAGTGTTCAATGTATCTTTTGTCAATGTCTAAAGCTCGGGCTGCAGCTCTAATCGCATGGTAAATAGTAGTAGTATTTGTTTCCAAATCAGGTTACCTCTACTTGATACACTAGATGACGTTAGACAACTTATCTAAAAATTCCGGAGACTTGAATGTCTTAGAAGCAGCGATACGCATATTATCTATTGTAGCTTCAGAATGAGTTCATCCAGATCCTCGAGAAGGGCTTCCAGGTGTTTTTAATATGTAATACTCAGGAGAGTATACTTCAAAAAAGTGTTTTTCTCTAGACATAAGACTATCTTTGTCACAAATTTCTAAGATAGTAAGACTAAAGTTAGTATAACCATACTTCAACAATGCAACGTTAATAGGCATACTTCCTTCGTTCATAAGTCTATTAACATTGTAATACTGCAATAATCTACGCCTTAAGTCCACGGAGCTCCCTACATAACTCTTACCATTAACTTTATTATTTCATATATAAATTCCAGATTTACCTTTAACATATTTAAGGACATTTAGTTTGTCTTTATCCGCATCAGAGAAAACAGCTAAAGCGGGAGAGTCTGTAGAAGAGAAACTACCACTATTTGAAGTTGAAAACGCCCTTACGACTATTGGTCTGAAACACTTCGTAGAGAAGGTATAATTTTTAGATTGACATAACAGGCTACGTGATCTAACGTTATATAACTAAAAACAATAAGATGTTGTGTACAGCAAAGACCTATTAGTATAATTTTTAATAAAATATAAAATTAGCCGTATACATATCCTTTCTTTAAAGGTATATATAAACTTTGCACCCTGGATTAAAAGGTGTTTATATACTTTGTCCTTTCTTTAAAGTGTTAAAATATAAACTAAACATAATACGAAATAACCGAAAGATTATATATGGACTTATATAATAATGGTATTATTATATTTATTTTCCTTTCGATCCTCTTCCTACTCCAGAGCCGAGTAGATAGAGAGAATAAAAACAAAGATAAAGATTATAATTGAGGATAGGCTATTGTGATAACTTTAATCTTGAATTACCTAGTTTCTCCCCCGCATAGCGACCCTACGTAATTAGGTTAGTAATGCAGGATGGATAAAGACAAGAACCGGATCTCCCGGCGACTAGAGTACACCTTACACAATCTAAACGTATAGAATATGAATAACCGTCTACTCGTTGCTCTTTTACAGCAATCATTTCAAATATTACTGATTTAGATCCGCGATCACCCATTCCTATTACTAGGATCTCTAATGATATTACTATACCCTCAGTCATTAACGAGGCCGGATAAGAAGCCAGCTTCTTATCTTTAGTTATTAGAGCTTTAGGGCTTCCCGGAGTTTGGTTATTTAACACAATAAAGTGAGACACCTACTCTGACTTTTTTTTTATGTTAGCCCCTAATCTTAATCCCAGTGATACACTTCTGGCACAATAGGAAACGAACTCTATTAAGACTAATAAAGGTAGCAAAGCTAGAGGACAACCAGCGGGTACTAATAAAGAAAAAAATTCTAAGCCATGTTTTTGGAACCCTAAAATAGTTGCTCCTAAAACTATTGTAAAACTTAAGGCAAATGTTACTGCAAAGTGACTTGTACTAGCAAAACTATAGGGACTATCATATAGGACATATAGCCCTATACGATCGGACTATTTCTTATCTGCTATGTTCTTAAAGAATATAAGCGACTTTCACGTATAGTCTCTGAGGATCCCTCCATATGCTCTTGTAGCTGATGTGCATCTTGATGTCTACACTAAATACTAGGAGGTTTCTAGCTAATTGTTCATTGTTTTATCTTTAGAATTATTACGTCTATTAAAGAGAAGCCAACCCGCCAATAAACAGGACTTGCATACATAAAAAAAAAATAAAGCAGCGCTAGCATCCTGCTTCCGGAGGCAGCAGGCCTCTACCTATACCTTTAGGGCTTATTTCTAGATATCGTACCTAAAGCATTAGAAGGTTTTAGCTTATAGTGAAATTTTTTGTATTATAACAATTATATTTATCTTACCGATAACGCTACCATAATAGTAATTACTATTTTTTACCTTGGCGCTATTACACCAAAGTATATCGTACTTCATTATCCCTAATCTCTGCTGTATGTTTGGAAACATGCACGAGATAAGGTAGATACTACCCGTCTAAATATCATCTAGTCATCGAATCAATCATAACCATTACTTGTTTAAATCTCCCTCAAGGCTATATTCTACTTCTAACTAGTGCTACGCTAAGGATGTATTCTTTTACTATTTATATTACTTTTTATAATATTTAATATCAGCTATTTCCTGCCCAAGTGTTGGTTTTACCTCTGGTCTTACTGCAGGCACTATGTTAGGAAAAGACTCTTGCAAATTTTCAGGTAAACCTAGATTTAAACTAGCTTTTAGGCTAACCAGCTTAGTTAAACCTTCCATAGTAAGATGTTGTTTATTTTCTATTAAAGCAACAGATTGTTTAAATAAAAGATAATCTGCTGCAAATTTTTGAGTTATTAAAGGATATTTATCAAAATGATTTATAATTACTCTCAAATTTTTTAAAGAACTAACACGATAGGCTACTGAATTTTTACCGTGTTTGTATATTTTACCTACACCTCATGTTCTTTGTATTGCCTTTAATATTTTTATATCCTTATTATGTAAAGAGATACTAAAGATAGGTTTAACTTTCCATTTTGTTAACATTCTACTATCTATAAGGATAGATATAGTAAAACACCCCTCTGCGTCTGTAAACCCTGTAATATAATAAGGGTTAAGACTGTAAGTGTTATTCCCCGTGATGTTGTAACAGGGAGATTTACAAGTGGATGAAGTAGAATATGCTCTAGTCTGGGATTGTTTTAACGTAGTCGGGCTAATATTGGTTTTTCTAGTTAAGACTATCAAAATATTATTGTTAATACCTAGGCTCCTTTTAACCAATCCTACTAAATTATTCACCAGAATAAATATAAATAAAGCGTAAATAAAAGGGAAATAGATTTGCCCATTTCTGGGATTTATTTGGCTAGTAACAATACTATGTATTGTTGTGTAAATCGCTTCTTGGCTTATTGATCAGTTATTACTTACTATTTTATTGTAGTTAGTTGTTAATACACTTAAAGTTAATATTAATAAACCACCTATTGTTAAATATAATCCTATATTTGTTAAGGAGATATGTAAGTTACCTAATATAGGTGCATCTAAACTTAATAGATTTCTTATTTCAAACTGATCTAAAGGACTAGGTATTTGAGTATAATTTAAATTAAACATTTTTTTTTTTTTTTTTATTAATATTCGAACAAAAGATAAAAAAAAGGATTAAGTATATTGCTTTATTTAAGAATATTGCTTTATCTAATAATATTGCTTTATCTAATAATACTGCTTTATCTAATAATATTCTTAATAATACAAATGCAAGTACTAATACTATTAATAATATTATAGTTATAATTAATCTATTTTTAGCGTTAGTATAACTTGCTGTATTATTAGAGTCATTAGGAGTACTAGCTGTATTATTGTTATATGATCCGTCTCTATTATTCTTACTAGATCCCACACTAGTGTGCGGAGCAAAGAAAAAAAAGAAGATAGCATTGTTTTAGTAAGATCATAATATTATCCATCGCTAGTAACCTACACAACACTAGATAGTGAATAAATATAAATAACTATAAGTATTGGCATATACATAAATATATAGCTGGTATTGAAACAATTTTTAGAATTAGGTGTTATTTTTTGAACAAATAGGAGCAGAATATGGGAGGATAGGGAGGATTAAATATATTGTTTTATCTAATAATATTATGATAGTTTATTATATATTTTTTTTTTCAATATAAGATAGCTAACCTAATTTTCCTACTCTCCCCTCCATCCTCCTCAACTAGTTGAGGAGGTAGGAGGGGAGCCGAGAAAAGGAGAGATAAAGCTTATATTAAGAAAAAGGGGGTAATAGCATCCTCAAGGTATAATGATACAAGCAAAAAATAACTTATAATTTGCTTATAAAAACACGAGAAATAAATAATCTAACAAATCTAGGTAAAATATATTTTGAAAAGACATATATCATCACTATTAATAAGATAAAGGCAAATGTTACTTGATTTATAAAATAAAAGGGTACTAGTTGTGGCATTTAAATTTTTTTTTACTTATGGATTATTATTTAAACGAAGACATTAAAAAAAAAAAGAGGAAGAATTGCAGTAGTGGAAGCTTGTAAAGGTAGAGTTACAAACCCTTGAAATTTAGATGGACCTATATAAAATATAATTAAACGAAAGCATTACAAAACGAAAGCATTACAAAACAAGTAAGATTAAAAAATATCACATAGATATTTACATTTCGGGTTAGATTAACTAGACATTATTAATAACCTTTCACAATATTTTTTTTTATATAAAATACTTTTAGCCCTATTACTTAAATTAATGAGCTAGAATAATGAGATATTCCTAGGGATGATTTAAAAACTATATAATATACAAGGAACTAATATAACGAAGGCAACAAACATCTTTTTTTTTATTAATATTTAAACGAACATATAAAAAGGACAACAACTTAGCTAAAATAACTACCCCCCCCTTCTAAAATTTTTCCTTTTTTTATAATTATAAATTAATTACTACGTAGTAATTAAACTATTTATAAAAAAAAAATAAAATAAAACCACTAACAAGTTCCGATTCAGCCTCGGCTAAATCAAAAGGAATGTGCGTTAGTCTTATAAATCTATTGTGCTATCACTATTATAACTCTTATTCATTTTACTCTTAAGGTTATTTACCTTTTCCAATCCTGAGGGTGTACGATGCTCACCCTTAAGAAGTAAGACACAGGCTTCTTGGAAAAGGTTAAAGTCTAGTGATTTCACACTTTGTAACCGATGTTATAAAAAAAAAGGTATAATCTTAGAAGAAATAGTATCCAAATTATATACCCTAAAATCGACAGCAGGTGTAGAATTTCTGTTGTAAACCTTACCACAATCTAAATACTTTACTATGCTTCCCGTTAGTAAAGTATCTCGAGAATGCTGAGTTATTTGAAAAGCTAGTCAAACTTTAGAGCTAGACTCTGTTTTCTGAGTAACTATATGGAAACAACCATCACCATCTACGAAACCAACTAATCAATAAGGATCTACAATTTCCCCTAAGGTAACCTTGGGTCTAGCTATTAGTTCAGCATCTGGGAAAGAATTAAGCAAGGATTCGGAAAGTCTTAAGTTTATGGCAGATTTGATATCTATGATCTTAAGTATACCCTCTAAACTAGAGTCTTCTTTAGCTTCCAACATTAAAACAGCTTGTTTTAATAATAAAGAATCCGCAAACTTTTGAGTTAATAGGGGATAAGACTAAAAATGTGGTAGTACAACATTAATTAAATATTTAACGGATGTAACAGTAAAAACAGCGTCATTTTTGTATACAGCTAGAGTCCCGACTCGAAAAATTCATGTATACGCTTTAAAATACTTATGTCTCTACTACTCAATTTTACTTGAAACCTCGCTTGAATTTTCCACCCTCATTTATTTACACTTGATTTACTAACCTTAATCATAAAGCATCCTCCAGCATCAGTAAAACCGGTAATTCTATGAGGGTGGTATATATGTCTCTTACCTTAGAGGCTCCGTAGCTTTAGTTTGTAATTCTGGTAGTTCTCTTGGTATTAATAGAGGTAATGCCAATAAAGAAATATTGCTAGGAATAATATCAAAACTATACAGAATACAAGGAACTAATATCACGAATGCAATAACTATAGGAAGTAATACAGTTCAACAGAAAGACATTAACTGGTCGAATCTAATTCTAGGGAAGGATGCCCTCACTCATATAAAAGTAAATATAAGAGCACAAGATTTAAATCCTAAAGAAAGACCATAAAGAAGTCCTTCAACTACAGAATCAAGTATTACATAAGTATCACTACCATTATTCGTTAAATATAGTCAAAAGTCAAAATCAAAAAATTGTATTATATAAACTAGAGGCGTAATGTTGAATAAGTAACCACCTAAAAATAACATACTTGCAACAGTACAAATAAGTACTATGCTAGCGTATTCAGCTAAGAAAAAAAATACGAAGATAACTGCAGCATGTTCTGTCATAAACCCACTAACTAACTCCGACTCTGCTTCTGCCAGATCGAAAGGTGGTCTATTAGTTTCTGCTATAGATCCAATAAAAAATATGATAAATATGGGTAATAAGGGTACTACGAATCATATAGCTCTTTGAGCTTCTATATTAACCGTCAGATTTAAACTACCTGTTAACATTATTACAAGTAATATAGCAGAACTTAAAATTAACTCATAACTTATTAACTGTGCTGTACTTCTAAGTGAACCCAGGAAAGCATATTTACTATTAGCGCTTCACCCCGCTAATAGTATTCCGTAGGTAGATAAAGAAGAAACGGCTAACATGTAAAGTATACCCAGATTAATATCACTTAAAGCTAAACCAGGACCATACAAAAAAAACCTTTTCATAGTATAAATTTACTAACTTCTCCCCCTATTCATCCCCCTTTGAATCTCTCTTATTTTAATAGCACCTTCTTCTAACTTATGTTCTTCTTTCTTTACCATTTCCCTTTTTTTTTCCCTTTTTTTTATTATTATATAATACTATTCACGTAATAAGATAATATTTATAACTAAAAAAAAGGGAAAAAATGACTAAACATCAATCTTTGAAATCTAAAGATTTAACACCTAATATAGGACTATTAATAAAGAAAGGTCTAATTATTTTATTAAGATCAGAAAATTTTGTAACTTTAAAATCTATTGTATTCTCTTGTTTTCTTAAATAACAATATCCACAATTAAAATATTCTTTAATTGCTGTTAATAACACTTCATCTCTTTCATGCTGAGTTATTTTAAACAATAGAGATTTAAAGATACCTTTGTCTAAGGAAACAGAGAAATTACCTTCACCACTTGTAAATCCTGCTATTCAATCTGAATGAGGGATTACACAGGTTTCTCTTAAAGGACGGGGAACTGGAATAGTTTCAGGGAACATTAACTGTAATTCTTTGGATAAACCAAAATTTAAGGTTGCTCTTATGTTTATAATCTTTTGTAAACCTTCTAAAGTGTTGTGTTCTTTCAATTGCATAATTGATACAATTTGCTTAAATAATAAATAATCACCTCTTTTTAGAGAAATTAAAGGATATTTATCAAAAAATTTAACTAATTCTATTAGCTCCTTAAGTTTTCTTACTCTAAAGGCACAAGAAGATTGGTTGCTATTTATAGTTCCTATTCCACCTAAACTACGTTGAATTGCTAATAAAAGTGCAAAATCTTTAACATGTAGTTTGATTTGAAAATTTAGTTGAACTTCTCAACCTAATTTGTAAGAGGAACTTTTTATAACACTACAAGAAAAACAACCCAATAAAAAAAGGAAAAAAAAAAATAAAAATAAAAATAAATATAAATAAAAAATTACATTTCATTCTTTTTTTTTCTTTTTTTATAGGGCATCGCTAAACCCTGTGATAAATCAAGGACCAAGATGTAAATCGTCAATTTTATGCTTGTTATCACATAATGTAACATAACGACGAGTATTAACATTTAAAGAATTAGAACCATTTAACGGTGAATCGTCGAAATTTTTAGACAAAATTTTTTTTACCTTAGCTTATTTCTAAGCTCATTAGAATACATCTTAAATATATTACAAAAGTTATGTATATATCTATAGCCATTTACTCGTTGCTCTTTTACAGTTGCAGGGTAAGATCTAACAACTAGTTTAGATCCGCGATCATCCATTACTCCTTTTTTTTCGAGCAAAAAAAAATGAAAGTATCTTATTTCTTGTTACCATACATGAGTAATTAATTCATCCACTTTTAACCTCTCAGTTAAAGCTTGGTAAAATAAGCTTTAGGACCTCCCCGGAGTTTGACTATATTACCCTATAATCCTAAGGTACAATTAGATAACCTAGTAATGAAAATATAAGAGTTATTATAGGACCAAGAAAAAATAAAGCCAAATTAGCTTGTGTAGGTGAAACATATTCTTTTAAAAGAAGTTTTAAGGCATCCGCAAATGCTTGAAGAAGGCCCAAGTACCCTACAGCATTAGGACCTAATCTTCTTTGCATACTAGCCATGGTTTTCCTTTCGGCCACTGTAACATAAGCTACAGTTAATAAGACAGGTACAGTGACTAATAGAACTTCAATTACTGAAATTAAAGTAGGTAAATATAACATTTATTTATACAATATGTAAATTCATTAAAAAGAAAATATTATTTTTATAACATAATTTTTATTTTTAATAACATTTATTAAAATAGCTTAAGTGAGAATATATTTAAATACATTAGATTTAAACCAAAGATATCTAAACAACACTATCTAAAAGCTACCTATTATTTAAGAGTATTTATATATATATAGATTGTCAAGCGTGAAAAAATATACCCATATCACTATGGATATATTATTCTTATCCAAGACTCGAACTTAGATCTAGATATTAGAAATATCCTGCTCTACCATTGAGCTAATAAGAGTTAATAAACACTGCACAAGTGCAATGTTTATTAAAACAGTATTTAATACTTAATCAGGCTATAAGAAAAAAAAGATAGGCATCAAGTAATTAGAAATAAAATTTATTTAATATTTTTGTAAGCAACGTATAGTAACAAAAAAGCCATCATTAATGCAAATATTAAGGTCTTTTAAACACTATCATGTATTTATTTCTATAAGCTGTGTTAATACCTTTTTCTATCTGCAATTTCTCTCGACGACTTAAAGATTTTATATCCGAGTTAATGGCATCAGCTGCTTTTCTTATAGATGCATACGTCGTAGTAATATTAGTTTCAAGATCTGTAATCTCTACTTCGATACCAGGAACAGCCGGCTTGGTTCTATTCGTAGCAGCAAGTCTTAAAGAAGCTATTGCTTCTTCAGAGTGCTTTTTGCCATAAAAAGGATTATTAACACCTATACGAGACTCTCTCATAAGTTGTCTTACCTCACTAGTATGAGTTCTACCTAAGGTTGCTTTACGTATTTTCTCTAAAGATTCGTCTGTATGTCTATAACCTTTAGAGCTACCAGCCATAGGACTAAGATTATACTCAGGTTTTAGTAAATCAATTCATTTTTGTTCACAAGCGATCAGCTTATCGCTTGTGGTGTACTCTAAAATAACCAGAGAAAATTTTAACATACTATGTTTACTTAAAGCTCTAATTATGTATAAATTAGCACGAGTAGAAAAATATCAATCTTGGTAGTAGTCACTTAATCTTGCGTATAAAGGATCACCGCTACCTATATAGAATTTACCGTTAACTTTGTTAAACCAACAATAAATACCAACTTTATCCTTATTGTCCTCACGTATCAAGGCTCGTGTGTTAAATGGATCATCATAAGTTTTAATACCAAACTTACATATGTGTGGAGTGTATGACGCAGCCTCTAAAGAGGGCTCATTTACTTTACACATTAAATAAGAACCACCTTTTTCAGTAGATACCGAATAACTTGAACCATGCGTATAGCACGTACCTAAAGAAACGCCTATTAGCGTTAATCTGTGAAATGAAAATAAAGCCATCAAAGAGGGACCACTTAAAAAGGCAAGACTCTCGTTAGTAACTAAGCAACGTATAATAATAAAAAAGCCATCCAAGCAAGGATCTTTATATCTATAGCTCACCCTGCCTAGCAGAAAGAATAAAAGCAGGGATTGCACCCTATAGATACAAGGCGATCTTTTCCGTTTAATCCTTATTATTAATATAGTTGTATCCATTATACAAGATACTATCAAAAAATAAGGTCACCTTTAAAAAGTTTAAACATTCTTCAAGGTCAGTACTTTCATACCGGGTCAGACTATATCTTAAGCCATCTTATGGCCGACTCACATTTAGTCGTTGAACTGCACACCGATCTTCTCTAAAAATAATTAGAAAAAATATATCCACAAATATCTACATCGGTGGTTGGCTGCGGATTATCCATTTTTAGCGAAGCACGCCTCCATACTAAGCGATTTTACCATACCACGAGTCATTACCTGTGCCATCTAATCTATTACTAGTTAGACTTGGTTACTTAGTCTTTAGGAACTCCCCGCAATTTGAGAATCTCGCTTGTCTTACTAATAAGTTGCTAATCATAGCTTAGACAAGCTAGCCTAGGCTTAACCTAAACTTTTTTTAACCAAAAAGGGCTCCTAAAACCCTTGGATTAATGCGAATAAACCGGTAGCCTCTGCGAATGCGAACCCTAATATAGCATAAGAGAAAAGTTGTGCTCTTAACGATGGATTTCTAGCTACTCCTAATATTAATGCCGCAAAAACAACCCCAATACCTACACCTGCACCTATTAAACCAGTAGTAGCTAAACCTGTCCCTATTATTTTAGCTGCTTGTATCATGTTTAGCTATGTTTAATTATAATTTAAGAAAAATTTCTTATGGCATATTACAGGGCTAAAAACATATTTAGCCTTTGTTTTGGTTGTTAGTTCATCTATATGTTTATAACTATTAAAATATATGGAACTATTAAACTTATTCAACTTTATTTTTAGTATATATGTTATATATATTAGATATAGCATATATACAGAGATATGGAGGAATTGAACCCCTAATTTAAGATCTCAAATCCAAATATAGAACCATCTACAGCATATTCCTTAATATGGGCTTTATTATTTCAACGTTAAAATAATAAAGCCCATATTTTTTGCCATCTTGGCTATGCCTCAGAAAAAGATCTCTTTATACATAATAAATATGTAATAAATAGAAAAAGCTAACAATAGCTATTATAAGTATTTTATAGTAAGTATTCTAATTCGGCCACACTAGATATTGACGTAGTGTATTGACAATTTCAAACAGCTCAGTACACATATAACTATAACTTTGTCAATCATGTAATAGTGTATAATTGACTTGATTAGCATAACCTGAAATATCTAATCTGTGCGTGTTATCTGGTATACTTAGTATGGTATTAATTTTATCATTTAGATCTATTAATAGTCTATGCAGCCGAGAAAATATCATTTTGCTAAAAAACTAGCCATATATTGTAAACTAATTCAAATATTAGCCAATAAAAGAGCTTTACCTTTGCTCTAATCTTTTTCCTTTTTTTCTTTCCTCTCTTTTTATAAATATAATTTAATTATTGCGTAACAATTAAACTACTTACTAAAAAAAAAAAAAGAAAAAAAAAAATAAAAGATGTTGATGAAGATCTGCCCCCCCTCATTCCTCTCTCTCTCCTCCTCAACTAGTTGAGGAGGAGAGAAAAAGGGGGGGAGGGGGGGGGGGAAGCTAAAGTTTAAATTATAGACCCTAAAAATTCTACTTACATTAATTTCTTAGTATAACCCATACTACTTATATCGACACAATGAATAATTTAAACAATTATACCTTATCCGTAACACACGCACTAATGCAACAATTTTACGTAATCTAACTAATAATAGATAAAACTTAGATAACTATTTCCTGGCTGGCTTATTATACAGACATGTATTCAAAGATCATGTAAACGATCAAACTCCTCATATAAACTATTAATTGTTCTAATACGTTAATAATATTAGTAAGGATAGAATTTATGTGCTCCGTAATACTTGGTTCTATTACTAATAAATCCTACAATCTTAATAATGCATATAACATCTGAAGGTACAAGTAAGCTTAAATCCTTTAAGCTTACTAAGATACAGTCAACATACCAACCAAATCTCTCAACAGACCACCTAATATCTTAGGTAGAAGTATAATACATTTAAGCACAGGTTAAACAAGCAACAGCAAAACACTGTTGGCAATAATTTGCCGCAGTGGTAATTATAGCATGAGTACATAAATCATATTTAACCTCAGCAATGCTTGGAGCTGTAATTGCAACTCATTGATGATTATGAAGCAAAATTACATTTTGTTTTGCAATACTAGCACATAGTGTGCAAACACCTGTAATTCCATGAACACATGCACTATTTAACGCTAACTAACGAATGTGTGAGATTTACCCGTTACAGAGTTAGATTCCGGCAACCCTAACTCTACTAAACTGTTTTCTAGTAAACTAATGAAAGGTACTATAATCAAGAAATGGGCAAAATAAATAACTGTACTTATTTGTCCAAATTCTATATATGGTGACTCAACGTGTTTAGCTCCTAATACCATTAGTATTAAAAAATTAGCAATAAAGATATAGAAAGCTATTTTACTTAAAGGTCTAAATTGTATACCTCTACTTCTACTTAAATCAGTAAAAGGCATAGCTAATAGTATTAAAATAGCACTTAACATAGCAATAACACCTAATAATTTATTAGGTATAGATCTTAAAATAGCATAAAAGGGAAGTAGGTACCACTCCGGAACTATCGCTGGTGGAGTTTGCATTGGATTAGCCCAGATCTAATTAGTCTGACAATGTTATTTCCTCTAGCACCCTAGTCCGCTAGCTTAGCAAAACTACGAAGTAAGGTGAAAACAGATACTTAAAGTTAACCTAAATTTTTAGTTAATTCAATCTGAAATAATTTTATCTCTATATTGCACAGCAGCTGCTAAAGCTTCAGCTTGACCGCCACAAGTTGAACACCTGTCGTCATAAAAGAATTTAAAAGCTTAAATGGTGTATGGAGACTAATCTTGTGATCTACCTGTGTTCATCCCAGCACTTATTTGGCGGATGTTATCTAAACCCCCCTGCTTGAAGATGAGCCTTAGAAGCCATTAAAGCCGCTACCTTCTTTCAACCCAAATTTTTTTCCCTTTTTTTATTATTATACAATATTATTTACGTAATAATTATATATTTATAACTAAAAAAAATGGAAAAAAAAAAGAAGTCATGACGCTCAGAACCAATTGTCGGATATTCATAAAAAAAAAGGGAATTATTTGCTCAACGATATCCGAAAATTTAGAACATAAGAAATCCCCTGCCGCACCTGAAGTTCGAGAAGAAAACCGACCACATGCAAAATAAGTTACAAATTTACGTAAAAGTAGTTCATCTCGAGAGTGTTGAGTTATACTGAACCTTAATCTAGGAGTATAACCTAACTTAGTTGTAGTACTTTTGAATATACTAACTAAGAAACAATCCTCCCAGAAGTAAACCCGGCCATCCACATACCATGAGGAATTGATTTATTCTCCACTACAGGGCGGTTTACTTTAATACTATTAGGAAAACTACCTGTAACTCCTCTGGTAAACCTAAATTAAGGGATGCTTTTAGGTTAACAATTTTATCTAACCCTCCAGAGCCTAAATGTTGCTTAGTACTCATTAATTTAACCGCATCCTTAAATAAAAGGTAGTCAGCTAGTTTTTTAGTTATCTACGGGTATTTATCAAAGTGCGGTATTACAACATTATTAAGTTCTGCTATAGAACCAACCCGTCACAATGCATTGTCACCGGAAACTAAAAAACGTCCACTACAAGTCTGACCAGATTCCTGAGCTAAGTTATTGAAATAAACTTGTACTTGTTGTAAAAATGCTAAATCCTTTACATGCAGATTAATTTTAAAAACAGGTAATACTTGTCAACCTGCACGCGAACCAGACTTCTTAGCGAAACCCAAACCAAAAGAAGCCTCAGCATCCGAGAATCCTGTAACTCACAAGGGGTGTAAAGTCGATCCACTAGGCTTTGACCTAACTGAATTGGTACCCTCTGATAAGGATGTGAAAGTAATAAGCATAGCAGTAGGTAAACCTGAAATCACCCAGAGGGTATAGTCAGAATATAATTAAACGACTTGTCTAAAATACAGACAAAACCCCTTTTTCGGGTTTTTCTTGTACTGCTTCCTTATCCTCCCCTAGATAATTTATCAATTCAGCTTGAAAGTATTTTATCTCTATATTGCACCGCAGACAGCAAGGCCTTAGCGGGTTCTTCCTTCCCTCTTAGGATAAATGCTTTATTAGACTTAGGTGCTTTATTAGACTTAGGTGCTTTATTAGACTTAGGAAATTTCAAAGTAAAAGGGAAACGTACTTGTCAACCTCTAATCCCATAATTAGGAGTATATACAGGAGAAATAAAGTATTCTCCTCACTCTCTACGCGCAGAAACTGCTTTCAATCAATCCTCGATACGGCCCATTCAAACTTCTTTATCTGTGTAACATTCATTAGTACTATCATACATTCTATTTATGAGCGCTCTTAAACCAAAATAAGTATGGTGACCACCTGATCTAACCAGTCGCTCTACTCAGACTAATAAATTAAAACTCTCGCTCTTCCCATACAAGAAGTGTGAATAATTTTTCAATAAAGGAAATAAAGAATTAAATACATTGTGAATACCTTTAACTGTTAGAGTGTAAGTATTAACACTTTTATCTAAAGAAGTTTTTATATTAAGAGCATTTAAAGTGTTAACCATCGTTTCCATTATATACTTATTAGATTCAATGTTAGATTGTACTATACTAAATAAAGGAACAACAACAACAGTACTGTTTCTCTCTTTTCATTCTAGTTTCAATTGTAAAGTACCATCACCTAAAAAGAACCCCAGTATAAATAAGAAAGAAGGTTTTATAACATTTTCTTTATAAGAAACCTTTGGCAACCCTTTCAATAAAGCCAGATCCAGACCTAAAGAAAGTAATTTATCCTCCAGGCTTACTTTATAACGAGAAGAATGAGCAGTTAAAGAATAAACAAGACTTACTAAGAGAACTTTAGACATATTGTCCGTATTATCTTTAATTAAGGGTTTTAATGCATGAATTTCTTTTAATTTAAGAATAGCCTGGTATTTTTCACCATATAACACATGGAAATAAGGAACAAACACAGAAAAGAAAGTATCTCAACCGGACAATCTATAAGCGATAACAAACTTACCAAAGCTATTTAAAGTTATGCTTAAAGTACCCTTATTGCTTAAAGCTTTGTCTAACCTGATAAAGAATTCGGCGCTTTCCACAGAAAACAACTGAGTAGCCGTGCAAAGAGGATAAAAAGTTCAACTCAGATCTAAATATACCTCTCAATATACCCTTCCGCTTGTCAGAAGCCGTTGGCAAGTAAACAGAATTCTTTATCTGAGCCTTTACCAGACGGACCTGAATTTTTTAGAGTAAAAAATATACTTTTAACTTCAGGAAGAGTCATTAAACTATCCCCTACTTTCCCTTGAACGAGAGGTTTAATCTCCTTACCTGGTTCAGTAAGGAGAGATTTATCTGGATCTGTAGAGGATATATAGCTTTCAGTCTTTAAATAAGTATAGAAAGCAATTAAATAACAGATGTGCCTGACTAAGGCCTTCTCCCTAAATAGGTTTAAACCTAACCCCTCCGGGGTCAGGGAGTGCGTAGCCTCCCAATGGTTTAAACCAACGCCCTTTTTATTATAATGTTGTGAAAAAGAAAAAAGAGAAAAGAAGGGCGTCGGCGATTTTTTTTTCTTTTTTTTGTTTTAATAAATTTTTATTTATATATATATATTATTTTTATCGCCCCCCCCCGCAAGCTTGCGGGGGGGGGCGATAAAAAAAAAAAAGAAAAAAAGAAACCTATCCATTTAACGGAACTTTATCATAAAATAACTTCCTGCATTCTTTCGAATGGGGCTTGACTATATCTTAAGCTTGCGCCAACCAACATCTAGTCGATGAACTGCACACCCATACTCGTTAGTATGGGAGCTTGGCTGCGGATTACCCATTTATCTGTATTTCCTGCTCACCTTCCAATGAACAATAAATCGTTTTTAGGGGGAAAGTAGCAATCATATAGATAATCAATATCGATTTTACCTTACCACAAGTCATTGCCTGTGCCACAAACTGTGTTACCACGTCTGCTTGGTTGAAATTGCTTTAGGGACTTCCCGCAATTTGATGGTTTAATAGCCAGAAGTTCATTCTGACAATAACTAAGCTTTTTCCCTAATTATATAATTATCACTATCTCCTAACACGTTAGGCATAAAGAATACAAATATACTTAATATTATTATAAATAAAAATATAGTTATTAAATCTTTAAATAAGAAATAAGGAGCAAAAGCTAACCTGTCATAGTTACCTGATATACCTAAAGGATTACCAGAACCTGCACTATCGTGAAGTGCAATTAAATGCATTAAGGCTAAAGCTGCTAAAACGAAAGGTAATACAAAGTGTAAAGCAAAGAATCTGTTTAAAGTTGCGTTATTAACAGAGAAACCTCCTCATAAAACAATGTATTAATTAGGGATAATTTAATATCCTTTTCATCTGTTACCTAGATGTTTAGACTATGTATTCAACCAAACAAGGATTTGCTTGGTTGTAGGGCATTCGTGTCGAGCTTATTGTTGGTACTACTCACTCATTAGTCGTTGAACGTTCTTGACTCCCTTATATTAATAATATATAATATACATTAAAAAGAATATAAGGTATACCGAATCAAACTTCGCTGCAAATAATCTAGTAAATCGGAGGAGTTTTATTAGATGTTCTTGCAATTAAGCCCATTTGCCTTTGAAACATTACTGTTTCAAGGAGCCTTCACAAATTATCTACAACTTAAAAGATTTAAGTTTAAACAACATATTATATAAAACGAGTAAACTATATTACAGTTTCAGGAAAATTAAGATTTTTATAACGATTGCTATTACGTAATAAATTTAACCATTGCATATATTGAATACCTTTTAAACCAACTAAAGGATGTAGACCTAAAAATGAAAAGAAATCTATAACTTTTTGTACGTCGGCCTTAGAACTAACTCCAAATTGATTATATAATCCTTCTACTACTTCTATTTTTCTAGTTGTATTAAATACCAATTTAAAAGCTTCAAATAAATTTGTATGTACTCTCTGCTTTAATTGGAAACAACCGTCACCATTTTTTTTTCATAAAGAAAGAACCTTCAGCCATTGTGAACCCCACTATTCAATTTTTAAAAAAAAGCAAATTAGTGTACTCTAATGGTGTATTTGGGTAATCTAGAAACAGAAGGTAGATCTTTTCTATTCCCTTATCTTATCAAAGTTTTTTATATTTTGTTCTAAGATGTATATAGCTAAATCAAACTGTTCTTTTTCTAGTATCAGTTAAAAAAAAAATATTGTGATATAAAAGTAGAGGGAATACAATTTGTTGTAAATCAGTTCTATTTATGGCTAGTTTACAACTAGGATTTCTATTATCACGGTATATATTAATCTTTCCAACTTTTAAAACTGAATGTATATACTCAAGAGTAGAAACATCTACTATCTGTAAGGATATTACTAGCTTCATAGCTATAAATCCTTTAGATGTTTTGGTTATTTGAATATAACCATCTCCATCCACCATACCTACAAAAAAAGCTATAAAAGATGGTGGTATGGAAAGATATTCTTTATTGTCTGCTTTAAAAGTATTTTGCAATTTTTTAACGGCATTCTTATGTACAGTACCAATTAAAGGTAGCATCGTTAAACAATCTGTTGTTAAGTATGTATTTGTGTTGTTTGACTCAACAATATCTTGTCCAATTCATGGTACAGCACTCATAAGATTGGTGATCACAGTTGCACCTCAAAGCGACATTTGCCCGTAGGGTAGAACATACAAAAATATTTACTTATTATTAACCTCTCAATAACAAGCTAGAATAACTTTAAATTCGTATATTCTATTAGTCAAATGATTTTTTAACTAAAAATTCCGACTGTGCATTAAGCAGCATTTCAGCCACCTATTAGTGACCCAGTCTGTAGCGACCATTTATATGACCGACGATCTAAAAACTTGCATAATTTCTTTGATCGTTTTCACTAATATCGTCAAATAATTTTAAAAACTATTCTATAGCGCCGTCGGGCTATACCACTTTAATCTCTTTTTTTACATAAAAAAGATTGTTACTCATGGGACTACGATTTATACGTAATAAAGTATAATTATCTAGCATTACTCCATTAGCACATGTAATCCAGTATAAAAACAATTATCCTCGACTAAAGACCTATTTATCTTGTAAATCTTCTACTATCCATTGTCGTTTAACTACCCTTTTTTCTGTCTGTAAGGCTCTTCTGATGGTCTTCTCATCACAGCTTATAGCCTTAGCTGCTTCTAAAATAGTAGGATATTTACCGTAAACAGTTCTATTCAAGTTATACAAGACAACAGGTCTTGTATTAGTTATACACTTATTCTTAGTTGCTTCAGACATGGGTGGTCTAATTAAAGCTTTCTCTCTAATCCTTTCTATGGTATCAGAAGAAAGCTTTTTACCTCTATTTAGGCTACCAACTCTTACCCGTCTTGCATCATCATATAGATCTTTCATCTTTTGACGATCAACTTCAGTGTGTTTATAACCAAAACTAGAACCTGCTTCTGTTAAAATATTATAATTAGGAACTAACAATTTTAAATATTTATCTTCTAAATCCATTAATTCCTTGTTATTTTCTTTGGTAACAACATTAGGATATAAATCTAATACAATAAAAGCAAAATTTTTTAATTCATACTTTTTAATAGCTAATTTAACTATTTTGCTACCTTTAAAATAAATAACATGGCTACAGAATCTAGCATAAAGCCTATTAGTTGAAGCAGAACCTATATAATAATCTTTAGTTGTTTTATTAACTATCATATATATACCGCTTAAACCTCTGGTATCATTTAATATTTGTTTTCTAGTATCTTCTAGATTTAAGTTCTCATAAATATATACAGGGTTTAGACCTAATTCATAAATAATTGTTTTTAAACTTTCAGTAAGTTTAGGACTATCTGAAGAACGATTTGTACAATACCCTCTTTTTATTATACTTTTGTTAAACAGTCTTTTACTATTTACTATGTTGTAATTTATTAAATTTAACTTATTACTTGTATTAAATCGTTTGGGGCTATGTTGATAACCCAAGAAAGCTGTAACTATCATTAATATGAATATAACTACACCTATTGTTCAAACTAATGTTCTAGGAGCTCTGTATGATCCATAATATAAACCTCTTCCTATGTGTAAATATACTATAAAAAAGAAAGCTGAAGCTGTGTTACTGTGTAAGTAACGTATTAATCATCCGTTGTTTACATCACGCATAATATGCTCTACAGAGTTAAAGGCTTCTAATACGCTAGGGTTGTAGTGCATTGCTAAAGTTACACCTGTGATTATTTGTATAACTAAACAAACAGCTAGTAAAGAACCAAAATTTCATAAATAACTTAGGTTACTTGGTTGTGGTGAATCGATCATATAAGAGTTAACCAATTTTAATAAAGGATGACTTTTAAAAATTCTCATTTTATAATTAAAATTTCATTAATATTTTTTTTTTCTAGAAGTTGAAGGCTAAAATTATTTTATATGTAAGTTCTCTAGTAGTTTAAACTATATTTCCTGTGCAAGCGTAAAAGTATTAAACATTAATTCGTTTATATAAACGGGCTTTAAGTTATATTAGCTAGGCTGAGCTAATATAACGCTTCTCCCACAAGTTTTAGGTATTGCCTTTTCCCTCTTTTTCTCAACAAATAATATATATTTATAATAAAAAAAAAAAGAAAAAAAAACGAAGCAGGGAAAGGGCAAAGAAAAAGATCTATTAATATATATTTTATTAACATCTAATAGGTAGAAAACAAAATTAGAATATTGATCCCACCACCATTCGGTTAATTATTTTATAACAACTAAGTTAACTTAACCACATACAGGATAATAAACAAAGATAATCCCAAGAAAAAAAAAGAGATAAGAATAATAAATAAAAAATACATTCTATTATTTTTTTTTATTTTTTTTTTCATAGGCTGCCTAGCAGCACGAAAAAGCTAAACTACCTGTAGTAACTTAGGCTAGAAAGAGAAATAATCCTAAAAAACTAAGCTTCTATATCTTAGAACAAAATAATTAACAACAACTTTAAATTAACTAAAATTACTATATATTAGAGATGAAACTGAATAATGTAAACCGTCTAAAATAGGAGCAGGGTAAATACCTAATATAACAGTAAATACTACTAATGTAAGTAAAATAAAAAATTCACGTTTATTTACATCACTTATATTAACTTCAAAAAATTTACTGTATGATCCTCCAAAAGCTATTCTGTTAAACATATATATAGTATATGCAGCGCTAAATACTATAGAAGAGCTGGCAAAAAGACCTAATAAAGGTAATCTCTCAAAGGTACCATATAAACACATAAATTCACCTACGAAATTTAAAGTAAGGGGAGTACCCGCATTAGCTAAAGATAAAATAAAGAATAGAATAGAAAATAAAGGCATTAATTGAGCTATACCTCGATAGAAACTAATTAACCTTGTAGCAGATCTATCATATAATACCCCTCCAGCACAAATAAATAAACCACTTGAAACAAATCCGTGGGCTAACCCTAAAGCTATACCACCTTCTATTCCTTGGATCGTATTACTAAATACACCGATAAGATAAACAGCTGCATGTGATACAGAACTATAAGCAATAAGTTCTTTAACATCTATTGTTCTTAAGGTACTAAAACTAGCGTATATTATAGTTATAACACCTATAAGGTAGATTATATAAGTATAATCTAAGGAAGCTTTAGGTAATAAAGGTAGCATAAGTCTAAAAATACCATATAAACTTAATTTTAAAACAATAGCAGCTAAAATTATACTACCACCTAAAGGCGATTCTACGTGAGCTTTTAATAACCATGTGTTTAAGAATATAGTTGGAGTTTTTACAGCAAAGGCTATAAATATACCATAAAATAAAAACAACTGTGTAGAATAATAAAAATTGGTTTTGTATAATGCATCAAAATCTGTAGTTCCCATTATTGAAGATATTGTTAATATGGATAATAATAAAAACAATGATCCAAACAATGTATATAAAAATAAATAAAAGCTAGCTCTTACTTTGTTATTTGATCCAAATAGACCTATTAATATAAATAACGGTGGCAAGATACTTTCAAAAAAAATATAAAATAATAAAATATCTAACACTAAAAATACTGCTAGTAACAAGCTCTCTAATAGTAGTATAATTATAACATAAGATCTTACATTATCTTGAATAGATTTTCAATTACTTAATAATGCTATAGGAGTTATCATAGTTGTTAATAATACAAAGTATATAGAAAGTCCATCTAACCCTAAGTAAAAATCGAAAGAGCTTATTTCATGATATTCTTGTACAAATTGGAATTGATTACTACTAGCGTCGAATAGTATAAAAATTAAAAAAGAAAGGAAAAGGTTTATAATAGATGCAGTTAAAGCAATCTTTTTTATACGTTTAATATTTAAATCGCTTAAGTTATAAGATATACCCGTAGAAATAGTAAATACACCTAACAAAGGTATTGTTAATAAAAGTAAAAGTAACATGGATAATCAAAAAAAAAGGACGAATTTACCTACCGATCTTTTTTTTTTATAAAATTTGCAATATGTATGATCTTTACTAACACCACACACAACTGTATAGTTCACATATTATTTTTTTTTTCATCCTGGGTTCTTCTCTCCTCCTCTAACCTTTTTCCCCTTTTTTTTTTTATCGCCCCCCCTTTTCATCTCTTTCCTCCTCAACTTGTTGAGGAGGAGAGAAATGGGACAGAAATACGACTAAAAATGCTAGAACCCTTATAACTATCATACTATCTTCTATTTACCAATGATCCTTGATACTCAGTCGAGTTAACAGTGAAAATCATAAAAGAGAAAAAGGACAAAATAATTATGATATCATACCTAAAATAATAAGTATTCCAGGGCGGGACGGGGCCTTGACATAGTTATCTGCCTTTTTTATTATAGCTTCTAGATTTTATGTACACTATAATAACTAAATATTATAGCCTTCTTATTTTAGCTTATAAAAGGGCTTTAAACTGCAAACAATGCTTCTCCCTTTTATATGTCTAATAGTAAACCTTCTAGCCAACATCGAGGTGCCAAACTGCGCACTCGATTTGTACTCTCTGGCGCAATTAGCCTGTTCAATATTTGTTAATAAAAGAAGTTTATTTACTTCTTTATTTCCATATTTTACAAAATGGTTCAGACTATTTCTTCATATTTATTTTCTGTATATAATGCAACGCTAAATTATAAAAAACCCCCATTGAAAATCACGCCATATGGCATCCGAATCTGGTGTCTAAACCTTTAAAGCTCCAGAGCTTTAAAGCAACTAAACAAATTTACTCTTCACTGTCCATAAAATCGAACGGCTCAGATTGTTGTTTGTCCAAAACATAATCTAAGGGGCTCCGATTGTCCGTAGTATAATTACCTTGGCTTGCTGGATCACTATCTTTATAAGCTGAATATGCAGATGCATTGCTAGTAATCTGGCTGGGGTTTTCTTTTAAGTGTTTTGAAGAAGGTTGAGTACTAGACTCTACATCTTCTTCAAATGTTCTTTTTTTTCCTGAAAATGTAGTGCTAATATTAGGATTTTCAGCTGAAGATATACTCGTAGAACCAGAACTAGAGGCAGGTCATTCGGGTATTTTAGGTCGAACTTTTTCTGTCGTTTCTTTCATACCCAAAACTTCTCCTTCACAAACTGGTTTATATTCACTTGTTACGGACTTAATTATATTATTAATGTCACTAGGATTTTTCATTTCATGGTTATTCGGCAGCTTGTCGTATCTAACCTTAACTTCAGAGTACATCCATGACTTATACCTTAATTTAATAAATTCCTTATCATTATCTAAGTCCGCTTCTTTATTATAATCTTCATAAAATTCCACAGCTCGTTGTGATTCAGCGGCCTACACATCAATATTTTTGTAACCCTTTGGGTTATCCTTAGTAGACTTAACCAAAGTAGGATTATTAAAAGGATTAGAAGTAGAAAACTCTCTAACTTTAGAAGACCGTGCCATTATATTTGCTGCACGAGATAAACGTTGAGAAGCTACTAAATACGAAAGGCGAGCGTTAGCATAAATTTTATTAGGTTTAAATTGTCTCTTCATAGTTTCTAAATTCTTTTTTTTTGCTTTATAATGTTTGCTCATGCTCAATATTAAATTGAGTCTATTTCATTAATATTAATATTAATATTAGTTATTGTTTAGTTATTTTACCCTTCCCCTTTTTCTCTCTTACCTCCTCAACTTGTTGAGGAGGTAAGAGAGAAAAAAGGGTTGAGAATAAAATAGTTTATATATACAGGATAAATAAATATGTTGGGTTTAAGAGAAGGATTATCGTTAGCATACTCACCCTCTAGTCGTTGAACGGTTTTACTTCTTTATCTTTATTTTTTATTTATTTTTATTTTTTTTTCTCTCCTCCTCAACTGGTTGAGGAGGAGAGAAATGACATAAAAAAAATTAAAGGTAATGCTTAAGTAAATTTCGCTTCAAGTGAACTTTATAAGTTATTCTTGAAATTGACCCAATAATTAACCAATAGATTTACTACTTAAAATTTTTAGAAATAAAACATTGGAGGACTAACATCCCTAGCGTAGCTTTTTCAAAAATCCAAGACCTTTCCTTTCTGCATCTTGTGATCATATGCCCCGCTTACGCGACTGATAGACGTGTAAGTCAAACAGTAAAGCAAGATTAAGCCATTAAACTTGACAAGTAATAAACATAATTATATAAATAGTGTAATTTAAACTAATTATATAACTAAAAACATTAGAAAAGTATTTTCAAATTAATGTTTTAATTACATCTATTTTCCATATAGTTAAAATCTTACTTAAATTAAAATATTAATTCTAACTTAATAGATATATAGTTGGATTAGTTATAGCTTAAGCTAAACCAATAACAAACTAAAAATAAAAACAAAACAATGGTATATAAATTATACAGTATATAAACTATATAATTATAGACCATTACTAATATAATATTCACCTTAAAGATTTTACTTAATAATTCAGGGAGAATTGTTAAGAAGCAAAAGGTATAATAAACGCCCCTACCTTCGCGCTTATATGTGACTAACAACCCTATTAACACTAAGATAATAATATAGCCTCCGTTTATAACCTTAAACCTATTATATATAGGGTATTATAATCTTATAAAAGTTAATAATATCCAGCCTTATTACCTAGTAAACATATCGTAATGCTTTATAAAGGCTACCTGATGATAGTCACATCCCCTAACTTATCAATCATGCTTAGTTGGCTCACTAACCACAGTCACAAGAAACCAATCACATTCCTAACAAAAGGACTATTAGTACATATTTAACTTTGTAAAGGTAAACTAACAAATGCATGAGGTTTAGGGGGACTAGTTAATGCTCATTCTAATGAGTTATAACTTCTATTTAATAGTGTTTGTAGACTATCACTATAGAACTGTGGAGTTAATCAAGGATATCTTGTTGTAGCTTTACCTTCAACTAATTGTATGTATACAATATATAAGAATAACACTGTAGCAACCACGCTAATGATACTACCAAAACTACTTATTAAATTTCAACCTGCGAAAGCATCAGGGTAATCACTTATTCTTCTTGGCATTCCTTGTAGACCTAAAAAATGTTGCTCTTTATAGCAACGTACGCATTGTAAAACTATAATTTATCTTTATAACTGTATATTTTACCATCATAAGAATTTCCACTCTCGATCAAACCTTTTAATGTATAATAATTAACTTTAGCATATTTCAAAGCTTTAGTTATACTTTTTAATTCATTTATTAATTCATGTGAATTATTATCAAATACATAAATGGTTTTACGGTTGGACACTTCTCTGGATATTAGTAAAAAGTCTTGGTACTCACCTTGGGCTATGGCAGCTCTTGCTACTTTACCATCGATTTTGAAATAATTAGCCATTTCTCTACCAGATTTAAATTCTATTATTATCTCATTGTTTTGATTATAAACAACAATGTGTTTTCTAAGTTGATTGTCTCCTGCAGGTTTTTCTTGATATTCAAAAAAATTATCTACAAGTAAAGGTTCAAAAGATAATATAAGACTTGAATTATAAAGGTATTTATTGTTAATATGATTTAATAGCGCACTATGACTTATTTGTAATCCTTTCAAAGCCCTGTTTATTGAAGAATAAATGATAGGATCTTTATCTGGTGAATTAACAAGATACGCAAAAACTAAAAAACAATAATATTTATTATCTGTGTCTTCAGATGTGTATTCTAAATGATTAGCTGTTTTAAATGTTTGAAGAAAGACAACTAATCTATTATAACCTTCAGAACCTTTAGAGAATAATAATAATAACTTTTCAGTGGTTAAAATAGCATTATCTAAATTACCTCATTGAGGGTTTACCCTTGGAATAACTTTATAGTGACTATTAATAGTTGGTTTATGTTTAATAATAGCATATTGTTCAAAAACTAGGGAAGTTTGAGGAGTAGTAATATATATAAACTTTAAACTTCAATCTAAAGCTGAAATTTTGGATATTTCCAGTTCAGAAGCTGAATGAGGATTACGTAAACCTTTAGTTAATTTATTATACTCCTCCATTCTTCTAGCTAAGTTAATAGAACTACCTATATAAAAACGACAAGGGTCATTTTTAGATGTTAGTTTATAAACACCTGAAACTCCTAAGTATTTGAATTTAATCCGTTCACATGCTTGTTCAAGAGAATCAAACTCAATTGATTCATTGTTATCAATATTACTAACCTCAGATAAGGTATTAAAAACAGAACTAGTAGAGTAAGAGCGTTTTGGTATCATAGTTGCCAAATTTTGTAGCCGAAGACTCAAGTTATAAGAACTAGATCTAAAATTTTTAGGTGAATCTAGATGAGATAAATTATCAGTGCTTATTTGTCACCAATAATTTGTAGATCATATCACTACCAAACCTAAATAAAACATTAATTATAAAGGTATCAGGTACTTGGCGTATGATCGTTGAAGCCGCTTTACTTAATGTAGCTAAGAAAGATTGCCTGCTGATTAGTCGTAATAACTAGGCATAAGATTAGACGTCTTTCCAGCAATTTGCCAAGTTTTCAGGGAGTTTATTATATCTCCCTTTTACGCTACAAAATTTCTAATGTAGGCCCCCAACCTAAGAGGGAAGAATGTTACATTACAAAAAATATGATAAATTTGTTATCATATAAACGTGGACTATATCTTAAGTAATACCGTTCCGGTATAACTTTCCTTTCGTGTAGTCTCTAAGGATCCGGCCAAGATAGTTTAATATTATCTGTACGTTTCCTGCTGATTGTCTAGATATACTTAAAATTGTTACTTATTAATTGTGGAATAATTATTAAGTATTTAAGCCTTGTAAGATTTTCCAGCTTATTGAAAGGTTGAGAGGGGCTAATACGGCTTATTTTAACGAGCTGGACGAGGTAAAGATTGTATAATTCACGGTTCCCCGTTTAAATATATTGACTGGCCAGTGTCTATACTTTTTTTTATAAGTGTTCATCTAACATGGAAATGTTGTTTAGCTCCATTAATGGATGGGAATATTAATTCTTCACCTTTTTGGTTATAGCAAAAAACAGATTTACCCCCGATACCATATTGGGGAGAAAGTTTACCTTTTAATCCTTTAGAGGGATGACTATGAGTAAGGTAAAATTCTTTAATACCCTGGGCAATGGCATTTATTGTCTCAGGGGAACTAACTGTACCGTATTTTGGGTGACTTTCTTTTTTGAATTGCTCTTTTAGTTTATTTATAGTATCAACAGAGTGACGAAAACCTGATGAACTACCTGCAACTTTTAGTACATTATATCTAGGTTTATAATAATCCATTCATTTTTGTTCTAATTCCGAACAGACTATGGTATCTGAAGCACAAATTTCTAATATACCCAAAGAGAAACTTTTTAATTCATACTTTCTCATTGCTCTAGCTAATACTATATTTGTAGCCTTCTCGGAGTTTGCAAGGTAAAAATGAGAAGTCATTCTTTTAGATAAAGTAATACTACTCCCCACATATAAATCATTAGTTATATTGTTTATAAATAAATATACTCCAGATTTTCCTCTTAAAGTTTTATAAATAGCTCTTTTACTATCTTGAACATTATTAAAAAACATAACAAAATTATTGTTAGGTGAACCACCAGGACCAGCTAAATCATGATTAAATCTTTTACCTGACATCTTGCTTGCATAAAAAAAAGACGACATTCTTCCCGTTACATTAACCCCTATAAATAAAATTCAGAAATGCGCTTTACCTAACATTTTATTATAATCTAAACCTAATATTTTAGGTATTCAGAAGTATCATGCACTATATAGTGCAAATACTGCACCCATACTTAAAACGTAGTGAAAATGAGCTACGACATAATAAGTATCGTGGAATGCAATATCAAGAGATGCGTTCGCTAAAATTACTCCACTTACGTAAAAAAAAATTCATTAATACGCCTGATCCCTTCAGGGATAAGGCGAAGCAGCCAATCTTTCATAACTAAAGATATACCCTTTATAAACACCACCTATCTTAGCATAATTCTTAATAGTAGAATGTGATATATTTAAAGCTCTTTGAGCTTCCATTACTCCATCGTACTTAGCAAGAAAATTTCTATTTATATCATATACAAACACTGCTTTTCTAATATGACTATTCTTGTCCATATTTAAGACTAATTGCCCACATTCTTTAGAGGATCAATCAGCTATTATAGGAGTATCATTTATATTATAAGGTATGTTTGTTAAATATCATTCACCTCTGAATATTGTTTGCTCTTTTATAATATTAACTAAGGTAGGATGATTTGATTTAATTAATTTAGCTAAGGTTAATACAGAAGGAAAAATAACTAATAACTCTTTAAATGAATTATAAACATAAACAGAGTAGGCTGAATTAGCTTCAATCATTCTTATCTTACTTTCAAGAGAATGACTTTTATTATAAAAAGGATTATTTTCACCTGTTACAGCCCTTGCGATTAAACCTTTAGTTTTATCTGAATGTGTTCTATTCTTAGCTAATTCCGATAATAACTTCTTGGCTTCTTCTGTATGTTTATAACCTAAAGAAGAATAACCTTCTTTTAAAACATTGTAATAAGGTATTAAATCTGTGATATAAAAAGTTTCTCTTGCAGTTAAATTTACAAGTTCAACATATTCTAAAATTAAAAGAGAAAAATTAGAATAATCGTATTTAAGTAAAGCTTTGGTAATAGGCATATTAGAATTTTGTTTACTTTTTAAAAAAGCCTTATTAAGATAATTTCTCATTCTAGAAGCTAAATTCATAGAGCTTCCTACGTAAGCATGCCCATTTACCTTGTTTATTAAACAGTAAACACCTGATTTATCTCTTTGTTCTTTTAAAATATTTATTCTAGATTCCTTAAAGTTATCATAAACTTTTACAGCCTTTAAATATTGGTGGGCGAAGCACCCAGGCTGCTTATCACTAGAATTAGAATAAGATCGACTTATAATACCGTATCTCTGCGGTGCGGAGCGAGCCATAAGAGAAAAGTTAAATCAAGAATTAAAAACTAATGAATTTTTTCTTATTTGGACTATATTTTCCCGGATTAAACCCCGGGTACTACACGTAGTCTCTGAGGATCCCTCTAAAATATTACTAAATATTCTTTGGTTACCTGCTGATCATTCAAAATTATACATTGTAACTGAAATTAAATAAAACTCTAGTAGCATAATTGTCAGAAGTTCCCAGCATATAGTAGTAAAATATGAAAATCTATCTTCTATTCTTGAATAGAAGATAGACCGAATCATAGGGAGAGCTAAGTGGTTGTTTATTAACCCTCCGATTGTAAACATGAAAACAAAACCTAAAGCAAATAACATTGAAGGAGTTAATTGTAAAGATCCTCCGTAACATGTAGCCAATCAAGAGAAAATTTTAATTCCCGTAGGTACAGCGATTATTAGTGTGGCAGCTGTAAAGTAAGCTCTGGTATCCACGTCTAAACCAACTGTGTACATATGATGCAAAATGTTAACAGATATTCCTCATATCTGCCCGCTTAGCTATATGACTATGCGCTCCTTTCACAAGAAGAATCGGACTATATCTTCATCTTTCAAGAATAATACCAAGGATGCGCAGATCCTGTTTTTTTCGTCATACCGTTTTCAAGATTAACCTGTTTCTGTAATACTCTAACTTGGGCTAATCCTTCTTCAGTGAGATGTAATTTGTTAGAAACCATATTATGGATACTAAATCATTTCTCGAAAGATTGGACCTTTTTAGTAAGTAGTGGGAATGCTTTAAAGTAAGATATTACATCGTTCATTGTTTTGAAGCCTGTAACTGTGTAACGATAAACACCGTCCGTTTGGGATCTAAGGGTTACTTTACCAAACCCAAAAAGGTTTTGTATGGCCATAAGAATAACACTATCCTTTTGATCAAGTATATAACGCATCTTTATAACACTACCTTACGTATATCTTGCATTGGATGTTATAGATACATTAAAACATCCTTCAGCGTTGGTGAAACCAGATAACCAAGCATCTTGTAATGTAACTGAAACAGCTTGATTAATCAATATAATTGTATCTACCCCTAAACGATTGTTTAAAGCTTGAACTCACAAAGATAATAGCAGCATTCTGTTAGCAAGAGCCAGATTACCATTAAATAAATAGACTAGTAGAAGAATATGTGAGGGGGTTATCTACAATTAACCTATAAAAGTCATTATTGTCACCACTTTTCCCTTGTGGAAAATGCTTAACTTGACCTATTCCTAATTTTTTCTGAATATAGAAAAGGATAGCACTTTCCTTCTGAGTAAGAACAAAACGTACTCTTGTACGATATAGAATCTAAGCTCCTCTTGTATTATTCTTAAAGATGTTTTGCATATAGTCTCTGAGGCAAAATAACATTCAATATTACGGCAGGTTTTATGCGTGCATGCACGCCTCAACAAGCGAGGCAAAAAATTTTAAAGTAATTAAGCTCGTAATAAAGGTATTGCTTGCCTACTGATGGGGTATAATTAACTGAATTTTTACTATTCAAAGTACCAATTAACACTAAACCTTCCCAGTATACAGCAAAATATTTGTTAATTTATTGCTCATAAGCTCCCTGTCAAGAACAAGGATCTTTACCAAATAGGTAAAAATGGATGTATATGAACTTCGTACTCCAGGCTGGAATAGCCCTAATAATTAGCTATACATACTATGCTCTACTAGTAAGAAAGCATTCACTTACCCAGAACATACGAGCTTGCGGGTCCCGTAGGGACTAGACATCTTTCAATTAACAGCTTCAATATAATAACCAGCCAAGACCTTTAGAAATTTTTGAAAATATATTGCGATTTGTAAGGTTTAATTTGATTTCGGTTAAAACATATAGAAATTCTAGTTCGTGAAATATTTAAAGCTAATGCAGCTGCAGAAATAGAATCATATCTAGTTGTTGTATTGGTTTTAAGATCAATAACTTCGATCTGTTGTGAAGGGCTTCCAGACCCTTCAGGTTTTGGTTTTCCGAACATATGACTTTTTTCACCTGTTCTCCCAAACATAGGGTGTTTTTCTCCTATTCTACCAAACATAGGATTTTCTCCTGCTTTAGAGATAGACATCTTAGCTATAGTTTCTTCCCTATGTTTAAAACCTAATGCCGACCCTGCCTTCCTTAAAATATTATATTCAGGCTTCAATAAATCTATATAGTACTGTTCACGTATTATTAAACCCTTAGAATCACAATACTCAAGGATTTCAAGATTAAACATGGAATAACCATGTTTAAGTAAAGCCCTACAAATAACAATATTTTCAAGTTTAAGCAAATACCCAGTGTTAAAATATTGTAAGAATCTTCTGTATAAATTTTTAGATGAACCTACATATTTAGAACCATTGACTTTATTTACTCAACAATAAACTCCGGATTTACCATTATTATCTTTTAAAATACGAAATTTTTCAACGTCCGCGTTATTATACGTTATTAAAGGCATTATTGAAAGTAAATTAAAAGAATGATTTAAATAAAACGGAGCTTGTGCCTCAACATTTTAGTCCCATGATAAATTTAATACTCCCAAAATGATCATAAATCCTGTGAATTTGTTCAAATAAGGACTCCGCCGTCATCTTTGAATAGCACCGTCTCCTTCTACAAAACCAATAAATCAAGTTAATCAGTTATTCGACAGATGTTGCGGAGCATTCCCGAATAGCGTATTATAATACAGATTAAAAGCTGAAAAATTAAAAGATGTTTCGCGCATAGTCTCTGAAGCACTCTGTATATTACTCCTTGCTGAGTACAGGGACAGATTGCCGGCAGATCTGGTATAGCTAATTAGATTTTTACAGTTCAATGTACTAATTAGCACTAAACCGTTCCAGCTTATAGCGAGATAAATAACATTAATCCACATATCACTATGTGGCGAAGCCAAAACTCGACTTCAAACAACAAATCCTAATACACCTATCGACATCATGGCATAGACCATACCAAGATAACCGAAAACGCTCTTATTAGAACTAGCTGATATTACAGTACTTATTATACCAAAACCAGGTATAATTAAAATGTAGACCTCAGGGTGACCGAAGAATCCATTTCTTCAAATTTAACTTATCTTTTTAAAAGTCTCTTATTAAATTCAGGTACCGGTAGTGTAAACTCCGGGCTTGTGTATCATACATCTATGATAGAAGAAACCGACTGTACATTAAGCATCATTTCAGACACCCACCAGTGAACCAGTCTGTAGCGATCACTTAAATAACCGTCGGTCTTTAAATGAGGAACTTGTTGACCGTAATTGCACTAGCATCGCTAATATTTTTATTACTTTTCCTTGTATTTATAAAATACGTTTAAAATCTCATATAAAAGAATATAACCTTTAAACTTAAGAGTTGCAAGTAATACTTATATATATTAACTAAGTCTCAGGTATATTCTTATAATAATATTCACTATTTCAGATCTTATATCTTTTTACATCTGTCTTTATAGTTTCATAACTTGCACGTTAAACCTTGACTTTTTTTCCCTAGTAGTTTGATTTTGTATTATTTGATTTATTTATCATCTTAGTTCTTTCAATCATTTCTCGTCTTTTTGACTCATCTAGATGATCTTTATTGACAAGATCATTATGAATATCTTTTCATAATTTATAGGATAAAGACTTTTTAGTATATAATGTATATTTATCAAAATAAGAGAAGACATTTTTACAATTGTTTACTCCACCTAATCTAAATTCATAAGCATTCTCTTCTGAATGTCTAGAAACAATCCCATTTTTAAATAATACACCGAAATGCTCTAATACTATTAGATTTATTTCTCACTTTTGAGAAATATTAAAGTTGAAACTAAATCCTCTTTTTTCACCAATTGAACAAGTAAAACAACCTTCTCCGTCAGTAAATCCTGCAAACCATGCATCGTTTAAAGTAGGTAGAATGGGTCTATTATTAATTACTACAGGTTCTAATAGTATTCTACCTTTAGTAACTCATTTATTAAACCCTTTAACGAAAAGATCAAATATTTCTTGTCTTTTAGGTAAAACAAGATTACCATTGAATAAACTAACTAGAATATCTATTTCTTTCTTATTTTGTGTTACATATCTACTAGTTATAGCCGATTGACGAATAACTTTCCCAAATCCCAGAATTTCTTGTATAAATTCTAAAACTTGTTTATCTATTGTAGCTTGTGTAATAACAAATGCCAAATCTCCTCTATTGTTTACTATAAAAGAACCTTCTCCTTCAGTGAAACCTACTAATCATGTTAAAAAGTTTTCTGAAGGAATTTTATTATTTGGCAAATGAGTATTGTATTTCTTATAAAATGCAGAAAAATCAAACTTATTGTTTAAATTAGAATTAAATTTAGATATATATCTTTTAAAGATTGATTGGTTAGAAGTAGGAAATATAAATAATGTATTGAATATATAATAATCTTCAAATACTAGTCTTGAGAAAAGATGTTGGTAAAGTATTGGATCACCACCTCCAGCAGCTTCAAAGAATGATGTGTTAAAATTCCGGTCGGTTAAGACCATTGTAATTGCACCGGCTAGTACAGGTAAAGATAGTAATAATAACACAGCAGTAACAACTACAGCTCACCCAAACAAAGCTAGTTTGTGAAGGCTTATACCTGGAGCTCTCATATTAAGTATTGTAGTAATGACACTTAATGATTATATCTTGAATACAACAAAATACAACCAATATTGCGGACTATATCTTCAGCGCATCTATTAAATGTTGTCTGCCTCTATATTCTATTACTTTTTTTTTTCGAAAAAAAAAAAATAAAAGTGAAACAGGCACTCACGCTCTTCTATAGTATGAGCTTGTGCACAACAACAAACTGTTTAGATACGGTGTCTAACGTGTAGTCTCTGAGGATCCCACTAAGATTATCTAATGACATCTGTGGGTTTCCTGCTGATTGAGCATAGTTTATCCGGATATAAATAATTTAAACCTATAAACACTAATGCTGTTCCAGCATATAGTTAGAAGTTTTATATAAACCCCATTATGTATTGCTAATTCTATTACATATAACTATACTTTATCTTGTCCTCCTTCACTTTTGGTGATTAGGGTGGAAGATTTACAAATATATCCGCGGTAAGCTATATTTGTATTCAAATGTTTAACCAATGTTTTAGGAGACGCTGGTATATTTTTACTTTTAAAATATTCCATACATTTACCCAAACTTTCAAAAAGAGTTTCTTCTTTACTTTCAACATCCATTAATATCACAGATTTACTTGAACTACACACGGCTTTATTTTTATTGAAGTTAACTCTATCTTTTTGTAACATTAGAGCTATATCAGGTAGAAGCATATTTGTAACCTTTGCTGTATCTACTTGTTCTCTCAAAAATAAGTATTTACCTAAATAATAAGTACCCTTAGTTAAGTGTTTAGTAAATGTGAAATGGCTAATATTAAGTTTAGATATAAAATCTTTTTGTTGTGTAGTAAAGTAATAAAGTATAGATTTATCTCTGTTATACATGTATAAAGGTTTTGCGGTAGATCCACTAGGATTATTTGAAACCTTTATAGTATTTAAATTAAAAGAAGGGTCCAATAAAAAATATTGTTCTAAAACTATTTCAGGTTTAAACTCAGCGTAACAGGGTAAACAAACTACTTCTAATTTAAAACAAGGTAAACCTTTTTCTTCAATTAGAGGAATCAATTTACCAGAATCCTTGTGCGTTTTATTTAAATAGCCTCTTAATCTCAAAGCTAACTCTGAGGATGAACCAACATACTTTTCATTTGTATCTGTACAAGTAAAGATATAAATACCACGTTGTTGTATTTTACTATGAGGTAAACCTAGTTTATCATCAATTAAACGTCTAGTTTCTTTTTTATCCAAATCAGTAAAAACAAATCTAGGCATAGTAATTAAAGAATTTAGTGTATCTTCACTAACTAGCATATTAGAGTAAGCTAATATTTCATTTAATACCCCTACTGTTACAGGTGTACCTTTTTTAATTTGAGCTTTGGCTAACTCATGAGTATAAAGGTTATTACCTTTTCTACCTAAAATAACAGGTCATGAATTATTTTTTTTTTTACTATCTTTTTTTTCAGGTTTTGGCTTTTCTGGTTCCATCTCTGGGTCTGGACCGCCTCCACCATTAGATTTACTGCTATAATTAGCTTTTAAAGATAAGCTACTTTTAGTTTTAGATCCCAAAACATATAGGTTAAATTTATTTATATAGCTTGCATAGTTAACGCGTAAAAGAAATAGGTGCCCAATAAAAGTTAAGTTTATAGCTCCAAGAAGTGAACTAATACCTGATAAGTGTAAAGCAAATATGGCTAAGTCAACACTTGGACCACTATGACTTTGTACTCCAGATAACACGGCAATAAATTTTATCATGCAAATTATCCTGCGTATTCTTCGAATTATTAAGGGAGCGCTGCATGCTTCGCCAGCCAGAATAAAACTAAAGCTCATGTTCTGATTTATAGGTCTAAAAAAAGCCTTTTGCGTAGCAAAGGAGCCTTAGACCTTCCCCCTAAAGCTGCTGCCCTTAGACCCTACGAAGTAGGGTGCTGCTATTACACAACCTACGTGCCTAAGGTCTAAGTGCAGTATTAGGAAGCTAACCTGAAAATAGAATTATATACCCCACAAACCCGTCCTCGGATTACTATTAAAAATAAGTAGTCGTCCTACTCGGTAAAAACTCATTCAGGATAAAAAAAATAAATATATAATAATAGGCTATCGTCCAGCCTATAGCAATTACTCGAACGATCTTCTTTTGTTTATACCAGATCTTAGTGAAATAAGCATATTTAACCCTTCTTCAGTTATATGTTGCTTAGCCTTGATTATTTCCGCGGCTTTGCATCAATCTTTGAAGTCATCCGATTTTACTCCAACAATATTATGTTTCTTAAAAAACGGTATAATTTTATCATAATTATCTGAAAACTTATAGACCGAAAAATTAACAACAAGATGTTTTGAAGATGCTTCTAATATTCCGCACAAAAAAAAAGAAATAAAACTCTCCAGTAGTTTATCATCCCGAGAATGTTGAGTAATTTGGAACACTAAGTATACTTGATCTATCTTTCTATTAGGTCGTTTTACTAGAGTTATTTTGAAACAACCTTCAGCGGAAGTGAACCCAGCAATTCACTGGCCATCTGGTACTGTTTTATTCTGCACCAAAGGTCTTGACACAGGTATAATGTCAAGAAAAGAAAGCTGTAATTCCACGGGTAAACCTAGATTAATCACAGCCTTAATTGATACAATTTTATTTAAACCCTCCTTAGTTAAATGCTCTTTACTTACCATCATGTTAACAACATCTTTGAATAGGAGATAATCTGCTAACTTCTGAGTTATTAAAGGGTATTTATCAAAATGTGGAATGATATTGTTAACAATATCTTTTACAGACTCGACTCTAAACTTTACCAGATCCTTTGCCTCATTCCTTATACTACCCACTCCGAAATAAGATTGGATCTCTTGTAAGATCACGAGATCTTTTTTATGTAAAGTTATTGAAAAAACCGCTTCTACTAAAAAACCTGTACGGTACTTAGGGTTTCTTCTAACTTTAACCATAAACGAACCCTCTCCGTCCACAAATCCTGTGAGAAATCAAGGATGAAAAGCACAACTTCTTACCTCAATGGCAGAATCTTTAATCGAAGATGTCGGGGATATCGAAGAAAATTTTCGAGTTAACGCTAAGCAAATTCGGTTAGAAGGGGTTTTTATTTGATAATTCCTCTCGGAACCCGTTAGAGTATATCTTAAGCTAGGTATGACACTACCTGGCCAACTACCGTATACTCGTTGCTCTTTTACAGCAATATATTTGGATGTTGCTGATTTAGATCCGCGATAACCCACGTTCTTTTCAGAAGCCTTCTGACTTATTACCTTACATGAGGGATTAGTTCATCCACTTATAGCTTTTCAACTACAGCTTGGTACCAGAAGTTCTAGAGTGTTCCCGGAATTTGATAGTTTTTCCCACATGAATGATTCCCAAAATCATTCGGCAGGAGGGTAAAGAGTTCAACCTGTACCCGCACCATTTTCTATACCACTAGCAAATAAGAATAATATTAAACTGGGTGGTAATAACCAGAATGAAATATTATTTAGTCGAGGGAATCGAAGAACCAGTGTTTTTGACTAACTAACCTATAACTCGATCCCCATCAAATCTTCGTATACTATTTATAAAGTTATCGCTAACTCTCATAGAATCTAATCTGCTAGAATTATATCTATAATTTATTCCATTAAGACTATCGGATTCATTAAGATATTCTAACAATGGCACTTTAAGAGGGTTAGTTCCATTAACACCACACTTAATATGTTTAAATGTAACAGGGCTGTCAACAACTTGGCCTTTTATTTGCCTGAAAAATTTTACAATATCACGTTCAAACTCTAAATGGTTAGCTAAGTCATGATATTTAAAATGGTACAAACTATCACAAAGGTTCGGGTCTTGAAATAACATTGTAGCTATAATAAGTAATATAATTAAAATTACCCTTAATATTAGCATTATGAAGAATCTAGCAGTAAAACTAAGGTTAGGTCTACTACTATAGTATAATATCAATATATTTAAAAAATATATTACACAAGATACATATAAAACTATCTTATCCAAAAGCTGAATACATTCATATAATTTAGGTAAATTACTAATTAAACATCTAAATTCTACAATAGTTAAGCTAATGTGAGTAAATAATAAAAGTATAATTATTAAAAACAAGTAGGAAATAATTCTAGGGCATCGCATAGTAGTTATAATAATAACACACCAAGTAGTTTCCTACCTGTACGGACTATGTCTTCACCCTTATTAGACATAAGGGGCTTCGCGTATAGTCTCTAAGGATCCTACTCGTAAATAAATTACTTTGGTTTCCAGCACAATCCTCCCATGTACGTATAAGTTTAACGACTAGTTCAGTTTATTTACTAACTTTATGACAGCAGTCTGTCCAACTAGGTGTCTATACATCTGTTGACTGGTTAAATTAACCCTATTTCGAGAGATTCTATGCTTATGGCGAAGTAATAATTAGAAAATTTACACTTTCTAACGGCATTCCCTTATTTAGGGAAATTTAAGTAGTGTAACGTAGCTAGTGTAGACCAATTAAATGATCTCAATTGAAGTCAACTCTTTTTGTATTCATTCGACTTCTAACCATTTCAACAGTCTTTATTCCTTCAAATGTTAAATGTTGATTATTAATAAATAATTTGGCAACTAGTTCTCAATCTTGATAGTCCAAAAACTTACTTGAAAATAAATGATATTTATTAAAATAGTCAATTATAATGTTTAAAGAAGCTTTACTAGATGCAGTTAAAGTATAATAAGTATTACCTGTAGATTTCTGTGTTCTAGTTAACAATTTACAATTAAAGAATAAACAAATTTGATTTAAAATATAAGAATAATCCTCATGGGTACTTGGATCCGAAATTCTTTGTTCAATTCTTAACCTACAGGAAATCTTTCTTTTGGTTGCACCTGTTTCTGTTTTAGTATATTGTACAGAAAAACTACCATCGGCATCCACAAATCCACTTAATCAACTACTGTTTTCTAAATTATCTTTATTTAAAGGTAATTTGTTAAATCTGCTACTATGATTTTTATTTAATCAGTCGATTAAATTATGTAGTTGATTTATTTTAGGCGTTTTTAACTCACCATTTATTAAATTAACTATCCTTTTTAAACCAACTACAGGAGAAACTACTATAACACAAGCATTATCTTTAGGTTTATACCTCAGAAATCCTGACCCAACAATTCCGAGCAGTTTTTTGGCTAAAGCTTCATTCTTTAAACTAAAAGTAATACAAAATCTAGGATTATGAGTCTTTTTGCCTACTTGTTTTCGAATTCAAATATGGCCATCTCCTTCAAATAAACCAGCTAGATAGGAACCTAAGCTGTAGGAATTAAGCAGAATACTATTAGTACTGCTACTTCTACTAGTACTATTATTTTTAGTACTTAAATTTTCCCCAACCCCGGCAAAGCCGGGGGGATGGGGACCAGAACATTTTGCCATATCTGGTCCCCCTACTAAAAGCGGTAATAAGAAATTCATTTTTTTTTTTGTAATCGTTAAAGTACATTTGGACTATCTCTTCATCCTGGTTGCTTAGCGAATCGTAGCAAGCCAGGAGTATAACATATAGTCTCTGAGGATCCTACCAATAGTTTAATATTGTTTTGTTTCCTGCGGATTATCCATATTTATATTTATTGCTTTTAAGAATCATGTACATTTAAATACGTATATAGTTATATACAACCTCTGATTCAAGGATAAACTTTCATAACTTCTACAACAAACCTTTAGGAACTTCCCGACGACAGTTATATTTTTTAAGGTAATATTACTATTACCTTCAGCAATTTACATCTTTTTCTAAACACTCGTACCTATCCCCACTTCTAAATTTTTTCCTTTTTTTTTTTTATTATAAATAAATTACTACGTAGTAATTAAACTATTAACTAAAAAAAAAAAGGAAAAAATAAAGGGGATTAGGAACTAGCAAAATTTAAACAATGGAATCTAAATGAGAAAAATCGAATTTAATACGGTTTTGATTTAATTGAGCTTTAATTCTTTGAATTTCTAATATATCTTCACTTGTTAAAGGTTTACCCGCACGGTTTTGGATTTGTTCTACTACATGTTTTCAATCTATATAAGCTAAATATTTAGAAGAACATAAAGGATAACGGTCAAAATACTCTATAGTTTTGATATGACTTTGCATATTATGTGACATAACCGTATAAGAATAAAAAATTTTATCCTTTTGCTCTCTTGACCTAGAGTATAAATTAACTCCAAGGTATCTAGAAATATCACTCAATATCTTGAAATAACTAATACCTCCTTGTTCTATTGAGGCTTCTCTATGATAATTTTGTCTTAATTCTATACGAAAGAAAGCCTGTACTCTTTTTGAAGTAACTGCACCTTTTTTCTTTCTATCTGTTAAATTAAAACTAAAATTACCAACACCGTCGGTGAACCCTGCTAATCAAGCATTGCTATCTATAGGTGATAAATCTAAACCTAAAGGTTCTAATTTGGTACCATTAAAGTTATTATATCACTCTACTGCCCGGTGCAATGCTTCTATTTTAGGTGTTCGCATGAATCCATTAATAATTTTGATTGTTTTTATGACATCCTCTATCTTTTGAATCAGTCATATAGCACAACCTTGATTCTTTTTAACATATAGTTTACCTACTTTAGTTATAAATAGTAATTTATTAGCTAAAGGAGTATCATCTAAACTAAATACTATTAATATTTTTGGTAGATATCTTTTAGCTTTAGAATCTTTATCATGTATAGCAAAGGAACCATCCGCCTCTATTAACCCGGCTAGGTATGGGCCCAATTTAGATCTGAGACTTTCTAATTCAAAGTTCTCTTTAGATTCCGCGAGGTTGCCAGAGGCACTAGGAATCAGGGCCAGCCCTGATTCTATTGTCGTATAATTTTGCATTTGTTTATTGAAATTACCGAAACCTCCGATTAATGCTGGATTGGGATAGGTAGGCTATTTCGAGCTTTCCCCCCCTAAGAACCGTGCGTGCAAGTCCCCCTGCACACGGCTCAAGCTCTTTATTTTAATATTACCTTAAAGACCAGTACTGTTAAATGATTTAAGAACTATAAAGATTCACACAATATCTCTTTTCATACCTCTGTCCACCCTTCACAATGTAACCTCATACTAATAGTCTAACATAAGGTCTTACTGATTATTTTATGGTTATACTGCTACACTAAAATTCATTAAATATAACTTTTAATAAATACGTTAGAAAAGTAAATACGCTGAACTGTTTCAAACTTTAACCCTTATTTTTTATTTATTTTTATACTATTATATTTATTTTATATCTGCAAAAAAATAAGGGACAACAATAAAACCTTCTTTTAGGTAAATACTTTTAATAAAGAACCGCAGTCAAGTCTGCACATTTTCATGTTGCCTTTTCTTAAGGCTATATCACCCATTACAGCTGATCGTTAGCTTTTTGACTATTCTTATGCCCTGCTGACGATATGCCTTTTTAATTACTTATAAGACACCTCCTATATTGAGCGAAGCTCACTTTCAATCTAAACATATAGCTTAGGTTTGAAAACTATTTTTATTACTCATCCTAATCCTAATACTAATCCGAAGGATATGGATATGGATAAGCAAACTCATTATTAAAAATAAGTAATTGTAAAATATAAATATGAGGAGACAACAGGGTTTACCACGTTGCTGTAGTAATACAATTCTCAGACTAAAAAAAAATCTAAGATTTACGAGATTTTGGATAGGTACTCTGAACGGTAGGGCTATTAGTGATTCTGGCTTCGCCTGTATGACAGCTCGCTCCTTCCCTTCTTATTTTTTTTTCTCCATATACTAATTTTGCTAACCAAGTGAGGCATAACCTACTTGCTATTCGTATACAGAGAAATAACCGTCCTTTAATACATACCTTCACTTCCGTTTATCCTTTTATCTCACAGTCTAACTTTATCTAGAAGCCCTGTAGTATTTATCCACACACAAGTGTACGAACCGATGTGTACTAAAAATCGCTTAGGTTCTAAGCGCACACTACTACCTTTAAGCTATCTCGTTAAAAATGTTGTCAGTGAAGCTTCATACCAGACAGTTACCCGTCTGGCATGTTCACCTAGACTCAGGTGAGAACACACCTGGAATTCTTACAAATTCATTATTACTACAACCCTCGTGTCGCACCATACAATTTTTTTTATCGGAGGTTATCTTTTTTCTACTTTTCATCTATTTTTATATATAGTATTATTTTTCATATGAGTTCTTAAAGTTGCTGTATCGCAAGACCCTGTCGTTTCTAATATATGGGCAGCAGCTTTACTTAAGCTATAAAATTCATATTCAATGTTTTGAGTCAAATCCTTTAATTTAACATTTTGACCCCTACTAGGTATAACTGGGTCTACGCTAGTTTTCAAATCAATTAACTCATTTAAACTTAGAAGACTATCTAAGTCTGAACCTTCAAAAATCTTCGTAGAAAAGGTAAAATAGTTATATAATTTTTTATTAGCTACATCTAAATATTTCTCTAATGTATTTCAGTGAACATTAAAATCATTATAAAAAGAAGTTTTTGAATTAAAAATATAAAGAACCCTAGTTAAATCAGGCGCATACACAAATATAGGCACTGAGGTGTCCCTATTCGATATATTAATAAAAGGTAATACAGATTCCAAAGGTTCAGCTGGTAAATAAACATATTTTTGAGAATTTAAGCTACTATTTAATTCATTGATGTAATAAGCTTCGACAAGTTTTATATCACGCGCCGTAAACTTAAGATAATTGAAATAAATAACAGTTAACTGAATATTTTTAAACCCGTAATCACCTAAAAATTGTACACCCCTTCTCTTATCTAAAAACAAATATTTTCTTTCAAAATAACTTAGGACTCTTTCTACACTATTTGATGAAGACCCTACTAAGCAAACACCGCTTGGCATATAAGTTCAAACATATACCACCCGATTTCCTTTACAATATTTTTTTATTTCTTCTCTATTGTTAAAAGGATCGGTAATATTCTGATAATTACATGGATACTTAGTAGGAAAAGGCAATCTACTTTTTTGACCTTTCGCTCAAGAAGCCCCAAATGGGCTTCTTTCCATACCATTATCCTTAACTCAAGCTGGTACATCTTTAGGTATACCTCTACCTTTGTATAAATCAGCATAGGGTCTAGATTCAGGTGAACTTAGATTTTTTCTTGAATATTTCTTCTTCGATTGTCGCACAGTGGTTTTTAAATCAAGTCCAGACTCTTGAGATGAGGAACTATAACACCTTCTACCTAGAAGAATACCCATTTGCCCAGTAGCTAACTTACCTCAGGTAATATATCGTCTAGGGGATAATCGGGACACAAGCTTTCTTTGATTAAGACTCAATAAATCGTGATACATACAATAAAAAAGATAAATAAAAAAGATAACATAACACTTTATATTAACATAAAAACTAACAACCTCTAATTGTCAGTTGACGAAAATAACTGGCATGCTTCATATTTTATTTATTTTTAATAGGGAGAAAAAAAAATTTTTTTGTTTTATCATTAACTTTCATTAATGTTTGGACTATATCTTTACCTTTAAATATATAATAAGAAGGTATTTCACGTATAGTTCTCTGAGGATCCTACTAAATAAAAGTGTTTAATGCTACAATGAGCCCTTTTATCTTTGGTTTCCGGCTGATTGCCTAATCCTTTGAAATGTTACTGTATTCTGCCGCTTTTCCTCAAAAGAAAGTCATCCGTGCTATAAATATAGACTGGTGTACCTCTTTGTTTTCTAAGTCTCTCACGGATTTCTGGATTCATAGGTTCATGGTATCCTGAACTACTGGCTACTAAGTCTACATTAAGGTTAGGTTTTAGGCTATCAATAAAATGTTGTTCCAACTCGACGACTTCTTCTAAGCTAGAGTTCTCATCCATAATATATATAGTTAACTTTATATTACTAAAACCATGTTTATTTAAATAACGTAAAACTCTATGTGCTTTAGTCTTAAGTATAGAGGGCATAAAGTAAGAACTAATTCGATTATATAGATTAATCGAATGACCTACATACATATGTTCACTATCTAAGCTTTACCAGAGATAAACTAAATAGAATCTTAAAATAAAAGGACTTAAACAAATTAAAAATAAATCTTTTCGTTTTAAGCGTAGACCCTTAAAAAGCTACAGAATACGCGCTGTTCATAGGAAGGCAAATAATTTGTAGCATTAAATTTTTATTTTTGGTTTCCTGCTGATTGTCTTATCTTTTGAAACCATATTGGTATTCTCCCGCTTTTCGTTTACCTGCTACTAAGTTCCGAAAGTCTGGAGTACTAGAATCAAAAGTTATTAAGAAGTTCCAGCATACAGTGAAATAAATTGTAAAGTATTTCTACTTTACTCGGCCATGCCATTTTAAATTTTAATTTAAATCAGTCTATTACAGAATAGACTGATTAAGATAATAACAATAAATAAAAATAAAAGGTTAAACAATAACAAATAAACAAAAGTTTTAAGTTTACCTACTCATCTATTATGTATTAGAATACATATATACAGAAAAAAAATCAAGGTATATTACGTTTAATATATCTTGTAAAAACATAAGTTATTTTCTGCTCCTGTTCATACCAGATTTAATCTCTCTAATTTTATCAAGCCCTTCAGGTGTTTTATGTGCATTATTACTCATTGATTCTGCGATTTTACAAAAATCTATAAAATCCTTATTTTTATTTCCTATAATAGGATATTTTTGAAAAAGAGGTATAAGTTCTTCTGTAGTAAGTGATAATTTTACTACCACAAATTCCGAAATGCTTGTACGTTCTTTTACAAAACCTCCTCCTAAAAAACTTATGAAGCATTTCAATAATTCAACATCACGAGTATGTTGACTTATTGATAATTTAAGAATTACTTGATATCCTTTTTTATGAGAGGAAGATTTTAGTATTTCTGCTGAAAAACTACCCTCTCCACTTGTAAAACCAGCGAATCAATAAGGATTTATCATTTCAGGTAACTGTATTATTGGTCTTTCTTTAGGTACAATATTATTAAAGGATGAATACGATTCATCCTTTAATAGGCCTTTATTTAAAGATGCTTTAATTTCTAGTAATTTATGTATTCCTTCTATATTTTTATGTTCTTTTGTTTAATTAGTTCGATAGCTAATTTAAACAATAAAAAATCTGCTTTCTTATTTGTTAATAAAGGATATGATTCGAAATGAGGAATTATAACATTAACTAAATCATTAAGAGAATTTACTTGATATAGCACGGACTCTTTTTTATTACTGATATTACCCACACCGAAAAATTCTTTTATGTCTAATAATATAGAAACGTCTTTAACGTGTAAATCTATAAAAAAAAAAAATAAGGATTCACTTCTCAACCCACTTTTAATTAGGGGTTTTACGAACTCTAAACCCAAAACATGATTCACCATCAGAAAACCCTGTAACTCAATCGGGGCTTAATTTATCAGGAGAGTAAACACCTTTTTGCTTCTTAGTAACTTTAAGTATAAGATTTCTATTGTTAAAGGGATCCTCTACTAAAATCTTCACATACTTTCGTTTAGGTTCCTGAGAGTTTTTATTGCCTCCGTTGTTATTAGCTTTCCCTATTGTTAAAATATTGTTATTATCGTCACCTATCTTTTCAGTGTTTAGACTAGGTTGCGATTTAAAATTAAGTCTAAAAATTTCGACCATAAAGAAAATCATTAATATAGCATGAGCAGTAATGATAGCATTATATAGTTGATTGTCTGCTATATATTGAACACCAGGTCCACTTAATTCTAATCTTATTAATACTGAAAAAGCTGTACCTAATAATCCAGAAAATAATGCAAAGATAAGGTATAGTGTACCAATATCTTTGGCATTTGAGGATAAAAATCATCTCTCAGTTCAGAGTGAAATATTCGCCCTTAAAACCGAAAGATTAGAATCCACAGCCGGCCTGTTCAGCTCGGTTTCCTCCTTCAGGCTTATATTTATATTATTTAAAACAAAAGAGCGATGGGGCTGGCTAACTTCCAAATTAAGTTCAGATTCACTATATCTAGAAAAAAGTATATTCATACTTTTTTATACTAGCTATAGGTTAGTTGATATTAAAAATTAATTTAACCATTATATATAAGCAATATATAATAACGGCGAGCCCCTTAAAGTTTAGGTATTTTATCTATAAATAGATTAAATTTTAAGTAATAGGTAAAAATGTAGTATAAGATTATAAATTTTATCTTGTGTTATATTATTCTTATTCATATTACTAATGAATATATAAATAATTTCTTAAGGGGGAAAGGAGCCTCCCCCTCGATCCCAGCTCACTTATTGAGTAGTCAAACCGAGATTTGAATACGGTTTGAAAGATACTTTTCTAATTTAAACTTGCTTAATTGCGGTATAAGGGTTTATCAGACTGCCACTATACCCTATTAAATATAGAGTACTAAGCTAGGAAGGGTAGGAAATCCTCTTCCCTGTGGGGATAGGGTATGTTTACCCTTCTACCCTTTGTTTACCTCTCCGGTAGACTAATGAATATGTTTTATTTACTTTTATTATTACTGCCGTTTCCTTATTACTTCATGATTAGGGGGGAGGAAAGTGTAAGAGACATAAAAAAGGGGTTAACACAATTATTTAAGTTATAAACCTTTTGGTGGCGTTATAAAAAAAAATATGTGTCAATGCCTGCTATTCTTTTTTTTTTCTCGCGTGGCATAAAAAAAAAGAGCATACAAGAAAAAAAAGTGTGTTAGTTTACATTTAAATTAGGGTGAATTTAAATACATCCTCTTTTCACTATTTTTTGCCTTCTTTATTTTCGTTTTTTCCCCTCTTTTTTTTTTTTATTATTATACAATATTGTTTACGTAATTGTTATATATTTATAACTAAAAAAGAGGGAAAACTAGAAAATAAATCTATTTATTTCCCCCCCCCCCTTTTTTTAATTATAAATATTTTCTTAATACGTAAATAGTATTAAACGATAATAAAAAAAAAAAAGGGGAAAAATTAGTAACAATAAAATTATTTATCGCCCCCTCAAGCTTGCGGGGCGATTAAAAAAAAGAAGGAAAAAAAAATAAAAATGTCGAGATACTCTTTAAAAAGAGGGTTATCCTTATAACTACCATAATATATAAATAAATATCTTACCACCACATTGCATATTCAGATCTTTATATATGTCCTATAAATAAGCCGGGAGAGAAATTTGAATTCTCATTATTAATGCATGAAATTAATGTTTTAACCAATTAAACTATCCTGGCATAATTATTGAACTTTTTGTATTTTTATACATATAAACTGGATTTACCTTAACATCTAAAATATAAATTAAAATTAAAAAAAGGCCCGAGCCTTTTTTTTATGCTTTTTCTCTCTTACCTCCTCACTGTTCCTTATTTTTCCCCCTTTTTTTAGAATTATTAGTTTATTATCTAGATTGTAATAAAATTCTTTATTAAAAAAAAAGGGAAAAAAATTTAGAGGGGGAGAGAGAGAAATGAGCGAAGTCCTCTGGGAGAGGAAGAAGTCGCAACGCCTTTAAGTTTACTATAAAAAGCACTAAAAATATAGAACATATAGATATTTAATTTTTCGTCATTTAATATGTGAGTAAATAAATTTGTCTTCATAATACTTAAACAGTAAAAAAGAAAATAACCTTATTTTACCTGCTGTAGTATTGCAAATAGTCTCGTTTATATATTTTTCATTATATTTACGCTTACATGTTTTATATGTGGCATATCTATTATGTTTCTACTACACATCCTACGGCAGGTTGATGAAACAAGCGCATATATCTATTTTGTCCCTTTTTTTTTTTTATTTATTCTTCTTATAAAAAAAAAATAAATCATAGGGCCAGATAAATTCAACGCTTGCGCAGATTTACCATTACAATTATACTAGGTAATATGAAAGATTTGGTTACCTATATCTTGAGATATTAAAGATATAGGTATAACATATCTGAAAGCCCTACTTCTGCGCCCTCACAAAAAAAATATGTTTTAGTGAGGGAAAGGTAGAAAAAAAAAAACATGAAAGCATATAATTTTTATGTTGTTTAATATATATTATGGGTGGATACCCTGATTTGAACAGAGAACAAATTGTGCCACATACAATCACTCTACCATTGAGTTATATCCACTAAAAAGTAAAATCTTTTTATTATAAACATTCTTCATTTATTTATCTAATATAAGTTTTGTTAATATTATAATACTTTAAAAGTACGACTCCGCTAGCCGTAATTACGTAGGTGTGATTCGAACACTCAATAATAAATACCTTTCCCTCACTAAAAAGATATATATACCTTTTCCCTCATTAAAAACGTACTTTTAATGCGGGGAAAGCAAAAGTGAAATTTATGACTTACCGGTTATTTCCAGGAGGGCGACTCGAACACCCAAATGAGAATACCAAAAATTCTTGACTTTACCGTTTCGTCTACCCTGGATTTTTATTTATTCCGTATATATTAAAAGAGAATTAATATAAAAAGCAAAAAAAAAAAAAGAAAATTTTGTAATTTTCCCTTCCTGTGTAAACATGCAGGAGGGCTGCCAGAATTTAAATGCTACACCGATTATCGCTTAATTAAGTAACCTCTTTTTTTTTCGTGTCGGAGACACGAAAAAAAAAATCCGGAAGAATGACTCACTTTTTCTCCTTTTGCCCCACTAAAAGCACGTGTTTTTAGTGAGGGCAAAGAAGCATGGTCATGTGATTTAACAGTTGCTAGGCTAGTTTTGACCCATTTTATCTTAAATACTCTATAACACGACCCGTCTAGTAACCACATCGCGCGAAGATAAACCTTAAATGCTTATAGCTTCACTACCCTTTCCCTCTGGACAGCAAGCGTGAGATTTATCTTTAAAACTATTTACATAGTAAGAAAATGTTTAAAATAAAAAAAAAGGGGGGGGGGAGGGGAAACGGATAAAAAAAAGAAAAAAAAACAAAGCAGGGGAAAGGTAAAAGAGATATAAAAACTATTTAGATCTTTTTATTTAAATGGTTCTTTATAACCTTGTGATTAATACCAGTGTCTGTCTTAAACACTATTTTGCTAGAACTTTATAATAAAATACTCCTATGGGGGTTATATATACACACTTTACCTTGATTAGCCATGAATTTTGAGAATAAGTTGAACATTTAAATTAAATCCTTTATCTGATAACAAATAATATTGCTCCTTTCCTTCACACCTTAAAATATATATGTTTTTTAGTGTCGGGTCAGAAGCAGGCTATGAAATAAAGCTCGTGCTGTAAATCGTAAGTATAAGTAATTTAAGGTAAATCCGACTTGAACGGATAAGATTAAAAAAATCAAATAGGCCTAAGCTATTCATGTCTGCCAATTCCATCACTACCTTTATATACTATATACATAGTACAACTGCTCGATATTAGATTTTAATTTATATTTATATTTTTTTTTATTTATAAACTTCTTTTTTTTCTTTTTCATATAATCTAAACTATAAACATATAAATATAAAGATAAAGGTAAACACAAAAATAAATATATTTATGTTATATTTAATTGCTCGAGGTAAGACTTGAACTTACAACCAAAATAGCTTCAATATTTCGCTCGACCAGTTGAGCTTCTCGGGCTTATATATAAACAATAAAAATAGTATGCTTATATATATTATCAGTAAAACAATAGTAGTAGCTAATTTGGAGACATCAGGACTCGATCCTGAAATAACGATACGCAAAATCGTAGTTTTACCAGTTAAACTATGTCCCCCTTTAGCTAAAAGAATTATTTTTAGCTTTTATTTACTTTATTTCTGTCTCCTCTGCTATCGCAGGAGACAGAAAGCAAAACAACTAAAGATTCTGCTATAGCACTAGTAGCCGCTATGCTTAATTTAGCCCTTTAGGCCTGATTACTACTTAATTTAACCTCTTGCATGAGTTCGTAGCTTCAATACATTTAAATATCACCCTTTGGCTTTGCCACCACTTCCCTTATCCCCTTTTTTCTCTCCTACCTCCTCAACTAGTTGAGGAGGTGGGAGAGAAATAGGGATTTAGGGAAAGAGATCCTGCAACTTTTAAATTATCTAGCTCTAAGCTAAAACAACCTTGTTTTAGCAACGCTTTGCAAACCATGTTGTTATTTGTCATTTCTCTTTCTAAATAAAATACGGAATAAAAATTTATTAATCTTTGCGGGGTCGAGCCCATAATTTTAAAGCAGAGCCAATATAAATATATTTCTCCTGCTTTTCTCTTATTATCTAGGGTTTTTCATAAAAAAAGAAAAGAATAAACCAAGGAGCAATGCCACAACATTAATCTGTTATTAATTCATCTATAGATACCTTATTTATTTTTTGTTTCAGTAAATCTAATTTTATACAATCCACATTTTCATAATAAATAAGTGGGACTATTTCTCCCTTTTTCCTCAAATTTTCCCGTAAAATTTTGAGGAAAAAGGGAAAACAGGATTAAGGCAATATTGGCTTTTATGTATAGATAAGTCATACGTCAATTTCTATGTTTTTGCTGGAATAACTTTGAATTAATTTATTGCATGTGGTGCTCCTTTCCCTTACCCTCTTTCCCCCCCCCCCTTTTTTTTTTACTATACAATACTATTTACGTAATAATTATATATTTATAACTAAAAAAAACAAATTTATATCATTAAACCTAAAATTAGTTATAAAAAAAAAAAGGAAAAAAAGGCTGACGCAGAAGAAAATTCTCTTATTTATTTTGTTACAATATTTGTGACTAGTTCCGATTTAGCATTCTTACTATTTAAGTTAGCTTTACGTATTAGTTCCTTAGATGTTTCGGTACGTTTTTTCGTTCTACCTCCGTTAGCTATAGCATTTTTATACGTTTCTAAGTTAAAAATCTCCTCCAAAGGAGTCGAAGATTTTTAAACAAGAAATTCCTTACTCTAATAAAAAACAACCTAACTTAAGTGTTTTGCTAAGTAACTAGGATATATATCAATAAGTTCTGCAGCTTTTCTAATGGAGATAAAGGATAAAAAGCTGTCTGTTTCAAGAACTTTAACGACTATATATTCTCCTTTTAATAATGTAGTTGCATTTTTTTAACCTTGTCTCTTCAGAGATAATACTATCCTTTTTGCTTAAACTTATGGCTTCTTTAGTAGCTTCACTGTGTTTAAACCCTCTTAAGGACCCTGCAACCTTTAATATATTATATTCTGACTTAAATCTGTCAAGATAATATTGTTCTCTTTCTATAATTATATCTATTTCACAGTATTCTAAAATTTCTAATTTAAAGTTAGAATAACCATTTTTAATTAAAGATCTGTATATCATACTGTTATTTTTAGTAACCTCATTTACTAAGAAATTTATGTTAAATTATTTACTAAATCTATTGGATAAATTACCGGTCGAACCTATATATGTATTACCTGTTGTAAAATTAACTCATCTATATATCCCTGCTCTGTTTTTATTACTTTCAAGAATGGCTATTTTTTCTTTATCTGCATTTGAATAAGAAACAACTGGGACAGGTGCACTATCTGAAACAATAGGATTGTTGGCGTTAGCCGAATAGTGTAAAACCCTTGTGACGGAGCTTATTAAACCTAAATTGGAAGTGGACATGGCGTCTTGACATACTGTAGCTGTACTCTCCTTTTTTCTTTTTTTTTTATCGCTAGCGAAGCAAGTTTCAGCACGCAAGCAGCGGGGCGATAAAAATATATATATATAAATAAAAATATATTAAAATCAAAAAAAAAAAAGAAAAAAAAATGCGAGAAAGGAAAATTTTCTGTATAATTATTTTGTTAAAGTTGAATCTTTTAGTGACGGTTTTTGTGTATGGAGCCTTCCAATGGGAGAAAACGGAAGTAAATATACAATAGTAACTCCAAAAATTCCATATAAATATCTAAAACCTAATCTTAATACTCAGATATTGTAGCTTGAGGAATTTTCTTCCTCAACAACGCTCATAATGTTACCTAGGTTAAATGTTAAATTATACGTATTTGTTTAACATTACTTGCTTTACAATATAAGGGCCTTAAATTTAACTACTTTGAACATTATGTTTTAGTTCTAGGTCCGGCCCTTGTAATCTTTTTAAGGTTGCTCGGTTGAACTTGTGACCCTACCACTTTGTATTAAGTAATCTTATCACAATCTATACATGCCTAGTCTCATATCTACCACATATTTACTTCGAAAGACTGAGCCTAGAGATCTAAAAGATAAATATTGCTGGGGATCAAAGGGTAGGGTGTTAGCCTTCCTTTTAGCTTAGTTATCGAAAACATACCTTCTGACTAATTTATTTTTATACCGGCGAATTAAATTCATATAAATATGATATTTTTTTGTCCTTTAGCGCAAAGGATCTACCTGAGAGACGAGTCGAACGTCCACGAGATTAACTCAGAATGTCTTAAGTATTCACTGTCTACCAATTCCAGCACTCAGGTCATATGTAAGGAGATTATACAATACTAGCTTATATACACGGGGACGTGCAGCCCTGTCTACCTATTCCAGCACTCGAATTTTAGTATACTAAAAGTATTAGATAAGGCCAGAGTGATTTGAACACTCATCTCAGCTGTCATGAGCAGCTTGCTTTACCAATTAAGCTAAAGCCTTATTTACTAAAAATAGCAAATTAACTCTTCTTTTGTTTTCTCTTTCCTCCTCAACTAGTTGAGGAGGAAAGAGAAAACGAGAAAATGCGGACAAAGGACTTGCACCTTCATAGACTGGTCATGAGCCAATTATGTTACTGTTACATTAATCCGCTCCGAATATATATTTATATATAACTATATTAGCCTCAGAGGGGTTCGAACCCTCGTATGTAATGATGAAAACATTATGTCTTAACCACTTGACTATGAGGCCTTATATTATCATATGTCGGTAAAGCATATGTCACGCTTTGCTTTTAATCCTTACCCTAATCCATACCCAGCTGGGTATGGATTAGAGGAAATAGGAATAAAGTAAAAGCCCAATGCAAGTATCGCACTTGCTTCAGCTGGTTACAAAACAGCTACATTACTTTTATGCTAATCAGGCTAAATATTTTATTAATAATTTAAATTTAATGTGAGATATACTACAATGTTTAGTTATATATATAATTAGTACTCTATGCCTAAAAACATTTAAATCCTTTCAGCTAAAGCCTATTAATTGCACTTAATACTAATTAAAAACAAGAAAATCTAAAACTAATATTAACTACAAAATCGTAGTGTTCAACTACGTATATTTAAGAATATCTTAAGGTAAGTTTCGTGCCTAGATGCGTTCAGCACTTATCTCTAACTAACGTAGCGTTCCTGCCGTGCCTATGCTATGATACAAAATATTTACTTAAGTGAAAGTAACATCCCTATTCGCTCATCTATATTAGTTTATTGAGAATTTATTGGGCACATAAACAACAGGTAAACCATAGGTTAATATACCCAGCTCCTTTCGTACGAGGGGGCTATCCTTATTTTATTCTAATTTCCTCTAGAAGATAGAAACCATACTGTCTCACGACGTATTTAACCCAGCTCGTGTAACTTTTTAATCGACGAACAGTCGAACCCTTCATGATTCCTGCATTCATGTGGATAAGTTAAGCCGACATCGAGGTGCCAAACTGCGCACTCAATTTGTACTCTCTGGCGCAATTAGCCTGTTCAATATTTGTTAATAAAAGAAGTTTATTTACTTCTTTATTTCCATATTTTACAAAATGGTTCAGACTATTTCTTCATATTTATTTTCTGTATATAATGCAACGCTAAATTATAAAAAACCCACATTAAAGATCACGCTTGTTATTTTGTTACCTCCTAATCCCCTCTGCTTTATTTTTTAGGGATAAGTACTTAAAAATTTTTTTTAAGGTTTAGTTATAATCTTTACTGCTTACTCAACCTTTAACTCCAAACGCTCCATTTCGATTCTTGGAATGAAGCATTGAATATTGTACATTAGATTTTACATGGCCTCTCAGTATTGCTGCTGATAATCCTCTAAAGGAAGAATCTACGTTTTTTAAACCACCTTTTCATTTCATCTTGAAAACAGATCTAGAAGCAGTAAACCGTCTGGTCAATCTACCTTTAGCTTCTATTCTAATACCACGCATCTTCATGTGCTTTAAAGATCTAAGTATATAATTCCTTAATGAAACAGGACGCTCATTTCTTTCTTCGAAAACAGAAGCAAGTGATCTTCTACTTTTAATTTCTTTTTTTAAATTACCTGCTTCTGATGTAGCCAAAACTTGCTGGTCCAAGGCATAAGGAAAAATACTTAAGAGTAACTTATTTAAAAGATCTCTCTGGGCAAAGGCGGAGTCAAAAGTAAACAATGAATTAATTTTAAGGTTTCTCATTTTATTTAAGAGCTGTTCATTATTATTTTTGTTGCCGGAGCCGTGAGCAAGAGATTTTTCTTTTATTATACTTATATTCGGTAATTTAACTTTATTTAATGATTTTTTTAACACTCTATATAATCTATTCTCTCTGTTCTTTAATTTTAAAGAAACAGCTTGCGTAAAAATATCACTATTTAAATGCATTTTTTTCAAATTAACTAGATTAAATACTACATTTTTGTTATAAATTAGGCTAACCAGATATCTTAGTTTTAATAAGAAGGCATGCTTAAACTTAATCTGGTTAAGTGTAAGTAATTTTATACATATAGTTAATTTATTAAGATAATGTAATTTAACCTTACGCATATAATCCGTATAATCCGGGTATTTGATACGAACAAGACTATTAAGTTTACGCTTAAAAATTAATAGTTTTTCATCCTCACTTAATACTTTGCTTTCAACTAAATTAGATATTAAATTAATATGTTTATTTGTCAGATCAAAATATTTACAGAATTTTTCCACAAAAGACTTCTTAAATAGTGTCACATAATCTGTGTAATGACTAGGTATTCTCATATATTCTTTAAGACTAAAGGGTCTGTTATAAGTTACGATCTCTTTATTGTTTCTATCCACATTAATAAACCGTTTTAGGCGTTTATTGGGCCTATATAAATCAAAAATTTGTTTTTTAATCTTTCTAATTAAAAATTTTTTTTCTGTATTATAAAAATATAAAGTAACAACTGCTTTAGAACTAGTATGTTTTAAATCTCCTTTAGCTACAAAGATTTTCTTGGCAGATAGTCCTCTAGATCTACTACGTTTACGTCTAGATATATTTTGTTGACCTTTTTTACTACTTTTTTTAGCTTTTTTTTTATTTTTAAAATAAAAATTAAAATAACTTTTTATTAAGCTCATAAAATTATTATCAGCTACAGGTAACAATTTAACATAGTTTTTATTATAAGCATAAATACTATTTCTTCATTCCTGAGCTGCAGGTGTAAAATGTCTTATCTGTCCTGTATCACTTGTTTTTACCTTTAAAGGTATAACTTTAACTTCCTTTTGTTTTTTCTTAAAAACAAGTGGTTTTGCGTTTTGCTTCTGGCCCATATCCACCGAATTAGTATAAGGGTAAAAAAAATCCTTTAACTTACTACCATTTATTTTTTTTGCTTGCTTGTGCGGAGCAAGCAGTGTGGCATGGTAAGCAGAAGCGGGTTTTATTGAAGATATTTTATGGTTTTGCTTGTCCATTTTATAAAAAAAAATTTTTTTTTTTTGCTTTATAATGTTTGCTCATGCTCAATATTAAATTGAGTCTATTTCATTAATATTAATATTAATATTAGTTATTGTTTAGTTATTTTACCCTTCCCCTTTTTCTCTCTTACCTCCTCAACTTGTTGAGGAGGTAAGAGAGAAAAAAGGGTTGAGAATAAAATAGTTTATATATACAGGATAAATAAATATGTTGGGTTTAAGAGAAGGATTATCGTTAGCATACTCACCCTCTAGTCGTTGAACGGTTTTACTTCTTTATCTTTATTTTTTATTTATTTTTATTTTTTTTTCTCTCCTCCTCAACTGGTTGAGGAGGAGAGAAATGACATAAAAAAAATTAAAGGTAATGCTTAAGTAAATTTCGCTTCAAGTGAACTTTATAAGTTATTCTTGAAATTGACCCAATAATTAACCAATAGATTTACTACTTAAAATTTTTAGAAATAAAACATTGGAGGACTAACATCCCTAGCGTAGCTTTTTCAAAAATCCAAGACCTTTCCTTTCTGCATCTTGTGATCATATGCCCCGCTTACGCGACTGATAGACGTGTAAGTCAAACAGTAAAGCAAGATTAAGCCATTAAACTTGACAAGTAATAAACATAATTATATAAATAGTGTAATTTAAACTAATTATATAACTAAAAACATTAGAAAAGTATTTTCAAATTAATGTTTTAATTACATCTATTTTCCATATAGTTAAAATCTTACTTAAATTAAAATATTAATTCTAACTTAATAGATATATAGTTGGATTAGTTATAGCTTAAGCTAAACCAATAACAAACTAAAAATAAAAACATACAATTTGTATATTTAATTGTCATAAGTAAGTCATGACAATTTTACAAAATTAACTTTGGATACACCCAGGTACTTTTTATGGGATCTGTGCCCCGCATAAACTGCCTCCTAGTCATTGTTCCCATTTGATGGGTTAATTATAATACTTAATAACAACGTAATAACAACGCTCATAATATTATGAGTAGACTCTATAGCCTACGAATATGATAAACAAAATAAAGGTGTTTCAATTTTGCCTAAACGAGGTTTAAAAAATTGCCTCCAACTACCTTATACACTAATATTGGTTCAACCATATTCAATAACTAGCAACAGTAAAGCTGCATAGGGTCTTCTCGTCTATCTAGAGGTAAACTGTATCTGCACAGTTATTCCAATTTCACTGAGCCAATCATTGAGACAGCTGTTGTATCGTTAAATCATTCATGCAAGACCGCATTTAACGGCCAGGGTATTCCGCTACCTTAGGCTTAAAATAAAACCTTTAAGATTTATATTAGACGAATCTTAAAGGTCTATTTATTGGACTATATCTTCAATTTATAAATTTAAATGCCTTTAATTTAAACCCACATGTCCTAATCCCTTAATCAGGGTTGGTTGAAGGACAAATGCTAAATAATCGTTCAAAGTTGTATATATATAAGAAATTATATATACTTAGCAAAGCATGCATACTTCTGACTTTTTTTAATCTACGTATTACGAATTTTACTTGTCAAATCCTAGGATTACGTAATAAAGAAGAAGGCCTGCATTCCCCCGCGCCTCCCTACGAAGTTGGGGAGGGAGCGGTCCCTGAATTTACTAAATAGATAAATTGTTTAGCGTGTAGTCTCTGAGGATAATATATGAATCATTCAGGCTAAATTGCTTATAGAAGTATGATCGTTCTTTACTTACCCTTTGTTAAGTAGTGTTGATCGATTATGGCTAAGGTTTCCCCTAGCGTTCTTTTTCTGGACTTTCCTTTACTGTCCGGATTTAAAAGATAAACTAACTTTATTAATTCTACCATTTCTGATTTTTCCATGGTTTTCTTATTATTAGAATCTAATCTTGCAATTATATCCTGGAAATTTTGGAAAACCTCTGATTTGTACTTACTAGAATACTTAACAACATAGTTAGAAAAAAAAGGTAACACATACTTTTTCAAGTTCTGAAAACCTTTTAGAGAATATACTCATACTTTTTCTGAACCTGACTTTGCGTGTACAGAACCTTTCCCTTCAAAAAGGACTTTAAACGAGTGTAATATTTGTATACCATTCTCATGTTGGGCAACACTAAACTCAGGTTGTAGTGCTACACCATTAGATACTTTAGAATTTCTAACAATAGAAACAACTAAAGTACCTTCACCTTCCACAAACCCACCTAACCAAAATTTGTAGTTCTCATCCTGAACTAACCCATGTATTCTTTCCTGCTGATTTAAATTATTGTTTTTTTCCATATTATTTTTTTCCATGTTTTTTGTTTTATATATTATATTAAAAGTTGTATACAACCATACTTAATCTTAGCAGTAGATACATAATACTTATTATGTATAAATGTAAATACCACTGGACCACATCGTCCCCTTTCTCATTGGTTTAGTTTTTATCTAACCTTCTACTTTTTATAGTTGTAAAAGAATAAGATAAGAAACTTGTTTTATTACCTAAAGCTAACAATAGGGGTAAAACTGGGGCGCATCGCTTATAAAAAAAAAAATACCTTGCGGCTCTCTATTTGCGACTCTGTTAATGGGATCACTTCCAGTAGACATTACTATCTACCTTACTTATATTTTTTTGCTAGCCACCGCCTAGCAAAAAAAAAAAGTATTAAATTACAAAAAGTAATTTACTTAAAATACCAATAAAATGTTCCAGCATATAGCTAAATTTAAAGAGGGCCCTATACACCGACCCTCATAGGTAAGGCCGCCATTGATCGGGGTTTCCTTCAAATCCAAGCTTATATTAGTCAACCTAGAAAATCCGTTAACCAGCCGACATTGGGCAGAAATCACACTCAATACTTTGATTTATTATCTTACTGCAAAGTGCTTTGTTTTAATTAAACAGTCGTACAACACTATTCCATGCTTCCTATTCTTTACCTTATAATAATAAGTAAGAATGGCTCTCCTTATCCCGAAGTTACGGTAGTTAGTTTGCCGAGTTCCTTAATGATTGTTCACTCAAACGCCTTCGTATTCTCTACTTGCTTACTTGTGGTAGTATTTAGGTACGGTTTATTTAGCCTTATTTCGTCATTCTTCATATATTTTAGTACATTTAAAATGATAAAATAAACATTACTTGTTACAAGTTTTTCCAGAACCTTCTTCACTTTTCTTACAGAGTGTAAATATTATCACTCTCCCTTTGCTTTATTAAAAAAAAACACGAGCAGAGGCGAGTATAAACATTATCACAGGGCAAGAAGATGTTGTTACTTTGTAGGTAAGGTTTACTCATCGTTTAATCCTTTAGGTTAATAAACTTAGAGGCCGTTACTTTAATAAATCCATAAGCTTTAGGCGAGGGCTATGGCATCTTTTGTTAAATACCTCCTTCCATATTATTTTCTACGTTCTAGTTTTAATAGGTCTAGTCTCACGGGCTAGTGTAGTACCTATTGCTATCTTCAATGTTTCAATCTGAGTTTTGTTATCAAAACGAACGCAAAGGAGCCCTTTTTCGTTACTCATGTCAGCATTCTCACTTGGGGTATTTTCTTAACCTGCCACAGTCAATTTTATACTCTTAAAAAGAATATGTCCTAAATTTACCCAACGTTCTGCTACCCCATAGTTAAATTATAAATCATATTTAACAATATGGACAAGGTGTCGGTATACTGTTTAGATCCGTTAAATTTTCGGTGCAACTATCAATGTAAATTTTGTTTACTAAACCAGTGCTCTGTTACGAGGTCTTCAAAAAATAGCCGCTTCTAAGCCTATTTCCTAGTTGTATTAGATAGAAACTTCCTTAGTTTCACTTAACAATAATTTTGGAACCTTAACTCTTGTTCTGGGCTGTTTCCCTTTAGACATACAACCTTATCGTACTATGTCCGATTATTCAATACATTTTAATCTTCATCATTGCCCTTCCGAGTGCGAATACTCACCGATAAAATCCTCACGATTCCCCGATATATGCAAAATTATTTCTTATCTAGGCAACGCCTAGATAAGAAATTATAAGTTGCCTGAGATCACAGTTCTGTACCTGCTATGATTTAACTTGAACTACCTACTTACATAGGTTTCGCAGAAAACCAGCTATCCTAGTCAGTTTTGTCTTTCACTAACTTACCACAGTTCATCGGATATCTTTACAACGATACAGATTATCTCTTTAGCCTTGGAATATAAAAACTATTCCAAATTAGGCTGAGCTAAGACTTTTCTCCCTAAATAACTCTGCGTCATTATTGACAACATATAAAGTTATCCATTTAACAGATAATATAGTTTTATTCTTAGGTCCAGTAACAAACTGTAATCATAAGCAAATAGAACCTATTTGCTTATCTTCTATTTAATCCCTTTGCTAATTAAATAGACTTTTTTTAATAACCTTCCTTCTCTAATAGCTAGGCTAACGGCCATTTTACTGACAGCCAAGGCAAGACCTGCCTCGGTTAAACTGTTAAATACCATTTTCTCATTAGTTAATGTATTTGTAACTAAAATAGACAATTTTCTTGAGGCCGTGGCCGCTTTTGTAGATAAAGCTTTTCTAGCTTTAACCTCTTCACTTAATACAACAGCTCTCATTTTAGCTATTGCTTCTGGTGTATGTTTATAACCTAAAGTTGAACCTGCAACTTTAGCTGTGTTATAGTTGGGGTTTAGATTATCCATATAGTATTGCTCTCTTACTAAAGCTTGATTTATCTCACAATACTCTAGGATCTCTAGCTTAAAGTTAGAAAATCCGTGCTTCAATAAAGCACGATCAATTGGTCTCTTACTTGACACTAAAGAAGCTAAACTGTAATATGTATAAAATCTCACCGAAAGATTAATGGAACTACCCACATAGGTATTACCATTTACTTTATTTATTCAACGGTACACACCGCTTTTATTACGGTTGTCTGCAAATATATCTACTTTAGCTGTATCCGCATTATCATAAACGATAATAGGTTTTACAACAAAAGAATTAGTCATTAGTGAGGAACTCGTAGAAAAGAATGCTTTTTTTGTTTTTTGTAGAAAGAAGTTTTTAGAAGCTTTATTTATTATTATTATGTTTTGATTTATATTAAATGGCTTAGCTCTCTACGAAACTATCGCAAGAGCTACAATACCATCAACTGCCAGAGATTTCAGACTTTCTCTATTTCTATTCTATCCTTGGGTTAGGGGGCTAGCCTTCCAAGGGTCCGGATACCTTCTACTTGTACCTTGCCTTCAGGCTAATACGGATATATACTGCAGAGATTAAATCGGCTATTATTTAGTTAAACTATTTCCATCTAGCTTAGCTAAGACGAAGCACAAAGAAATAGTGTTTACTAAAGGTAATGAAAGATAACAGTTGGGTCTACTACATAAATCAAGTAGCTATGCGACCAACAGCAAATAAACAAAAAAAAAGAATTTAGGAAATGCTAAATTTGGTGATATTGTTAAAACTATATTATCCTGCATCCTCTCGGATGAGGCTTGACTATATTTTAAGCTTGCGCCAACCACCATGTAGTCGATGAACCTTTCTCCTAATAATAGGAGCTTGGATGCGGATTGTCCATTCACTTTCGCAAATCAATCTTGATGTTACTTAATTTTTAATATCTTTTAAAGTTAATAAAAGTTTAAAAATAATCGCGAGTCATTACCTGCGCCCCTAATATATTACTATATTAGGTTAGTTAAGATTGCTTTAGGATTTCCCCGTCAATTTGATGATTTATAGCTGAAGGTTCTCTTCAACTTGGGCTATAACAAGGGCTCCAATTCTTGTTCTCTACCCGTTCGGACTTTTATAATCCTGACCATGGTAAGATCACTAGGCTTCGGGTCTAATTTTAGATACTAATTCATTATTTCATAATTGGTTTATCTAGGCATTACTGCTCGCATCTAATATTAACTTGCTGACCCATTATGCAAAAGGTACGCTCTTACTATTTATTTTAACTTGAGCTGCTTATAAAACTACTATTTCAACCTTTCCTTCACAGTACTTTACGCTATCGCTTATGTATTATATTTAGCCTTAGAGGAAGGTTCCCCTTATATTCAAACAGGTTATTGCCCGTTTTACTTATTTAATATATCAGTGGTTAGAGCTTTGTTTTGCTTAGCTTTTTTTTTTCATTTATCACCAATACGGAGTAAAAAAAAAAAATAAAGAAGCAAACATGTCATTGTCCTAGTAATGCTAATAATTTTTTTTACAATATATTTACTTATATCTCTTTAAATATAAAATATTTAAATATATATATTCTGATACTTTATAGGCTGTTCTACTTTCATTCACATTAATCATAGAATCTCGTTTGATTTCTTTTCCTGAAGTTACTAAGATATTTCAATTCACTTCGTTTATTATTGAATTTCTCTAAGAGTACATGTGCTGCATTTAATTTTAATGAAATACACAAATTAAAAAACTCTCTTTAATACATAGCAAGATATCCCTAATAGTTTCTTTATATACTTGCCTATACAAAAAATATTCCCTTGTATAGAAACATTGTTTGATATCTATCACATTACTAATAACAATCAATATTATTAGCTATATATTTCGGGTTATTATGATTCGAACATAACAATTCCTCAACCCAAATGAGGCGCCTAACCAGCCTGGCTCTAACCCGTATTTTTTTAGTACAGAGAATATCCGATTTGAACGGATGTGATCTATTAAATCTAATAAGTTTCAAGCTTACCGCCTTAAACCACTCGGCCAATTCTCTTTATAATAGCATATAGTTATATATTAATATTAACTAGCCGGGGCGGCTTGCCGCGCTTTGCTTTCCTCTTAGGCAAGCCGCGCAGGCGGCTAGTTAATATTAATAAGTTAAAGATTAAATTTAAGATATTATTCAGCATAATATTATTAAGCATAATGCACTTAAATTGATTCCTCAGAGACTTGAACTCCGAACATATCCTTATCAAGAATACGCTTTACCAATTAAGCTAAGGAACCTATTACCTTAAAATTATATAAATAAGGTTAATTAACTTTGTTTACATAACCTGTTATATTAAGGGGCTTTGATTTACATTATATAACATAAACCTCCTCCTTATAATAGTAAGAGGTAATATTTAGAATATTCATATAACAACTAATTAAATAATATGTAATAATAAACAAGAACTCAAACAACTTGTTTGGCAAAGAATGACATTAAAGATCATATATTTACAACTATAGCTATTACTAGTAAAAATAAATAGCTAACCAATAAACACATAGTTCAATTATACTAAGAATAAAACATAGTAATCTTAAACTTAAAGTTAAAACTAATCCTAAGTCAAAACAACTTTGCTATTGGCTCACCAATTGATAAGGAAATTAATCTATACCGTAAAGTATACTTGGCATTTCATTTGTAGGTCTATAGTTGAAGTAAAAGAAGGTAAAATAGAAGTAGATGTGGTAGAAGTAGATTTAGTTTATGCAGTAGAAGAAGTAGTGCAGTATAGGTATCATGGCCTCTATAAGTGCTTGCTTCTACATCTACAATTTATCCCTATCTTACTGTAAGTCTTATTTTTATCGCCCCCTCCCGCAAACTGGCGGGGCCATGACTGATTTTTCCCTTTTTTTATTATTATATAATACCATTTACGTAATAAGGTTATATTTAGAACTAAAAAAGGGGGGGAAAATGCAAGATAGCGAAATATTTGCAACACGCATGTTATAGATTTTCTCATATATTGTTCATAAACCATTTTATTCCTATTTAATATCTCTGATTCTTCATACATACCTCCTTCTTAATTTTCCCCTTTTTTTTTATTTATATGTCTATTATCTATGCAGTAACAAAATTATTTATCGCTAGCGAAGCAAGTTTCAGCGCGCAGGTGTGCGGTGGAAACTGTTTTTTTTTTCCTTTTTTTTTTATTATTATACAATGTTATTTACGTAATAAGATTATATATATAACTAAAAAAAGGGGAAAAATTTAAGGTGTTACTCTATGTCCTCTAGTAAACAGCTAATAAAGAACCAAACTTTCATATATAACTTAGGTTACATGATTGTGGTGAATCGATCATACAAGAGTTAACCAATTTTAATAACTTAACTCGGGTGATATTATGCATAATTAAAAGGAGTTATAAAGTATCAAGAGCACTCAGATTTGAACTGAGAAGGTGAAGTTTGAAGCTTCAAATTTTACCATTAAACTATGCTCTTTATATTTTAATGTTAAAGTATACTGTTTATAATTTATATTATATCGGAAAAGAGATGATTCGAACATCCAGGTGTAGAACACAATATTTAGCAAATATCTCGTTTTACCAATAACAACTTTTCCTAAATACTTTTAATTATTATATATAAGTATACGGGTTAAACCGGTCTCGATCCGATATACACTTCTATGACAAAGAAGGTTCTTACCAATTAGAATATTAACCCTTACGGCCAGCCGAATTCGAATCGACACAAATCGTTTGGAAGACGAAAGGTCTACCATTAACCTATGGCCGTTTATTTTTTTATTATAAAATAATAAAAAAAAAAAAAGAATAGTTTTACCCCGATTTTTTCTCTTTTTTTTATTATTATACGTTTAATTACTACGTAGAAATTAAACTATTATAACTAAAAAAAAGAGAAAAAAAGGTGCAAGACCAGTACTGGTCTTGCATGAAGGCAGATTTAAGACCTATGGGGCTCGAACCCCTATAACAAAGATTAAAAGTCTCGTATTTTACCATTAAACTAGTATATTGTCTATTCTCTTTTTTTTTAGTCTCCTAACAGGCGAAAAAAAATATATTACTTAGAGTAAGCTTAATGATATTTTATTCTTATCTAAGACTCGAACTTAGATCTAGATATTAGAAATATCCTGCTCTACCATTGAGCTAATAAGAGTTAATAAACACTGCACAGGTGCGATGTTTATTAAAACAGTATTTAATACTTAATCAGGCTATAAGAAAAAAAGAATAGGCATCAAGTAATTAAAAATAAAATTTATTTATCTTTCTTTTGAGCTACATATAAAAATAAAAATGCCAACACAAGGGTAAAGAAGTTATTTTAGCTAAATAAACACAAAATGACATGTTTATCTTAGGGTATTTTTATTTTTTACTATATATTACTAATAAACATTAGAACTAACATTGTATAAATTTAGTATTAAAATTAAAAAATAGCGCTGCTTAACATATAGTCAAGATAAATATAAGAGTTGAGAACAAGCACGCACGCTAAGCTGCTGCAGGGTTATATTTAAATTTATATGTAATTTAGTCTACTCCCCTTTCTATTTAAAAAGAGATTTCCTTTATATATAAAGATTTCCTTTATAGATAAGGAAGTTTTCCGATATGTTAATGATCCTCAACTATATTTTATTTTTAAATTAAATTAATCTTTTAAAATCTACCTTCAAAATTTATTTCCCCCTCCTTTTATCACCACTGTATTTTCCTTTTTTTTAATTACAGTTTAATTATAAAAAAAGGAAAATAAAGGGGAAAGGAAGTTTATTAGAGTGTCAGGGAACAGGGCAGGTATAGCGAATAGTCTAAATAGGTGGGCGGACAAAAAAAAGGAGGGGGGGCTTTATCACAAATTAGTGCCTACACGTACATAGAGCCAGTCTTAATTTATGCTTTCTCCCGGTTTCCTTATAGTTAGCGGGGTTTAACCCTAAAATACTTCTAAGGGATAAGCTACATATCTATAACTAATTAGTAGTTTACTGGACTCTGGGGCTCCGCCCAAAACAAAAAGGAATAAGGGTAAAGATTATTTAATAGATCATCATCTTTTCTATAGACCTGCTCTTTACCCGAGCCTCCTCTTTATCTAAAACATTATACATCCTCTAAGTATTAAGTCCCTTGCATCTTATTTAATTTCCTCCCATATATCTTCCTTTCTCTAACCCAGTCCCCAGATCCACCAGGGGCAGTCCACTTGGTTCACTAGGGCCGGTCCACTAGGTTTACTAAGGCCACCCTCTTCACTTGGACACATAACAAGCTAAGTAAGAACTTCGTAGAAACATACAGCTGTTAAAATAACTCCGCAAATATTAATGAAATAAAATAAATAAGGATATTTATTTTAATATTCTTTACATACTATGAACCCCAGTAGTATATAGAAATATATAAAAAAAGTCATACCACATCCACAAAATGTCAATATAGTATACTTGCCTCCATTCCCAGATGGTGGTTATCTGTGGAATGGTAAGCCAAAACACGTCATAAACCCACAGCTATGAAAGCTGTACCGATCATCACCGTGCCTATCTTTACTTTAACATATCGCACGGTTTAAATGATTTAATCCACTAGTAACAACATAAGTATAAACAAGGTACATAAACCAAATAAAAGGCGACTTAGCAAGAACGTAAAGTTATTTCCTTATTTCTAAGGAAGACTGAATACACCTTAATTGCTTCTAGTTTCCCTTCCACAACAACTGCCGTCTACTCGATGCGCTTTTCCATATTTGTCTCAAAAGATTTATATAGGTTAGTTCCGCGATTGCCCATTTAAGTTTCCTTAATACAATAACTTTTTACCTTACCCACTACGATTAATAACGGTACTTATTATTAGACTTTTCACTATATATAAGGTGGTATTATTGTCTTTAGGGGTTCCCCGGAGTTTGGCAGTTTAGTATGTATTCTTTGGTTAAACAAATTTTTACTCGTTTACCTCCAATGGTAAACAAAAGTACAAGTACCAAAAGGGGATATACTTTTACCCTTTAAAGCCTTAGGGCTAAACGCTCCCTTACCTAAGTGGCTAGATACGGAGGGAACATTCTAAGATCATCTTATTCATAAGTTAACAATGTAGCGACTTATCTCCCTTTATTCATTCCGGATTCGATTTGACAAACTCGGTCAAACCCTTCTTTAATTAAATGATCCTTGGTTTGAATTATTTCGGCTACTGTACATCAATCTTTAAAATCTTGAGCCTTAATACCTCTTATATTATATTCTACCCCGAATTTCTTCCCTCTTTTTTTTTTGTTATTATACAATACTATTTACGTAATAATTATATATTTATTACTAAAAAAAAGGAAAAAAAGGCCTGCCGGGGGTTAGGAAAACGGCATGATTTTATTATAATTGTCTGAAAACCTATAAGTTTTCAAACTTACCGTAGTTCGACCTAAAGAAGATGGACTATATGTACCACAACAAAAAAAAAAGCCGCCAAACTTCTAACTAAAGATTCATCTCTACTATGTTGAGATAAACTAAAAAGTAATCTAACAATATTTTTAGAAGAAAATTTGTTTTCAGTTATGGCAAAACAACCATCTCTTGAAGCAAACCCAGCCATCCAATAAGGATGTGGTTTTTCTGTAATTACAATTAAAGGTTTTAAGGCTGGTACAGTCTCAGGGAAAGCAGCCTTTAATACATCGATTAAGCCAAGATTAACTGAAGCTTTAAAAGATACAATCTTTTGTAACCCTTCCATTGTTAAACGTTTTTTAAGATTAACCATCTCTACTACGAACTCAAAAAGAAGGAAATCTCCTAGTTTTTGAGTTATTAAAGGGTATTTTACAAAATGAGGTGTAGTTTTAGTAGTTAAATCTCCTATAAAAGATACAAAGTAACCACAACTTTTCACCCTTCCGATATTCTACCTACACCGCAAAAATAAGCCTGAATTTCTTGCAAAAGTAGTAAATCTCGCAAACGAAGATGGATAGAAAAGACAGCTTCTGCTTGTCAACCTACAAGAGTCCTAGTGGTTTTTCTAACTCTAATAGAAAAACACCCTTCAGCTAATTTTTTTTCCTTTTTTTTCATTCGTTTTTCCCTTTTTTTAGTTATACATGTATAACTAAAAAAAAAAGGAAAAAACGCAAGCCGCCACCGCTGCTTGCCTAAATTTTTTTATTTTTTTTTCTTGATATTTTGATTATTACGTAATAAAATTATTATTTATAAAAAAAAAATAAAGTGCGGCATGCCGCCCCGCGCAGACTTGCGGGCGATAAAAAAAAAAAGGGGAAAAATTTTAAGGCAACATAGGTGAAGTAATTGCTGAATAAAACCTAAAATGTGCATACTTTTTTACACTATTTCTCAGGTTCCAATCTGAGTATGAATGTAAGCCGTGGAAGCCGGTACCAAAATAAAAACATGATCCAAATGCACCATCACTTATAGTGAATGAAGAAACAGTGTATTCTACACCTTGTACAATATTGTTATCATAAGGCGTTTAATCCTTATTTCAATAATTTTCACTATTGTTCAGACTATATAATATATACAATAATATCGTTATGTGTATACCAAAGTTTTTAAATAAACAGAATAAAAAAAAGCACCCTGTCTAAAGGTCAGTATCCAGAGTTAAATAAAACTGCGGTCCCTTGATAAAACAGGAGTGCTAAATTGTTTTATCCTATTTATGAGTCGTTGAACCTACTTCTTAAATATTCTTTGTAATATTTAAGAAAAGTTGGCTGCATATTGTCTTGTTATTAGATTAATTAACACTTTACGCTTAAAATGTATTAGCTGCAATTTCAGCGCTCAGGGCGAAAAGTTACAAGATTTCCATGCAATTTACTTTATACATTTGCCTAACTTCGTGCATAAAGCTAAGAGCTTACTAATTTATTTATGCATAACTTTAAGCAAAGGCCTATATATATATGCTTTTTCGTGCTGGCTTAGCCAAATACCTACTCATAATTAATTATACATTCTAGAGCTATTCATTCCAGATTTTAAAGAATTTATCTTATTAATACCTTCGGGCGTTAAATGACCTTTAATTTCTACAATCTTAGCTACCTTAACAAAATCTAAGTAATCCATACGCTTTATACCATGTAAGGAACAACTTTGGAAAAAAGGTATCACCTTTTCTTTAATATTACTAAATTTACTTACAGAAAAATTAACTATCTCTGGTCTGGTTGGGGCCCTCTCAATCCTACCACATCCTAAGTAGTCAATAAATTTAGTTAATAAAGCCTCATCTCTTACATGTTGAGGTATAGAAAAAACCATGGTAAGGTTAAAGCCTGATGAATATCTCTTATTCTTTAGTGATTTAACATAAAAAAAACCTTCTCCATCTACAAAACCTGTTAATCAACTAGGGTCCTGGATGCCTTGCTCACCTACTACTGGACGAGGAAAAAGTAGGATGTCGGGGAAGTGTAATTTTAATGTATCAGATAATCCTTTATTCATGGAGCCCTTAAGACTTAGAATATCACGGATTCCTTCAAAACTAGATCGTGATTGGCCCTGTATTAATAAGTTTACAGCTTGTTTAAATAAAAGGTAATCCGCCCTCTTTTGAGTTATTAAAGGATATCTATCAAAATGAGGTATAATGACATTAACTATAGCACGTGCAGATTGAACGCTATAATATACCTGATTTCTATCTTCACGTTCACCAACTATACCTATACCGAAAAAGGTATGTATTTTTCTTAATAATAGTAAGTCCCTGCTATGTAGCGTTATTTGAAATTCAGGTATAACATTTCAACCTGAACGAGTGGTACTACTTTTAGAGACTTTCAAACTAAAGCTTGATTCTGCATCCGCAAATCCCGTAACCCAGTGAGGGGAAAGCTTTGGTTCATCCACTGTGGCCGAACTATAGTTATTACTTAAAGGTCCCCCTTTGACGGTAAAACCAACACTGAAAAAAGACATACAACTAATGTCTAAGCCGGTGAATACTAGAGCTAATAGTACTGTAGCAACTAAACCATCTAAAGCTCCGCTTCTGTTTCCTTGTATTAAAGAATGATGAGCGTATGTTACTGTTACACCTGATGATAATAATATTACTGTATTAAGTAAAGGTAGTTCAAACAACCCTTTAAATTGTTAATTAATTTTGTATAGCATTGAAGAGTGAAAACGAGGCTTGATTATTTCAAGAAATTTACTTCTTGACTCTGCCTTTATATATATTCTATTTCTACTATGAATAGAGGTAAATAGACCTCAGTTCTTATATAAAGCTACTTGTAATAATTTAATATCTCCTAGTAAAAACCCACATGTATTAAGGATATAACCTGACCTGTGGTTATCTCCATCATCCCCTCCCTGCTTTGCTGAGGGGGACAGGAAGACCAAAATTTAAAAGACAAATATAGATATTGATCGTTACCTGCTTAAACTAAAGAGCTTAAACTAATTTTTTATTATGTATCTTTTTTTACAAAGGTTTCAACCCCTTTGTTCACAAATGCCTTTCTGGCTAATAACATACTCGAATGTGGACAACCTATGGCCAATGCAGCTTGACGAATCGAGCTATAAACAGCTGTCAATCCTGTCACCGTATCAAACACTTCTATCCCTATACCTTTATCCTTATTTATCTTAAGCATTCTCTCCCTAGCTTTAGCCCATTGCTCATCACTAGCATTTTGTTTATTTAAATGCTCTCTCAATTTAGCTAGTTGTCCGCTCGTAAACTTATGGGATTTAATCTTAGCTATAGTAGCAAGAGAATGTTTTATACCCAAAGATAAACCTGCTACTCGTAAAAGATTATACTCTGGATTCAAAAGATCCTTGTAATATTGTTCTCGGTTTAGCAGCTGATCACTTTCACAATATTCTAATATATATAACCTAAATCCACTATAACCATATTTTAATAAAGCTCTCCCTATAAGACTAGCGCTGTTTTCTACTAATCTATTTAAATTATTAAAACTATAGTATCAAGTAAATCTTTTAGATAAATTAAAACTACTACCTACGTAGCTGTTGTTATTACTTATGTTAATTCAAAGGTATACACCGGTTTTATTCTTATTTTCCTGATAGATTAAATTTTTATCTAAATCAGCATTTAAATAAGATTTACATGGTGTAATGTTTATTCCTTTAATTATAAAAGGTATAAGTGAAAAATAAAGATAATCATTTGTAGGTTCCTGGGCAAACAAAGGGCATGGTATGATAAGAATACTATCCTGTAAATTATAAAGTAAATATGATTCAAACAACCTATTATACGTTTTAACTTGTATAATAAATTTATATCTATTTTTATGTTGTCTTTTTATAACAATATTTAGAACTTAAACGAAATATATTAAAAGGTATCTTCTTCTTCTTAGTCAAGTTAAAACACAAGACTTTAATAAGTAATTAAAATGTAGGTAAGGTATATTTACAAATACGCTCCCTATACAAACACCTATTTATTTTTATACAAATACGTATTATTTCCATTACAAATCTAATCAGATATGTTTAAATAAGAACCTTACTTATTTTCTGATCTTTTATTTGTAATGGACGTTAAACGTTAGTTAGTCTGATGGTAGAAAATAAATATTTCTATCTATTTTCTCTTTATTACCTTTATAATGGAGCTTGAAACCATAGTTATAGTATTGATAACAATTATCAAAGGAAATCCAAGAATGCATATCTTTTTTATTCGTTTAATTTAATTTTTATTTAATTTAATATTCAATATAAGTTGTAAAAGAGAAGTAAGCTAAACTCTTATCGGTTAATAAGGAACTTATGTTTAATGGTACTATCTTTCTACCCTTTGAGTAAAACAAAGTATGAAGTTCTGTAACAGCTATTAATTGACGAGTAGTAAAATAAACTGAGGATGTATCGGGATATAACTTTCTAACCGCTCGCTTAACTGAAGCAGATGGTGTGCAGAGATAATTAAATTTTGCAAATAAATGATTAAGATATTGTTCATGAATAATCGATTGCTCAAATCTCAAGGAAGCATTCTCAGTATTCTATCTTGAAATGTATAGATCTCCTAAAATCAATCCATATAAGATAGCATAATCTTCTTTATTGATTAAGGGTAGACTACTCCTACTATAACCTTTAGTTTTAATGGTCCGGATTCTGCGACTATTAATGGGAATAATACCGGTACTCATTATAAAGGTAAGTTCATCAAACTTTCTAAATTAACTTTTAGATTAGATCATATCATATATAAATATATTTAAAGGTAGCCGAGGGTGATAATTTCTTATTCAGACATATCCAAGCCTTGGATAGCAAAATAAAACGGAATGACCAGTTAATTATCTTATCCTTCATTCTTAAAATCCTTTACGTAGCGACAAGATGTATTTGTGCTTTAATTTAAGAATGGAGATAAAAAACAGAAGACTTATTCTAAAGGTCACTTTAAATAATTTATATAAAGGCGTATGATCGTTGAAGTTTACTTATAAAAAAAGACAATAAAGTTTTCCGACTTTCCGATCTTTTTAATTCCTATCTGCAAACTAGCTCTCCTAGCAATGAAATAAATCATACGACCCGCCTAGCTAGCTGAGGGAACTGAAGCTAAGGACGACCAGGCTTGCGTACCCTAGTCGAAGGATTAAGCCGATACTGTTACCCTAAACAATATTTAAAAACTTCCAACACATTATCTTTAATATATAAGCATTACCTGCGGATTATTTAAAGTGTACACGTGTACCAATGTATACTCACATTATTCTTAAGAAACTTCCCCGCAATTAGCCCTTTTTGCATCGAAAGATTTCCGATGCCCCTTTGATATCTTTTTACCCTAAGGGTTAACAGCTTCTATACCCATAGGTGGTCATTGAGCACCCAATTCGATCGTAGGCGATAAAAGCACTCGTTTTTAGATTAACTATGTGTTACCAGCTACGCAGACTTCCCTTTTTTATTTTTTTTTACATGGAAAAAAATAAAAAAAAAAGGAAAGAAGCAAGCAAAGCACATATTAATTTTTTTTAATTTTTTTAATCCTATATTATGTTTATATACTAATGTTAGTTTAATCTACTTTTATTCATTCCCCCTTTTATCTTCTTTATTTCATCTAGCCCCTCTCTAGTTAAGTGTACTTTGTTTTTCATAAGCAAAGCCACTTTTTGGAAATCCTCAAAATTCTTAGATTTTATCCCGTGTAATTTAAATTCTTCAAAAATGGGAATCACTTTATTACTAACCTCGCTGAATTTTTCAACTATAAATTCACCATAGCCAGATTTAGGTATATATCTCCCACAATTTAAAGTAGAAATTAAACTTTTTAGAAAATCTTCATCTCTAGTGTGTTGAGTCAAAATAAATCTCAATCATACGGCTTCACCTAACTTAGATGCAGGGGATTTTTTTAATGCTACAAAGAAACATCCTTCAGCATCGGTGAAACCAGCTAACCAGTGTAAACTTTTTATAGTTCTATCTTTAATTTCTGGTCTTAAAATAGGTTCTATATTAGGGAAAGCTAGCCTCAAATTATCAGATACTTCCCCATTATTTAGCACAGCTTTAATTGACATAATTTTATTTAAACCTTCTAAAGTCAAATGTTTACCTTCTTCCATTAAATTTACTACTTGTTTAAAAAGTAGATAATCGGATTGCTTATTAGTTAATAAAGGGTATTTATCGAAATGGTGAAGAATAACTTTTAAGTCTTCAAGTGCATATACTCTAAATTGAACAGATTCCGCACCCAATTTAGATATTTTACCTACCCCAAAGAACGATTTAATTTGTTCTAATAAGGCAAGATCTTTTATATGTAAACCAATTTGAAAATTAGCTTTTACTCTATAACCTGTCTTACTTTTAGAGTCTGGACTAACACCTACAAAAAAACACCCTTCCCCGTCAGTAAAACCAGTGATATAATAAGGATTCAAGCCATTAGTTGAAGCAGGGCTAAATTCGGAAAACCTTGCTTGACCTCCTGTCAGCAAGGGTTTTTTGTCAGCAAAAGTAAAGACAGAAAACAAAGATATTGGGGCTTTTGGATAAACCTGGATTCCAGGTATAGATTCAACTATCGTATTTACATAATTTAAAAAGGCAATAAAAACCAGGTTTCCCTGGCACTTAGAGCACACCTCACAGTATTTCTTTAATACTGAGAAACCGTCTACTCGTTGCTCTTTTACAGATATGTAGCTATCTGGTTTAGATCCGCGATTGCCCATTTCTTGATCAAGACCAAGAATCTCTAATGATGTTACTATACCCTCAGCTATTAACGAGGCCACTTTTAAAGCCTTCTTTAAAAGTTTAGTTATTAGGGCTTTAGGGCTTCCCCGGAGTATGGTTTCTATTCACAATTTGTTTTTATGAAAAAACGCTCAAAATATAGCTAAGAAAAATAATGCTTCTGAGACTATAAATAAAGCAACACCCATATTTAATCCTCTTTGTACCGACAGAGTGTGGTTACCTAAGTATGTCAAAAATGCAACCACTTATAAATAAACGAATTGGACTATATCTTAATTAATAGGTTAAATATATTAAGTTAACGTATTAATTTTTAACGTGTAGTCTCTGTAGATCCTACTAGGATATTTATCCATCCGTTGGTTTCCTGCTGATTGTCTAGTTATAACAAGAGTTTCCAGCAATTAGTTAAATTTTAAGAGGGCACATGATGTAACAATACTGTCTTTATAACTTTTATATAGCCGCCTGCGCGGCTTGCCTAAACTTTTTTTATTTTTTTTTTATGATAATTTGATTATCACGTAATAAAATTATTATAAAAAAAAAAAATAAAATGCGGCATGCCGCCCCGCGCAAGCTTTTATTTACAATTTTCCTATCAAAGATCTAATCTTTAGTTTACCTTGTTCAGTAAGATGTTCCTTAGATATAATCATATTGTAGACAATCCCTCATTTATTAAAATCATTAGACTTATTACCCAACAAGGGATATTTATTAAAATAATCAATAAGAAATTTTACACCATCTATAGATAATACACTTAGAGATAATGCTTCTGAACCTTTATTGTTAGTATAATTTTTAAGGTTACAAGACAAAAATAAAGCTAAACTTTCCATAAAAGGTTTCATAGAAGAAGATGTAGGCTTGTCATATGAACGCTGATCTAATCTAAATTTTAGACTAATATTTTTACTAACAGACCTTTTACGAGTATCTGATTTAGCTTTGCTTTCGACATATTTAATACCAAAATGTCCATCAGCTTCCGTAAAGCCTGTAAATCAACTATTGTTTGTAAAGTAGGAATTATCTAATAAACTTTCTGATATGCCTAAAGAATATTTAGCGTTAAATACTTTAATTAGATCATTAAATCTTTTGTTCTTAGGTGTTCTAAGTTTACCATGTATTAAGTTAATAAAAAGCATAATTCCAGCCTTATCTCCAATAATATAACGAAGAATATTTTCACCTGTAATTTGAAAACGTCCCACATTACCTAACTCTGACTGGATAAAGGCGTACATACCTAAATTGTTAATATGTGAAGTAAAAACTATTCTAGGGTTAAGTACTCGGTTTAAAGTTGTATTACCTAAAGCAGGAATAGATATATGTCCGTCTCCCTCTAACAGGCCAGCTAAATAATGACCTAAATTATTCTTTGTAGCTAGTATAGAATTGTTATTATTAGCTTTATAAAAATTTAAAGCTTTCTCTATATCTTTGATAGGGATAGCTTTAGCTATATTCAAATTATCAATAAACAGTATAGTACTTTTGAAAAACATTTTACCCTCTGATATAACATCTCTTCATCAAAACGACATTGAAGAAACAACAGATATAAAAGCTATAGTTAAAAAATAGTTTGCATTACTAAAACCATGCATTGTTAATACCACAAAATTTTGATATACTGGATTGACTCCCATAGCTAGGCTAATAGATCCTAGCTTCAAAAAAGCCCGAGCTCGCGCCATCAACAAACGATTAAGGATTAGTTTGTTAAACTAAGGACTTTTGGGTATATACGCCTACACTTACGCATAGGATAGGACTAGATCTTATTTCTCTAATTTGTAAAAATCACGTAAATGATCTCAAAAGAAAAGAGTTCTTTTGTTATTCATTCCTTCTTTTATTTCTCTTACTTTGTTTAAATATTTGACATCTCCTGGATTAAGTCTATTTGCTTTTTGAAGCTCTAAGACTTTTAGAAAGTCTAAGTAGTTCAGATGCTTACTACTAAATAAAGGGTATTTAGTAAAATAGCTTGATAATATCATATTACTAGCTAAATTGATAGTTCTTACCCTGTATTGATGATGAGCTGAATCACTTCTTACTACACCTAGTTTACTATTTAAGAACTTAGCTATATCATGCATAAATTCATAATTACTTAAACCATTGTGGTATATTTGTCTTTGTACCAATTCAAGTCTACACTCAACTACGGGATTAACTCGTTTAGTTTTTGAGCTACTAGCTCTTACCGAAAAATGGCCATCCCCATCTATAAATCCCGCAAACCATGGATTAGAACCCAAAGGTTCACAATTTAAGGGTAACTTAGGTATAATTGTATCAGAGTATTCTGATACTTTCATTCAGTCAATTAAGTCATGTAATGCTTTAATTTTAGGTGTTCTCATACACCCATTTATTAAAGACACAATTAACACAATGCTTTCTTTGTTGTTAAATGTTAAAACATAAGCATTAGCTCCTTTTTTTTTTGAAAGAGAACCGTGGCCTGATGTGTTTTGAATCATTAAACCTAAAGACATATCATGTGAATCAAACACAATTTGGATAGAAGGATAATATAGTCTGCCTTTGGGCGATCTTTCGCTCTTAGGTGTTATTATAGTACCATCAGCTTCAATTAAACCAGCTAAGTAATGTGAAAGCCTACTCTTATTTACATTAGATGAAACGTCGTTAGTTTCGTCTTTATAGGAACTAAGATAGCTAGTAGCATCCTTATAATTATCAGTTGATGTTTTTTTTAATAGACAAAACAAAATAGACATAAATACATACGTGACACAAAAGAGAAATTTAAACGTATAGTCTCTGAAGAACCCTAAAAAAATATTATTTGGTAGGTTTCCTGCTGATAGTCCTATTTTTGCTGTTATAAGCAATAGGATTTTCCAGCACATAGTTTGAAAATTGACTGGCATATTAAAGGGTTTACCAGTAGTTGTTAATGTTAATAGTGCAATACATGTAAACAGAGGTCAAGGTGATGGTGATACCAAATGGAAAGGATGAGCTTGAAAATTACTTCTTGTTAAAATTGTCATTCTTTTATCTTTCTTCATTAATTATTATAATATATAATTATACTACACCCTAAAAAAAAGAGTCGTTTCTATATAAAAAAGATTTAGGAGTCTATGCTAAGACATAAAAAATACACACTAGGCTTTGCCTAGCCTCGGCTAGGCAAATTATAAATTTGTTTAAATAGTTTCTTTTTTTTAGGCTCGTAGCTCACATAATACTATATATTTTTTTTTTATTTTTTTTTCATAACAAATATCCTAATTTAGTCCTAACCTTTTAATGGTGGTTAATCGTATCAAATATTAATTATAACCTACATATAGTTTACTTTAAAATTAAAATAGGGGAAATTTTACCCGGTCCCTGCTTTATTTTTTTTTTTCGTTTTCACCCCCCCCCCCCTTTTTTTAGTTATAAATATATAACTAAAAAAAAAAGGAAAAAAAAAAGGGGGGGGAAAGAAACTTGCTAGAGCTTCCAATATATTTAAGAAAAAAAAAACATCATATCTAAGTACAGTCTGAAGTTAATACCTTTATATTTCGGCTAAAAGCATTAACTTACCCTTTATCTGGGTTTTCTCTCCCTCCTCCTCAACTAGTTGAGGAGGAGGGAGAGAAAATGGCCAGAAGTAAAAAAAATATATATTACAAATAATCATCAATAAATAGACAGGTTATACTTAATTTAATATATGTTATATTTTGCACACAATAGTGTATAATTTTAGTTGCAAATTCAACACCTTATTAATCTAACATTTGATACAATTAGTTATATTAATACGGGTTATGATTAAGGAATAGGTGACTTGAACACCTAACCAACCGTGTGTAAAACGGTTGCTCTACCTTTGAGCTAATCCCTTGGGGCACTGTAGCGACAGTGCCTAGTGGCATAGGTTTAGGGTATTTAACACTCTTTTATACTAAAAGAATCTACCTTAAAAACTTAATCATTATTCACCAATTTAACTGAAAATGTTAATATAGCGGCTTTATCTGATGCCTGACCAGGCATCATGAATAAGGGCAAGACTATTGTTAAAGTTACTCCCGATAAAAAAAATAAGTCTTAATTTTACTACTAATCCTTTAAAATTTATTTTACCTTCACTTAAGGAAATTTTTATGCTAGGTATTCATACTTTTTACTTCTCTTTTAACTTCTCTTTGTTTTATAGTTATAACGATAGCACCAACCATTGCTAATAAAAGTATGACACTAGTTAATATTAGTCATATACTATAAGTAGTGTAAAGAATATTACCTATGCTTGTTATATGACTAGTTTCTGACAAATTACCATCTCAAATATTAGTAGTAGTAAAACTAGTGTTAGTAAAATTACTCGTAAAAGATATTATACCATTATTAATATATAACAGTATTATATCTAATATATCATTAAATGTATTAATGATATTTGAAATATAGCTAGTAAAAGGTACAATACTGTAGGGTATTGTAGAATGTACAGAAGAATAAAAAGAAATAGAAATAATAATAGCTAAAGGTATACTATTGCTGGTGTCAGTTAATAACTCACTTATTCTAACATTTATTAACATTAAAATAAATAGAAACAGAATAGATACAGCCCCTACATATACTAATAAATAAGACAGACCAATAAAATTAATACCAAGCATTATAAGATAACAAGAAATACTTAAAAATAAACCAATTAGAAATAGTGCGGACACTATTGGATTTTTACTAACAATAACAAGTATAGCACAAAAAATAGCAAATAATGAAGCAACATCCAACATTTCTGCCCTAAAACTATTAGTGAAAGTTTCTCATAAAAGAATTAAATTAATCATGATAAATTATATAAAAAGTATACCTCCACTAGACCAGTCCTATAAAAAAACTTTTTTTTTACTTTATTTTAAGATTATTAAATTTTGTTCTATCTAGGTTAAACTATCTAAATATTGCACCTATAACTGTTCTTTTTTAAAAGGAATAAGAATTAAACTATATTAAAGGAGGATAGATTTTCCTGACCTACGGGCGAGGAAAAAAATATGTCATACTTCTCGAACTTTCTTCATTTTATTCTTTTTTTTTAGTATGATTATAGTCTAAACGCGTACAAGACTCGAACTTGTAATATTTGTGGCTGAAAGACAAGGCTTATATTTAGACTAAACGTTTTCTAATTTTTATTTTACAATAAAAACATTAAGCAGATATTTTTAACATTATATTTTATATTGCGTTGGTTAGTACGTGTAATTAGTCTCTTTAAGAATATTTTAAAATTAAAGTATTAACCTGATACCTTTTTATTTTAGAGAAAAAAAAAGAAACATAAATTTAAACGCGTACAAGACTCGAACCTGTAATCTTTGTGGCCGAAACACAATGCCTTACCATTTGGCTAACGCGTATTAACACATATACCTTATACACAGCCCTCAAGATGAATCGAACATCTATCAAAATATTAACAGTATTTCGCTCTACCGTTGAGCTATAAAGGCTTGAATATATAAGTATAAAAAAAAAAAAGTCTCTCCTGCCTTTTGAATTTTTATTAAAAACCTAGCTTTCGCTTGGCGCAGCCAAGCGAGAGCTAGGCTGCGGCTAGCAAAAATAAAGCTAGCTGGATATTTTTTTTTTACAATGACCAAGCTTAGTATAAGTATAAAGACCTCTTATATTTAGTTTAAATTAGATATCATTTAACTAATACACATAGCAAATAGGCTAACAAGCCAAAATTTATATGGACTAATCCCTGTCCTTTTTCTTTCCTACCTCCTCAACTGGTTGAGGAGGAGGGAGAGAAATGAGGGGGAAATAATAAAGGTATTTTTATTTTTAAATCTTTTTTTTTCCATACCCCTAAGGGTTAGGAACAGCAAGTGTGATACCAAGAAAATAAAAAAAAAAAAAGAATAAGTCGGTCTTTGTGCGTAAAGATGCCCATATTCAATTCTTACCTAGCTATTTATCAATTACGTACATGTTTCAAAGCTTATATAAATTATATAGGTCATTTAAGTATATTTATTCAAATATAAAGAATTATTTATTATATAATAAAAAGTTACTATCAATAGGAAACAAGAGATTCGAACTCTTAAAAGTACAATACTATTGAGTTTACAGCTCAACCCATCTTACCAATTATGGAAGTTTCCTGGGGGGCTTTTTTTGCATAGAAGATGCAAAAAGCCCATATGTAGACTAGCTCTACTTGGAAGGGTGAAAAGAGACAGGATTAGCTACCTCCAGCATTCGATGTTTATACTCCATAGGCTGAACTTTTTTTTTACTCTTTTAGAGTGCAACCTAATTATGTACGGAATACACCACTACCTACTAATTTATTTGCTAATCAGATTAAATTACTATCCAGGACGCTTTTATTATGACCAAACTTCGAAAGCTATCACTACGTGGAGGTTAGTCTAGAGCATCTAACACTCGGCTAGATTATTACTAGTAAGCACCATGGCTAAACTCTCTGAGGAACCGCTAGCTAATTCTGTTAAGGCTACAAAAGCAATACGACTCTTAGAAAAAAGCTTCTGCAAATAACACCATAGTATCTGCAGTAGAAAGGCTATTAATAAAACTGGTTGAAAAAAAATACTCATTTTTTTGTTTATAAAAAGTATACCTCTACTAGACCAGTCCTATAAAAAAACTTTTTTTTTACTTTATTTTAAGATTATTAAATTTTGTTCTATCTAGGTTAAACTATCTAAATATTGCACCTATAACTGTTCTTTTTTAAAAGGAATAAGAATTAAACTATATTAAAGGAGGATAGATTTTCCTGACCTACGGGCGAGGAAAAAAATATGTCATACTTCTCGAACTTTCTTCATTTTATTCTTTTTTTTTAGTATGATTATAGTCTAAACGCGTACAAGACTCGAACTTGTAATATTTGTGGCTGAAAGACAAGGCTTATATTTAGACTAAACGTTTTCTAATTTTATTTTACAATAAAAACATTAAGCAGATATTTTTAACATTATATTTTATATTGCTTGGTTAGTACGTGTAATTAGTCTCTTTAAGAATATTTTAAATTAAAGTATTAACCTGATACCTTTTTATTTTAGAGAAAAAAAAAGAAACATAAATTTAAACGCGTACAAGACTCGGACCTGTAATCTATGTGGCCGAAACACAGTGCCTTACCATCTGGCTACCCCGATCGTAATACATATACTGTGCATACTGTGTGTATCTTCCATTAACAGTTAACATTGATCAACCCTCCTTGCAGGCAAAGGCGATATTTTCCTCCTTTTTCTCTCCCCACCTCCTCAACTTGTTGAGGAGGAGAGAGAGAAACAGTAGAAAGATCCAAGTTCGCGTTTATTTATATTTATTATTAGTTTTATCATGAGTCTATTCCGGATTCGAACCAGATGTAATAGATTTAAACAAAGAAAACCTTGCTCCAAACATAGACTTGAAGGCAGTACCCACGGTACTGCCCCTTTATTATTGTTAACATTAATTAATCCCGTGCAACTTCCACTACACGAACCATATTTCGACTTAACACCAATTAAAGTCACGCATACGAAAACCTTCCACTATAATAACTAGACCTATTTATCTAGAATTAAATTATAATAGTTAGCCAAACTTATTGCACATACTTCTTTCGGCGCCTGACGAGTAGTTAGTACCTATCTGAGATTAAATCCACCGTGACGTGGTGATTCACGATTACTAGTAATTCCTTATTCATGTAGTCGAATTTCAGACTACAATCCATATTTTATCCTACTTTTTGAGATTAGCTTAAATTCACATTTTCGCATCTCTTTGTATAGGTATATGTGGCACGTCTATAGCCCACAATATTTCATAGCGATCAGATTTGCCATACAGATAAACATACATTAACCTTGAGCCTGCGGGTTTAAAAGTTAATCTATATCTAAAGCGTCCTTTATTATAAACAACTAGTGTTTTTACTATAATCTGTTTTTATTCATTCCCCCTTTAATACTCATAATATTATTATAACCGTTTAGGGTCAAATGCCCTTTATCTTCCACAATTGATGCCACTTTCTTGAAATCCGCAAAATCTAAGCTTTTTATACCTTGTATAGGGTACTTATCAAAAAATGGTATTATTATATTTACAATGTCTGTGAACTTTGAAATTTCAAGATGTACAGAATCGTTTGAAATATGCATATGTTTACCTTGTTCTAAATTAAAGAAAACAATCAGACCTCGGATAAGTTCCTTATCTCTAAGGTTTAAACCTACTCCTAATCTTAATTGTACTCTGCTGCTTAATTTACTGCTTATAGAACTACTGGTTTTTATATTAAAACTACCATCTCCACTTATGAATCCTGCTACTCACTCAGGCTCAAGAATATCTTTAAAAGAATACTCTGGTCTATTAACCAAGACAAAGTTTGGAAAACTTTCTTTTAAACTAGGTGATAAACCTAAATTAAGAGAGGCCTTTATTCCGATTATTTTTAATAAACCTTCTTTACCTAAATGTTCTCCAGCCTTCATTATATTAAAAGCTTTTTTAAATAAAATATAATCAGCTAATTTGGCAGACATAAGTGGGTACTTATCAAAATGGTTTAAGACAATCTGTAATTCTTTAATAGAGTCTACTCTATATTGAACGGAATCTTTACCATGTTTATGTATTTTACCTACACCTAACATAAGTTGGATTTTTTCCAATATAGATTTGTCTTTTTTGTGCAGCCCTATAGCGAAAATAGCTTTAACCCTCCAATTGGTATTATATTTAATATTATGCTGAACTAAAATAGAGAATGAACCCTCTGCATCCGAAAACCCTGTAAAAAATCAAGGGTTCATTTGATTAGAAGGTAGATGTATAGTGGTTAATCTTCTTGTGTTTACCTGATTAGAAGGGATTCTGACTTGATAACCTCTTTCGAAGCCCATTAGAGTACACCTTAAATGCATTAATTTTTTGTTTTTGGGGACAGGTTTAATGCATCAACTACCGTCTACTCGTTGCGCTTTTACAGTAACAGATTTTTCTTCCTGGTTTGTGGGTTTACTTAAACCTGTTACTGACTTAGTTCCGCGATAGCCCATTTCATTTTCAATCATCTTCTGACTTGTTACCTTATTTTTATGGTCGAGCGAAGCTCGACTATAAAAAAAGTCTGAGTAATTACTTCAGCCACATATAGTTTTTCAATTAAGAAAAAAATTTTTCTTAAATTTTTCTGTGATAAGATCACAAAAAAATCTATAGCTTGGTACCAGAAGCTTTAGGGTGTCCCCGGAGTTTGATAGTTTTACCCACACTTGAGCGATCTCCGACATCGCTCGGCAGGCCATGATGATTTGTCTTGGTCCCTGTTATCATTTCCGATATACTGGTGAACTGCTTTATTTATAAATTTTGCAAATAAAGCAAGGGTTTCCGTTAATTTAATGGAATTAACCAATATCTCACGACATTAACTGAAGACAACCGTGCAACGCTTGTAATATCTTTTCAGGGATACTATACAAATTGTGGTAAGGTTTTTCGCGTAACGACGAATTAAATAACATACTTCACTACTGGTTTCAGAAACGGTCTAATGGTTTCAGTTCCTGCGTTGCCACATTACTCTTGAGGTGGAATGCTTGCACTTTCATTTATAAACTAAAAATATTCTAATCTATGGCATTCATAATTTTCTGCCTGGGACTACCAGGGGTATCTAATCCTGTTCGCTACCCGAGCCTTCGTCCCTCAACGTCAGTTATTAGATAAAAGGTTGCTTTCGCCATTACCAGTCCTTAAGGTATGACTGAATTTCAACTCTACTCCTTAAATACTCACCTCCTCATATATAACTCTAGTAAACCGTATACAGTGGAGGAGTAATTTTACCGTCTAGGTACCCTTTAACACGGCAATCAGCATCTATAGGCGTAAATGCTGACCTAGCAAATTTATCTTAGAATTAAGAGAGAAAATCTCATCCAATTGCCTATAATAAAATTACCGACCTCTATTCATACCCTGTTTAATTATTCGTACCTTGGCAACACCTACTTCAGTTAAATGATCTTTTGATCTCATTATTTCTGACACCGTACGAAAATCTAAATAGTCCTTGGACTTTTCTCCAAGGATAGGGTATTTATCGAAAAAATCTATAAACTTTTCAACATCTGAAAACTTGGAAACCTGATACTCATAAACATCTCTCTTTCTGGCTAATCTTCCACAACTAAAATAATCAATCAAACACTTTAATAATAATTCATCACGAACGTGTTGAGTAACTATAAAAGATAAATATACTTGATATCCTGTCGTAGACTCTTTAGATTTAGCAATACCTACCATAAAACAACCCTCAGCAGAAGTAAACCCTGAAAATCAATGAGGATCAGGAATACTTACAGTACTAGATGTAAGTTTCGTGGCATTCTTTACATTAGGAAACGCTAATTTCAATGCTTCAGATAGTCCTAAATTTAAAGATGCTTTAAGAGAAACTATTTTTAAAATACCTTCTTTATTTAAATGCTCATTCATCTTAACTAATTCATGAGCTTGTTTAAATAGTTCAAAGTCTCATTTCTTTTGAGAAACTAATGGGTAATCGTTCAAATGATTAATTAGAATAGATAATTCGTCAAAAGTCTGTATTCTATATTGGACGAGATTTGTCCCAGATTTATGTATCATTCCTACGCCAAAGTAGTCACGTATATCTTCTAACAATGCTATATCCTTCTTGTGTAAGTTTATTTGGAAAAAGAGTTGTACTCTTCAACCTATAGCTCTAGTGACTTTAGTCAAAGAAATTCTAAAACATCCTTCACCATCTATAAACCCAGTCAAAAATCAAGGATTGATATTCTTATTAACGTAAATATTTGAAGTAGAATAGAACCTTCTATCTTTTTTATGTAATTCCTTAGAAAGGATTCTGATTTGATAACTTCTTTCGAAGCCCATTAGAGTACACCTTAAACACATTAATTCCTTGTTTTTAGGGACAGGCTTAATGCATCAACTACCGTCTACTCGTTGCTCTTTTACAGTAATATTTTGGGGTATTACTGATTTAGATCCGCGATAATCCATTTCTCTTTCGATCATCTTCTGACTTGTTACCTTATCTATTAGATTTTTTAATCAACAATCTAATAAAAAACCTGAGTAATTACTTCAGCCACGTATAGCCTTTCGACTAAAGCTTGGTATCAGAAGCTTTAGGATGTCCCCGGAGTTTGGTAGTTTTAGGCACATATGTGAGATCCTACACCACAAAGCACCTATTAAAGATGAATAACACTAGTCTTCTACGTATTACCGCGACTGCTGGCACGTAATTTGGTCAAGACATATAGATAGAAAATAGTCATGATCAGTATTCTATCTAGAACTTTATTCGACAAAATCGATACTATATTTTTTCAATATATAAAATATTTACACTTTTTATTACTATAATAAAAAACTAAATATAGTTAGCCGGAGCTATACATTCCCCCAAGTTGCTGGTTCAGCCTCTGCGGCCATTGACCAATATTCCCCACTGCTGTACTATACGTATTGGGGTTTTTTCAGACCCAATGTGATCGATCGACCTCTCAGTCTCGACTACGGAATTTCAAGCTAGTTAAGCCATTACCTTAACTACTACCTATCCGAAATATTTATTGTCCTCTTAAAGCGGAAACTTACTTCCTTTCTTCTTCCTATTTTTATAAGGTATTTTACCTTTCTTTAAGGCAGCCAAAATATTAAATACTCACCTGTACACCACTTCTAATCAAATTAGTGACTTAACGCCACATGGTTAAATTAGACGTTCGATTAGCATGTGTCAAGCACTTGGACAGCGTTCATTCAGAGCCACCATCAAACTCAAAAAAAATTTTTATGGTTTAGAATTTATATCCTATATAAATTCTGTACCATTACTAATAAAATATTCACCTATTATTAATTAAATTTAATTAATAATCATATAAATATAATTAACATAAAGTCGTTATTACTTTTTGATACATTTAAGCCGGATCCTGTCTTAGTTATTAAACTAAAATAAGGCTTAACCTAGGCTTGTGGTTTCACTACCTTCTCCGACTGCCTAAAATAAAAAAGAATCACATTTCTTTTTTATCTGTACATTTAATCATAACTATAAAAAGATGGACTTTATTTTCTCTTTAATACCAAAATTTTTACTTTTACTCTCTTCAATATGAGTTTTAGTTTTACAAGCTTCGGACTTTCCTATACTATATGTATATATAGTACCTATACTATATGTAACAAAAAAAAATATTACTCTAGATTAACACAAAAAACCCTCTACAGCAGATTGTACAGGTAAACTTACAAAACTATGAGGTTTAAGTGGACTTTTTAAAACAGAAAACTTTTTTTTTCCTAAATTCATCATTCTATCTTAAACCGATCTGGGGGGGGTTAATATTTCAAATGCTTGCTGGGGCTTCGCCCTAGCCAGCAGTGGCTAAGGTTCACAAATATAACTGTAAGAGTATTAATCTTATTTGTATATAAGACCTAGAAGACAAGTGCTACTCTTTGAGTTTATATAGGATACTAGGTATTCCACCCAAAAGGTAAGCACAGCTTATTTAGAGGACTTTAGTAAAAAAATCTTCTTCTCCCATTTCTAATTATTTGCGAATAAAAGTATAAGCAAGTGTTTATATATAAACCAATATAAGCCTTAATTCTCTTATAAAAGTACACGAAAAACCAAAAGCCAACTCCTACTCACTATGTACTTAGAGGTTAATTAATCTTACCATTGTGACTTATGTGCTAATATACGTCCTACTCTAGAAACGTCTTCACTTATCCGTTTTTACCTCCACCCATAGGCAGACAGTAAAGTCTATTTTTAGGGTCTAAAAAAAATAATGAGATTAAGCTTTTTAAGGTCTATACTAGTATAATTATTTATTATATCTATTTGTTTATCTAAAATAAGACGATTTTCCTACGTTTATCTGCCTTCATGCAAGACCAGTACTGGTCTTGCATGAATGGTAAACTATACTGAAATATAAGCCATCAAGCTAAAAAGACAGCTAAATTACCTACAATAACAATAAGAGCAAGACAAAAGAAAAACAATAGCAACTTACAAGAAATTTATTTCTTACAGTTTAAATAATACATTTATTCATAGTTTAAATCCAATTTAAATTCAAAAGAGCTTAAACTTACCTAAAAACTAAAATAGATTCTTCTGATTATTATTATATACCCAAACAATTTAACGACGATAGTAGAGAATTAATCCAATCTACTTGATTGGATTACTAATTTAATTTATAAAAAATAATTAAAATAAAATTATTATAATAAGAATTAATTTGTAAAAAAGTATGGTTGCTCTTGTACACAATTTTTATTAAATTTAATATAACTCAAGTAAACCTTCCTAAAAAAAAAAAGAGAATAAAAAAGTACTAAAGAATAAAAAGACATTCTACTCTTCTTTTTTTTTTATAACGCCACGTTGCACTATATTGAAAATATAGACCCTAGGTCTAGGCGCATCACAATTGTTAAAAAGACTTAAAATAAATTAAACATATAAAATTTTTTTCTAATATAAGTATCATACAATAAAAAGAGGCAATCATATTAAAAATCTAAAAGTAAATACTTATAATAAGAAAGAATAGAAACCTATGAACAACTTATAATATATACGACTAACTCTCATTCCTCAATCCTTATCAGATAAAGTACACCTTTTATATCTACTTTGTATAATAGGTAGAAATAGCAAAGCAGAGGACTAAAAAAAACTAAACACCAGCGCCAATAGAGTGCGATAAACTACTTGCCTTATTTTTTGCACATAATAAAACAAGCGTTTAAATATTTCAAGATCTCTCTAGCTTCCAGCTAGGCTCTGCCTAGCTCTGCCTAGTCGGAGCTAGGCAGAGCCTAGGGGGTGGAATTAAAATTAATATTCAATAATCATCATTTTATTGAAGTAGCTATAATTATCATTCATTCCCTATAATAGGCTGTAAAATAAAGTAAATATTTGTATACTATTCAAATTTAACTGTAGAATTAGATTAGACTAAAACAATTAACATAAAAACAAATTTGTCTCTATCTCTCACTAGACTGCCGTTATACCAAAGTGAGGCGAAAACCAATTTAGATTTAAATTCCATTCTCCTTCATTTCTCTCCCTCCTCCTCAACCAGTTGAGGAGGAGGGAGAGAAAAAAGGTGAACATTAAAAATATACTAAAGTTAGCATAAACTCTCTCCAGACGTCTGCCCATAAATTGATTAGATCTTGTTTTACAAAAAAAAGGCACTTAAACCTCTTTAATATGAATATGAACTTGGCATAGTTAGGTCAAATGTTAACAATGTTACATTATATCCTACGTTTATGTTTAATAAAATAAGAGAAATATACAATATTCCCTATTTTATTATTACTAATACATAGACACTATATATCATTATAATATATAATGCAATAAAATAAGCAGATAGCATACTTTTTTATACAAATATTAATTAATATGGCCATGATCCACTTTCAGGTATCAACATTTAAATTGAATATCTATATCTCAACTTAACGCCCGGCTTCGCAGAGACTATTATACTATCATCAGACTTGCTTATGGTGAACTTTATGACAGAGTATACTCTATCATAGAGGTCTTTATTACTATCCCACCTTTGTTAGCGCTTCTGCTGATCCACTTTGATACGTATTCTCAATCATATAAATTTTATTCTCTTATCTAATTTTTCTCCCCCTTTTTTTTTATTATATAATACTATTTACGAAATAAGAAAATATTTATAGTAAAAAAAAGGAAAAAAAAAATAAAGGATAAAGTATACTGCTTTATTTAAGAATATTGCTTTATCAAATAATATTCTTAATAATAATACACATGGTTAACAAAAGGCCCTGCTTTGCAATGGTTAATCCATAAAGTTAGGTATAAATCTTTAACAGAGTATAAATCCTGTGGGTTACCCACCACCACCCGCTAATTCTTTTACAACAATTTAATGTAAATTAGACTTAACCATCACACAAGAGAATATACAAAGACAACCCCCCCCCATAAAAAAAAAAAAGGATATAGGAATAATAAAGAAATAAAAAATACATTCCGTTCCCCTCTGGGGGATAGAAGCAGGTTTCAGCACGCTTACTAAATTTTTCCCCTTTTTTTTATAAATAAAAAAAAAAAAAAAAGGGGGAAAAACTGGCGTCGTGTTTTTTTTTTCAACAAATAATATATGTATAAATAAAAATAAAAAAAAAAAAGATTTTTTTTTCAATCCAGTTACAAATCAAGGTTCAAGGTGAACAGCTGAACCTTCACCATCTTTGATTTCCCCTTTGACTAAACTACCAGTACTCTAGTTACGACTTCCGCTTATTCCTTGATTGGGTTTAGCTAATTAGCTCATTTTATTTTTACCGGTAGTCAATAAGGATGATTCCCTAAGTTTAATATTACTTCCTCGAGGTATTATTAGGGATGCTTTGCAAAGAAGTAGGCATTAATGTAAAAGGAACACTAAATAAAGTCAATAAAACTAGGTCCATATTTAAATCTAAAAAAAGAATTAACAAATATGAAACAAAACCTATTAAAACTTACAACGCATAATTTGTAACTACACCTGTACCTAAAGACTCGATATTATTACTTAATCTCAGCAGTCCTCTCTCAAGACCGTAAGGCCCAATCATCTCTACTGAACCTTTGCCCAGAAACTTAGTAGTTATACCCCCTGTGTTTAAGATAAAGTTAGTAACATATTTATTATAGAACAATTCGAAAAAAAAAAAAAACGTAGATTAAAAAACCCAAAAAGGTTATACCCTAGTCTCGTAAATTTGAAGTGAACTAAAGCAGTCGGAATAAATTCCGATAAGGTTATAGCGAGCGCACTTAAAGATAAAGTAAACACCAATGGCAACAATTTTAAGAATGTTGGCACTGCGAACTCTGTGTCAAGCATAATTTCATGTGTTGGATGAATAAATATACTATTATCTGCAAAGAAACCTGAACCTAACCCAATAAAAATATCTTTAGTAATGTAACCAAAGAAAATAGAGAATAAAGCTAATATAATTAACGGAATACTTAAAAATAAGTCAGCCATCCCTCCTTTTTCTCTCCTTCCTCCTCAACTAGTTGAGGAGGAGGGAGAGAAATAAAGGTGAGCATTCTTATAATTTATAAAAGGTTGACTCCACCAAGACCAAGTCGGAGGGGAATACACCACCTCTTCTCAGTTCCCTTTTTTTTATTATTATATAATAATACTAAAGACGTAATAAGATTATATTTATTACTAAAAAAAAGGGAAAAATTAGAAGCAGAGCATGTTTCTCCTTATACTTAGAACCCGTATTTGTTTTAGCATTCACTTACCTAGTAGTTACCCACCACCACCCGATTAATTCTATAACTCACATTTAAGTCTTAATCACCACATAGTAAAGCGTACAAAAACAAATTTTTTTGCTTCATTAGAAGCGGGCTAATTGTAAACTGATGTTTGCTCTATAAACAAACTTTTACCTACACAAGCTACTAATATAGTTAGCTTATGTATTTTAAGATATATCTACCTTTATACGCTATAGCTTGTTTACCCCCTTATATACTGACTTACGCTAGCCTTTGAAACCCCAATAGCTTGTCCAGCTAAGGTTATAGAAGGATAAACATTAGTTGTATTATTCTCTAAGCCTGTAACTTCTACTGACACGCTTCCAGGTCTAATGCAATTCACTTCACTCTCTATTCTGGTTACGAGATAATCACCGATTTTACAGCCATTTTGTTCCCCACTATTTGGTTTGTTTAAAGCATAACTTAAACTTGAACGACTTACCCCTAAAAAAACTGCTGCATCCTTAATCGTAGAAAACTCCTTAGTACTAGAATCTTGTATATTCGTTAATAAAAGAGACTGTGTCTTTGATGAGAGCTCATTTCCCTCGTTTACGCTAATAACGTAGTCATTATAAGAAAGGTTTTTAGATAAATAGCTTCTCAATATAGTAGCAGTTGTACCTAAAAACTCTGCCGCACTCTTCATAGAGGGATATGTAAGCGTCTCACCAGTGACAGAATCAGTTAGCACAGTCGATTTATTTCTAATACTTTCAGAACTAAAATTAGCTAATTCATCTGATGTATATTCCCAACCCTTACGACCTACGCTCATTAGTTCTTTGCTTGCCTCAGTGTGGATGTATCCACGCGAGTTACCCGCAAACCTTAAAATATTGTATTCGGGTTTGAGAAGATCAATATAGTATTGCTCTCTTACCAACAGGTCCTCAAGAGAGCAATATTTTAAAATCTTTAGATTAAAACTATCATGACCATGTTTAATTAATGCTTTACATATAATAGAACCTTTGGAACTATTTAAATTAGTATTATAAAAATAATCCTTGATTCTCTTCCCCAAATCCTGAGAGGAACCCACATAAACTTTTTGATTCTGTTTATTCTCTCATAGATATATACCAGTACGTTCTTTATTATCTGCATATATTTATTTTCTATCCTTTGAAGGGTAAGAATATATAACAACAGGTAGTGTAGCTGACGTACTGTAATTTCGTCCAGGAGTATTACTTACATGAAACAGGTTATTACCTCCATTCAGGCGAAGCGGGTACTTCCCTACCATTTAAACCAGACGCGTTAGCTTTATTTAATGCCACGTGACTAGATTTAATAGGATGTTATACAGAACGTCTTCCCATGTCTGAATCAGGATTATTGTGATTTAGACTCAAGAGTCCTAAACCAATTAATATAATTAAACTATGTCAACTTTCATTTAAGTAAAAAATAAACATAAAAGAAACCAGACCAACTAATACATACAAGGCATAACTAGTAACAATACCAGTACTTAGCTTGTTTACATTCTGGCTAAGGCTTAATAACACTTTCTCTAGTCCGTAAGGACCAATAAGCTCTACACTTCCCTTATCTAAAACCTTAGTTGTTAGACCACCTAGGTGTAACACTTTGTTTGTAATAAAGTTATTATAGAACATTTCTACATAGAATCTTTGATTAAAGAATCCATATAAGTTGTAACCAAATCTTGTGTACTTAAATCTCACAATCAATTCTGAGTAAAATTCCGATATGATAATGGCTAATGTACTAAGACATAATGTAAGACCCAAAGGTAAAAGTTTAAAGAAGGTTGGTACAGCAAATTCCGTATCTAACATAATTTCATGTGTTGGATGAATAAATATAGAATTATCCGTAAAGAAACCAGACCCTAAACCTATAAAAAGATCTTTAGTGATATAACCGAAGAATATAGAGAATAAGGCTAAAACTACTAAGGGTAAACTCATAAAGAAATTACCTTCATGTGCATTACTATAATTAGTCATGGGACCTAAAGCCGGCCCTAAAAAAGTAATATATAATACTTTCACACTATATAAAGTCGTAAACATAGCACCAACCGTAGCTATAAAGTAAACAACAGTACCACTAAAGTAAAACTGTCCATATGCAGACTCTAAAATAAAATCTTTACTATAGAACCCGGTCATAAACGGGAAAGCAACTAAGCTAAGGCTTGCTATTAACATTACAGAATAAGTTAAAGGCAAGAAGGGTCTTAACCCTCCATATTTTCTAAAATCTTGATTATCCGCAACTGAATGAATTACAGCCCCGGCACCTAGGAATAACAATGCTTTATAAAAAGCATGATTAACTAAGTGGAATAAGGCAAGGTTATATGATGATAAACCTACTGCTATTACCATCATACCTAATTGGCTCATAGTAGAATAGGCAATAACTTTTTTAATATCCTGTTGAAATAATCCAATAAGGCTACTAAATACAGTAGTTATAGCCCCTAATCATAAGCATAATATTAATACAGTTGAACTGTATTCTATTAAAGGACTAGTACGCATTAAAAGATACACACCTGCCGTTACCATAGTAGCAGCATGTATTAATGCAGAAACTGGTGTAGGACCTTCCATCGCCATCGGTAACCAGACATGTAATCCAACTTGAGAACTTTTAGCCATAGCACCAATTAATAAGCAAATTCCTATAATTGTAACAATGTTTTCACTAACAAAAGGAGCTAATGAAAAAACTGTAGCATAATCTATATTCAATTTTAGGAGCTTGCTTTACTAACAACTTTTTTATTATATCTTAGCTTGGCAAGCCTCCCTAATAGCTTTTCAACTATAAATTGGACTATATTTTCACCCAAAGGCTGCTAATTAATAGCAAGCATGGGGTATAACGTGTAGTCTCTGAGGATCTTACTTTAAATTTAAACCTAAGAACACATATAAAACAAGCTTTATATTTTTAATTTAAGCTTCCTTGCATTCTATAAGAATTTTTAACTTCATTTCCTGCGGATTGTCCATTTCACTGATATAATAGTATGTACTCTTTCTCTTTTCCTTGTTTTCTATTACCTCCTCACTACTAGTAGTGAGGAGGAGAGAGAAAAAAGAAAAAAAAAGTAAAAGCTGCACACCAGTCTATAAGTTCATTCTTTTTAGTTTTTATCGTCTGTGTATGCTTCTAGCAATATTTTGCATTAGTCTTCATGTAGTTTCCTTAATTCTATCCTTACTTCGCTAGCAGTGAATAGAAGCTTCTTATTCAAATCTGGATTATTTTATAAAATAATATAACCAAGATTAGGGAGTATAGCACAAGCTAGGTAAAACAAAGAAAACAAAGATAAAAAATAAAACAAAGATAAAAAAGTAGTTTCCACAGTATCCTATAAAAAGACTTTAGGGGTTTCCCGCTAATAGTTATATAATAAGAGCAGTATTACTACCGCCCACGGCAATATTTAAAACGTTAAAGAATCTAAATGTGAAAAATCAAATACCTTTCGCTTACTGTTAAATTGAGCTTTGATTTCATTAACCTTGTCCAAACCTTCTTTGCTTAAAGGAACTTTTAGTAGATCTTGAACATAGCATCAATCCTTATAGGCTAAGTATTTTGAAGAATATAAAGGGAAAGCATCAAAATATTTACGAACTATTTCATGACTTCTGGAATTATGAGCTATCGCCATAAAAGAATAATAAACCTTGTCTTCTACGCATCTAGTTCTAGTATATAGATTTACAGTAAAAAAGGCAGTAATTTTAGTTAAAATGTTAAAATAACCACCACCACCACCTTGAGCTTCGGTAACTTCTCTTGAATAGTTCTGTTTTACTTCTATACGGAAAAAAGTCTGCACTCTTTTATTCCTAAAAATACCGTTTTTTTTTACGTCAGTAACAGTTATAGAGAAATTACCGTCTGCGTCTGTAAAACCAGCCAATCAACTATTACTATCAATAGCTGATAAATCTAAACCTAAACAAGGTATAGAGCTACTATCCCTTTCATTAATTCAAGCAATAGCTCTATGTAAAGCTTCTATTTTAGGTGTACGCATATAACCATTAATTAAATTAATTATTTTTAAAACTTCATCTTTAGCTAAAATTTGTAATATAACATGACCAGCACTTGGTCTACTGATTACTTTACCTACTTTCAATACTGCAGATAATTTATCCGCTAAAGGTTTATCAGCTAAATTGAATGTAATAATAATCTTAGGACGGAAACTTTTAGATGAAGAATTTTTATCATGCACAGCTATATGCCCATCACCTTCAATTAAACCAGCTAAATAAGAGGCCATAAAAAGGTTAGCCGTTACCGTATAACCCGAATTTCTTCTAACTTGCCTATAAGGGAGTATTTCTTGGATTTTATTTTTATTTAATCTATTTAAATAAACTTTTAACAATTTGGAGTTTCTACCAAAACTTCATAATATAGCAAACATACCTACAGTTAAAAAACAATCACCTACTCTGTTAGTTAATAAAGCAGAGATAGAACTTTGATTTGCTGCTATTCTAGTAAATCAGAAACTTACTAAAAGATAACTACAAATTCCAACACCCTCTCAACCTACGAACATTAGTAGGAAATTGTTTGCTGTTACTAGCACAATCATCATGAAAGTGAACAAACTTAAATAACTAAAGAATCGTTGATTATGAGGATCATGGCTCATATATCCTATAGAATAAATATGCACTAAAGAAGAAACGATTAAAACCGGTAAAAGCATCGACACTGTTAAACTATCAAAATGGAAACCTCATAAAACATTTAGTGATTCACTATCTATTCATCTAAAAAGGTTTATTGACACAGGTATGTTATTTAAACCTACTTCAAAAAAAGCTACGATTGCTAGTAAGGTTGTTACAATTACACTTGAACATGTAATAAATTGTGCCCCGCTAACTCCGACTTTTCTACCTAAAAATCCGGCAACTATTGATCCTAATAAAGGTAAAGTTATTATAGCTAAATACATTATTTATATTCTATTGCGATACTTCCTCTTCGTTTTCCCCCTTTACCTTAGGAATTTTATTTATTCCCTTAGGTTGGCCAGGGTATTCCCATAACTTTTTGGTTATGCCTGACTATACCTTAAGCAAATAATTTTTGTCCTATCTTCTCAAAACTTTTTTTTATTGAAAAAAGAGTCGTATACAATTATTTACCAACCTACATTTAGTCGATGAACTGCGCACCATCCACTTGAGCGAGCAGTAGTTTTTGGTGTTTGGCTGCGGATGGTCTACTTAATTTCTTCATACAAATCGTTTTTACCGTACAACGAGTCATTACCTGTTCCATTAATCACATTACTGTATTAACTTGGTAGATTTGTCTTTAAGACTTTCCCGCAATTTGAAGGTTTTGCCATATTGAAAATATGACTAGGCAGAGGTTTACCCTACCTTTTTTGATCTGATTTCTCTGTGCCGTCTACAACACTGTGATTATTCATAGCCTTATTCGAGTATAGTAATGTAATTCTTCTTTTTAATTGTAGAATTTCTTCTAAACCTAGCCCATCTTCATTCAAGTGTTCTTTATTTTTAATAATATATGCCGCGCTCTTAAAATCTAAGAAATTTAAGTGCTTTGACCCTAATATAGGGTGTTTATCAAAAAAAGGAATTATATGTTCAACTACGTGATCAATTTTTGTAATAATAAACTCACATATTAAACGTTTTTTATAATTCATTACAAAGCCACTACCAAAGAAATTAACAAAGCTTTCTAATAATAAAAGATCTCTGGAATGTTGAGCTATTGAAAAACGTAAAGAAGTAGATAAACCACTCTTAGTCTTAGATTTTTGAACAGCAATAAAAAAGTTAGATTCTCCAGTAGAAAACCCTGCTACTCATTCCGGATGTAAGTTATTATTTTTAATTCTGTTTTCCAAGTTTAGTGTAACTGGAATAGTCATAGGGAATGCTTCTTTTAAATCTTTAGACAAACCTGTATTAAGAGATGCTCTAATATTAACTATCTTTTGTATACCTTCTAAAGTATTATGTTCTTTATTTAACATAAGTAAAACAATTTGTTTAAATAATAGATAGTCTGAATGTTTTTTTGTATTTAAAGGGTAGTTATCAAAATGTGGAAGAATTACGTCAACTAAATCTTTTAAAGTACTAACTCTAAACTCTACGGCTGAACTATTATTAAGTTTAGATACATAACCTATAGCTCCGAAAAATTCTTGAATTGACTGGATTAAAACTCTATCCTTCTCATGCATTTTTATTTGAACTCTAGCTTGAACGTTTCATCCTGTTTTGTATCTAGGGTTTTTTAAAACTGTTACAACAAAAGAACTTTCAGCATCGAAAAGCCCAGTAATAAACCAAGGATCTATTGAAGAAATTTTAGCTTGGTTAGTAGTATAGTTATTCTTAGCCATTGTAGAATAGCATCTTGCTATTCTTTTAAAGCTAAACTTGTTGACGGTTTTCGAATAAGTTGTTTGGCCACGGGATAGACAGGATAAAAAAAGAGAAGAATTTAATCTATAAAAAGCAACTAGAATACCTAAACCTATAGCCGACTCTGCACCAGCTATAGCAATAATATATATTGCATAGGTTTGGCCTAATATATCATCAAAGCTCAGGGAACTTATCAAAATTAGGAACGTAATAGCTAATAACATTATTTCAATTGATATAAGCATTAATATAATATTTTTTCTATTTAAAACAAAACCTAAAATTCCTATTAAAAAAAGTATTAAGGATAAACTCATTTTATTTATTATTATTGTTAATCATTTAAAATAAAGCTCTTCATCATTACAGAATATTTATATTTATTATTATATAGATTTTCTATTGACAATTATCATGTAAGGCAATTTGAGTCCAAACTGTTTGAAAACCTTCGAGTACATAATTTAAACTTACAGGCCAGGATGAGAGCACAAGATTCTGTATATAATTATTTGATTCATACCTACATATTTTTGGTTAATCTATTTATACAAAGAGTATTTTAAGGGGCCCCGTCTGCGCCCCTTAACATAATTATCTACCTTCAAGATAGTTGTCTATCTTTACCAAATAACTCCTAGTTTAATACTCTTTATCGTCATAACACGTTTAGATTAGCCTTTAGTTAATAAAGGCTTTTTTTTCTTCTGTGTCGTACGAAGCAGACACATATAAGCAAGTATTAATTTCTGCTTTATACAGGTACATTCTTTGAATAAGTGTTATTCCACCTTCCTTCAGGCTGTTTTCAAGCATCCGAAAAGTCATTTTGAATTATTTTAAATCTTTGACTACCATCACTACCTAGCTTAAAAGAATCCTGGTTAGTTTTACCCTCCTTATGTAATTGAATTAATCTTAACTTGATATCAAGCACTACCTCTTTCGCTTATTTTTTTTCCTTTTTTTGTCGCTAGCGAAGCAAGTTTCAGCACGCAAGCGTGCGGTGGAAACTGTTTTTTCTTTTTTTTTAGTTATAAATATAATCTTATAATGTACGTAATATTGTATAATAATAAAAAAAAAAAAGAAAAAAAAAAACGCAAGCCGCCACCGCTGCTTGCCTAAATTTTTTTTTCTTTTTTTTTTTATGATATTTTGATTATTACGTAATAAAATTATTATTAAAAAAAAAAGAAAAAAAAAAAAATAAAGTGCGGCATGCCGCCCCGCGCAAACTTGCGGGGGCGATAAATAATTTTATTAATCTATATATAATAAACTTATAATTATAAAAAAAAGGGGAAAAATAAGGAAAATTCAGGGCTAGTATAAAAAGTAGAAGACTCTCTATACATATCATGATATGCCTGCGTTTCCCGGTACTCCGGGCTATTTCTAAATGATATTGCATTAGCTTCTACGTAATAATCTTTTAATACGTTATTTCAACTACTCCTTATTCCTTGTAAAGCTGCTAATTGTGTGTCTTTGCCCTTAGTATCTAGCCCTTGCATCGTAGCGTCAGGCATACCTGAGACAGTAGCTAATGCAACTTGAGCAGTCAAAGCTAGGAATTCAGGCATAAACTCTCTTAGAAAAGGCGGCATATCTCTAATAACAATTTCGGAACTTGAAGGAGTTTTTGGAAAGAAGTTCTTTATATTTATAATATAAATATTATGTTTATTACTACTAACAAGTTTTACATGAAAACTTCAAAGTAAATATAACTTTAGTATATAAGCGATATATACAAAGTATATAAAGAAAGAATCCAGTAAATATAATACTTCAAGAATATAAAAGTTACTCAAAAAGTTTAATAGCTAAAAACCCAGCATACTTAATAAGAATATACCATATAAAAAAAAAAAAGTCCTCACTTAAAAAAAAACTAGTCCTCGCGGACTTGTCCTACCTTTTTTTCTTTCAAAAAATAATATATATATATAAATAAAAATAAAAAAAAAAGAGGTACGGACACGTCCTCCAATACCAGCCACAGTATAAAAAGCTCACTTAAAAACTCTTAGCTTAAACCTTAAACCAGAACTTATTGTCACATATTGTTAGCTTAATATTTCTATTAAGAGCGGACTATATCTTTATCCTATTTATTTAATGATTCTAGGATATCTTACGTGTAGTCTCTGAAGAACCCTACTGTATAAACATATACAGCAGGCTCCTGCTGATTGTCCTATTAAACAGGAGTTTCCAGCAATTAGTAAGAAGAAGTTTTTTTATTTGCTGTTTTTTCCCTTTTTTTTTTAGTAATAAAAATATAACTTTTACGTAAATAGTATAGTATAAAAAAAAAGGGAAAAACTAGAGCAGAGGCTGTATACTCTTACAGGACGGTTTAGCCACATATAAGTTCTGTTTTTAAGTTTATGACGAGTCGTGGTTATATTTCTATTAAAAACCCTGTAACATATACATAACTTAAAAAGAAGATCTTTTATTTTAATGCAAAAAAATTTTTTTTACTTATAACCTAATTAAGCATTTAATAGTTTAATAAACATTATTCTTGTTTACAATTACATAACATTATTATATATAGCATATACCTATTTACTTATATTATACATAGTAAAATTTATACAAATATGGAGACAAAATTAAAAACAGCCTATTATAGCACACCAACACAAGATATATTTAGAGCTAGCGCCGTAGTAGGCTAGGTAAAACAAAACTAAATAAAAATAAAGTTATATAAGATTGTGCGTAATACTTGAAAATCAACTCTACCTAATAAAATAAAAGTATAGAGACATGGAATAAGAGATGTAATTGGAGTTTAATACTTTAAATCTTTTAAATAAACACCGCCCTTATGAAATAAAGGAACAATAAGTAATCAGGCGGCCCTTCTCTATATTTCCATTTAACACGTAGCAATATACCCGCCCACACTGCGTGACTAACAACCATAAAAAATAGTCTCCGGTTATTCTAATATTTAATAATAGAACATATTTATTTTATTATCTATACTCCCCTCCTACCTCCTCAACTTGTTGAGGAGGACGGAGGGGAGGCGAAAAAGATAGATAAACAAATATATCTATCTTTTATTTTAATATACTAAACAATTTTACTTTATAGTAAAACATACATACCAAGGAAAAACAGCAGCGATTAAAGTGTTTTTATAATTACAAATAACTGCTATCTGTTTGATGTTATCGGAATTAAAACATCTGCTCTGACGAAGAAGGAGTATACAGCCTAGGTAATAAGGTTATAAACTATATAAACAATTATAAGCAATAATGATATATACTATTGTTCTTCTAATCAAGTTTAGAATTTCGCTATAGAAACTGATTCTATTACTATTGGCATAGAACTGTGTTCGATTTTACCTAAGAATGAGGAAAATCCAGACTCGAAGACACTATACTTTTTAAACTTTAGCTTAATCTGCATAGTATAGACTATTTATATACCCCACTGTCTCCTATCTTCCTCATACCTTAACATTGCTCTAGTTAATCTTTCCATATTCTCTCTTCTTTCTCTATCTACTGCAACTCTTTCTTGAATTCTTTCTCATTCAAGCTTCTCAGCTTCTACTCTTTTTCTTGTTGTAGTTCTTTGATCTGCTGCTGTTCTTAGTGCTTCAAGTCTTTGACCATCCGCTATTCTTTCAGCATCCCCTATTCTTTCAGTTTCCGTTTCCACTATTTGTATTATATCTTTTTTAAATATTGAATACATTTCTTTTTGTATTTTTAATGCCTCTTTACTTAATAATAAAGAATTATTTAAAGTTAAATGATTCTTTATTAGGCCCATTAGATATGAATTAAAGGGTATTTGACCTAAAGAGGAATTATTTTTTTTTTATTTCATCAATTAATTTTAAATTACAATTTATATCTTCTTTTTACTCCCCTCCTACCTCCTCAACTGGTTGAGGAGGCGGGGGGGGGAGCCGGAAAAAGTATAAAATAGGAAAAATACAAGAGACAACTATATAGATTTCTATATTTAAAGACATATCATTAATTTCTACCCTTCTTTTTCTCTCCTTCCTCCTCAACTAGTTGAGGAGTAGGGAGAGAAATTGAAATAAAAAATAAAAGCTAAATAGTACTAAAAAAAAAGAAACATAATGATATAAAGCCATCTTTATATTATTTTTAAAGTATTTATATAAATATTTTAATTTGCCTAAAAATTTTTTATCATCTTTATTAAGAGATACAAAAAGTAATAAAAGTGCAGATATAAAAAATAGAATCAGAATTAAATAGTTACGATTACTGTTATTTAAAATATAAATATGTAAAGCAATAACTGGAAATCCTAATATGAAGGAGATATGAATTGTATTTTCTATTACTGAAGAATATTCAGCTACTCAGACTTTTCTTGGATAAAAAGCTGTTAATTGTAAAATTGCAGCACTAATTAAAAAGATAAAGATATGAAAAACATGTGTGGTAGTTGTAGCATGGAATAAACCACCATATAAACCTATACCACTATCTAAACAAAAGTATAAGCTATAAAAAGCAATTAAAGAAGAATAGAGTAAAACTGTGATAGCTACTCTACTAAAAAGTATAGATTTGTCTCGTCTTAAAGTAACGGCATTAGATAATAATAAAAATAAGATAGAAAAAATTACCATCAAGAGCACTCAGATTTGAACTGAGAAGGTGAAGTTTGAAGCTTCAAATTTTACCATTAAACTATGCTCTTTATATTTTAATATTTGTAAAAATGCCTAATTATTTTTTTTTTCTTGTGCTTCGCTAGGATGCAAATAATAATATACACCGCACCGCATTACTAATAAAATTACACTATTTGATAAAAAAAAAAGACTATTTCTAATAAAATTATTATTTTTATTGAAACGACGACTTTTAAAAATTCTCATTTTTTAATTTTTTTTCATTAATATCTTTTTTGTATGTTTTTGTACTCACTCACAACTAATAATGTTTAATGTAATTGGTCGAAATCAAAATAAAGTATCTCTCAACAAATTCACCTGGGGATGTTCCAACAAATCTAAGATCATATACTCGAAGGAGCCGATAGCCTTACTATCGCCACAAGATGGCGATCCGGGACGCAGAACGAAGCTGAGAGATAAGCACATTTCTTAGGATAAGTCCGGAGGCAACCCCGGGAGTAAATAAAATTATTGCTGGTCGCAACAATAAACTTTCAAAAATCATATGTCCTATAAACAACAACAAGCAAGTTCGATACAAAATAGTTCGAGGGAGAGGGGGGGGATAAACTTAAAGTTCCCCTGGAGAATCCCAGAATACCTAGAAAGTGGTTGCACTAAGGTTCGAAAGGCCTACAGGTATCTAACGCACAGGAACGTTAAGATTTCAAGGTCAATACCAGCAGGAGACTACCCTAAAGCAACTTCATTATTTGTGAAAATGCTGAGGCACTCCAAGTCTTTAAGGGCCTACGCTATTTCTCAGTTCTTCCATGGCTGGTACTATGGAAAACCTTACTCCCAAGTAATAAGGGTGGCGAATCGTCTTCATAAGTTTATGAGGACTCTTCCCCAGTTCGTTACTATGAAGAGAAGGTATATCCGAAGAGGCTCGGAAAGACGAGGCCATTTTGAATACCTGACGTGGCAATGCGTATATTGAACTCCCTGTGAGCGGGATATATATATGCCATCACAGAGCACTGGGTGGCACCCGCTCAACACGGATACCATAAAGGGAGGGGTATGTGGTCATGGCAAGAAATAATAGAGAGAACTAAGGACCCTAGCGAAGCCAAGTAAAAAGATACGAATTTGACCTAAGATCGTATCTTTTTACCTTTTATTTATCTATATTACACTAATATTATTATATATCTATAATTATTACTAAAAATATATGATAATATTTTTTACTGTTAATAAATTTTTAGTATAGATAATTATAGCCCTATTACATATAAACTGGCCTGCATTCCACCATTAGTTAGATTATTCTTCTAATCATATTAGGAATTTTTCTATATAAACATATAAGGGCCCCTGCCCGCCCCTATAACATAGTTATCTACCTTCAAGATAGTTATCTATCTTTACTTTATAACTCCTGGCTTTAATCACAAAAACTCTTAAAACATGTTTATTCTAGCCTTTAATTAATAATTATTTACATTAATTAAAGTGGACTAAGAACACTATCTAATTTAAATTATTGTTCTTCTAATCACGATAAGAATTTTTCAATACTTACCGATTCAATAACTATAGGCATGCTCGAGTGTAATATACCACATATTTCGCTACATTGCGCTTCTCTACTATAATTTAATGTAATTAATAAATCTTACTTTTTAATAACTGTCAATTAGACAGATAAACACTTTGAAGTACTATTTAGGGTGAAAAGACCTTTGTATATATAAAAGAGTAATAAAAAAAAAGCTTTACTAAATACCTATGTAAATATAATATAAAAAAAATTTATATACATTTAATAAAGTAGTATTTACCTTTACAGAACTTATTCTTATCTAAATAGGTTGTACTAAGGGAAGAAGGCGAAATACCATAACTTTTAGCTGCAGCCCTTAAGCTACTATAAGTATCCAAAAGATTTTGATTTTTATCCAAAACTTGAATTTTATATGAACGCTCACTAACTGAGTCCCTTTTTCTATTAATAATACAGGTCCTATTTTACTCTCCAATAAATTCCCAGACTTTAGATAAAGACTAACTTTATTACGATTAACCTCGAGATATTCCGCTACTTTTAGTATCGAATTAAATTCTCCCCTCACTTTTTGATTAGAGTCTTTTACAAGAACAGCTCTACCGTGAAATTCACTTATAGCTGTTCTTCTTTCGCTTTCAGGACTTTCCTTCGCTCAAACTTCGGCAGCTTTAGCTCTAATTGCTTTTCATTGGTCTTCCGAAAGCGTAATATCTAAATTTAGGTGAGCATCACTCAAATTTTTTCTGGTTTCATCAGATAATATACTACTTTCTCTCGTACCGACCTTTGGAGCAACATTTAAGGAAAGACCGAAAGTATCTAAAAAAATTGTTCAGTAATTAAAAGATCTAGTTGCATTAGTGCAGTTAAAAACACCTTTTCTTCTTTTTCTCTCCTACCTCCTCAACTAGTTGAGGAGGTAGGAGAGAAATGTGAGAGAAAAATTTTTTATCTAGCTATTTATAAGCAAAAGAATAGTCTTTATATTTTTTACCATCTTTTAAATGAAGATATAAAGCTTTTCTATCTAATTTGATGTTTAAAGAATTAAAATATTCTATTGTATCTGCAATACTTTCAAATTCTTTCTCAAAATTTTCTCCTTTTACTAATATAGGTTTATTCTTTTTATTAACTTTTAATAAAGCTAAGCCTGTATCTACTTTTAGTTTTTTATATTCATCAATAATTAAGCCTACTTCTTCAAAATTATCAGGTAAAACTTTATCTGAGTATTTACATAAGAAATTCTGAAACACTTTTCATTATTAATATATCTAGTCAGAGTGTCTCTTTTAATAGTTAGACCTAATTTTCTTAAATATTCAATACAAGATGTTAAAGAATCAAAATTTAATTTTTGACCTCTATAATCTACAAATGTATTTCCTTCTTTAATTTCTAATTCAACTGAAATACTTCTACGAGTACCTAAGCTATATGCATCACGTCTTTCTTTTTGCATCATATCTACTAATTCATTTACTGAAAGCTTGCTTGTTAGAGCAGTAGGTATGGGATAGCTTAATAGTAAGAATTTATTAAGATATGGTAATTTAGAATCTACATACTTTTTACTAGTTTCAGTATGTATTTTTAACACTCTTTTTAACTCAATATTAGATTTAGCATGATAGTAAAGAGTACTACATGTTAAATCATAAACATATACAGCATCACCTTTTGAAGATCCTGCATTAACAACTCTTAAAGTATTCAAGTTGAATTCTTTGCTTAATAAATGATACTGTTCTAATATTAAAGCGTCTTGACTACCAAATATATTATTATCTAATTTAAATATAATTAATTTAAAAGCTTTTAGCCCTTCTTTCTCCAGTAGAGGTAAAAATTTACCCATTAAAGGTAAATCTCCTTTAAAATAGTAATCCATTCTACGTCTTAATAAACCCGATGAACCTACGTATTTTTGACCTGTATTTGTATGTATAAAGATATATACACCTGAGAAACCTCTATATTTAGATTTACCTGTTAATCCCGCTAAAAGTTCTTTATTTTCGAGTGTAGATATAGGAAGATCCAGTTCTACACCTTTAACTTTTAATAATTCTTCTAATTTAGAGTCAGCAACTGATAAATTTTGATTTAATAGTATTTTATTGATAATTAATGAAGTAGTAGGTTTTCCACTATTAATATGCTCTAACGCTAAAGACTTAGGGTTATTTGCCAAAGGTCTAATTGAAGTAAAAGATCTACTTGAGCTAAAAGATCTAATTAAAGGTATAGCAGCTATAGAACCTAATTCAATACGTTTATTGAATACGGACTGATTATTAAAAATACTTCTACTAATTGTATCATGCAAATACTACTATAGTCTTTATGAAAGACAAGCACCGATAAAAAAGAAAAAAAAGAGAATAAAAAAAGTGTTAAAGAATAAAAAGACATTCTACTCTTATTTTTTCTTTTTTATATGTGTGTTGTATAAAGATTTTTTTTTACATTAAAATAAGTTTAACAAACTATTGTAGAAATCCCTAGACATAATTAAGGAATTATTATATATCTAATTAACAAAAAATATAAAGAATATTAACTAAAATATTTTTCTGCGCCTTTTCAGGTGAGGGCTGACTATACCTTAAGCATTATTAATACTAAAACTAATAACACCAACCACCGTCTAGTCGATGAACTGCATACCAAATATTAAATACTTGGCACTTGGCTGCGGATTGCCCATTGAACAATAAATCTTGATTTTACCGTATCACGAGTCATTACCTGTGCCATAAGTTATGTTACCATACTTACTTGGTTAAGATTCCTTTAGGGGTTTCCCGCAATTTGATGATTCAGAACCATAGCTTTACTACAGTTTTGGCCATTGTTCAATAAGACCATAGAATGTTCCTTCTCTATTTATAAGAACAGACACTTGATTTAATCTCCCTGGGTCGTGCTACAACTTCGGCCTAACGTCGCCTAATAAATCTGCCAGTGTTTAATCTCATTGTTACATAATATCTTATAATTTTAGACTATTTACTACTGTCAGTAAATTTTAAGTAGTAACGATTCTTGAATGCTTTACCTTTACTAATATAGCTTCTAATTGTAGCTCTAGTAGTACCTAATCTATATGCAACTTTATAAGTAGAAGGATAAGTTTTTACTTCATTGGTATCTTTATCAAATACCTCTATGACTTTACCTAAATCTACAGTTTGCTTATCTAAATTTTCTTTTCTACGTTTAGCTATTAACTCACCCACTTCAGATTCTGTTAAATTAGTTGGTACAGCATCCTCTATTAAATTATTTGAAATAACAAATAAACCTAAGAAAGGAACACCACTTGATATACATTTTCTATAAGATGAACTGTGTATACCTAAATCCGCACAGAAAGCATTTAAAGAGTTACTTGAATAATATAAAGTTTTACAATCTAAGTCGTATAAAAACACTTTAAGTCCTTGGTTAACTCTAAAATTAACAATTCTTTGAGTATTTAAGTTAAAACTTTTGTCTAACAAAAAGTATTGTTCTAAAAAGCAGTGTGAATGCTTAGGATAAGTAGATGATACTACAATAACTTGTAAGTTAAATGCTTTTAATCCTTCTTGGTTAATCAAAGGCATTAATAATCCAGAACTTTTATTAGCAAACAATAGATGTTTGTCAAAATATTGTTTAAATCTTCTAGCTAAGTCATTGCTTGAACCTACGTATTTATTACCTGTAGATTTATGAGTAAAAATATAGACTCCTGCATTACTACGTTTAGAATGTGGTTTTCTTATTAACGCTAGTAATGAAGGATATGTTTCATCAGAAAAAGGTAAATCGTATTTTACACTTGGAAGGCTTAAAAGTTCGTCTAGCTCTTTTTGAGATATAGCAACTTTTTGATTAAGTAAGACACTATTAATAACTTCGCTATTAGCAGGGTTACCTTTGGCTATATGTTCTTGAACTAGAAGTTGGGTACGAGATGTTTTACTATTGTAAAGAGATGTAGCTGTATTCGACTCAAATCTAACGGAGTTTAATGCACTTACACTTTGCAAACGGGGTCTAAACCATCCCACTTTTGCGTTTAATATATAAGAGGCACGTTGCATTCCATGTATTTTATTACCTATACTTGGTCGTGGCTCTCTACCTATACTAAGTTTATCTTCTAGGCTTGGTGACAGGTTGTTTGTCACTCTATATAAGTACATTAAATAATTTAAGGATATAACTAAAAGGATAGTACAGCCGTTTACGGCCACGGCTATTACATAATTTACCATGTTTATATCTTTAAATATATGGTTCGAATTAGGGTCGAATTACAACTCTATCCTAAATAGTTGTTAGGCCAAGGCTGTTGTAGTAACTTTAATTTAAGTTTACTTTATAGATAGATAAAGCTATCTACTTGATTTCTTCCTAGAACCGGTTTCACCGGCGACTAGAGTACACCTTACAACTACAAAAGTTGAAGAACCGTCTACTCGTTGCTCTTTTACAGACAAATTCTGATTTAGATCCACGATAACCCATTTACATTACTGTCATCTCTAGTGATGTTACCATACCCTGAGCCATTAATCAGGCCGGTCTCCTAGTTTCCCGGGTGACTTTGGTTACTAGAGCTTTAGGGCTTCCCCGGAGTTTGGCTCTTTATTGCACAATTAATAAGTAGCCTACACTTATTTTTTTTTTATGCATCACATTTAATACCTAAAGCAGGACAGGCGAAAGACGTCACACAAAGTTATCATATTATTAACCCCTCTTTTATTTTCTCTCCTACCTCCTCAACCGGTTGAGGAGGAGGGAGAGAAACGGCAGGTAGCTTTTGTACTTGTATATTTATAGGTAATAAATAAAGGAACAATTTTTATCTTTTTTATATTTACAATTAACTAAAAAGAGACGGGAGGGATTGTATACAATCAACCTTGTTGTTAATAAGAAGCATTATAAAAACACTATTTTATATTTACAGTTAACTAAAAAGAGACGGGAGGGATTGTATACAATCAACCTTGTTGTTAATAAGAAGCATTATAAAAACACTATTTTATAAAAAAAAAAGAAAAAAAGGACACGGTAGGTTTTTTATAATAACTGGTATTAACGACGACACCTAAAAAGGAAAAGACGTTACATAAAATTCTCTTTTTATCAATTACCTTTCTAAACGTACTATTTATAAATCTATCTAAATCTATTATTTATATATTTATTGTTTAGAAAAACCAAGGAGTAAATTCCCTGTCCTCTCCTCTTTAATACATTTAAGACTTATCACAACAACCACAAGTATAAATATAAAATTAAAAGATAAAAAGTAAAGCAAAGCGGGCTAAGCTCGAAATTTAACAAAAGAACAACAAAAACTGTTCTGCTACACGCTACATATTCATATTTTTTGAAAACATAACAGGAATTAAAGTCTTAATAAATTAGAAAGGCTATTGTGCTAACTTTAATCTGGGTTATTGAATATTTACCCAGAGCCGGTTTCCCGGTGACTAGAGTACACCTTACAGTGCTTAGATATCCATACTGAATAACCTTCTACTCGTTGCTCTTTTACACATTAATAATTATAAGTCTATTACTAAGAGGTGATTTAGATCCGCGATTACCCATTATCTTTTCAAATAATCAGAAGTTTTCTTACTATACCTGAGTGATTAATTCAGCCGCATTGACCCTTTTAAGTCTAATGTTTAGTAACTAATGCTTTAGGGCTTCCCCGGAGTTTGGTTATTGAACACAATAGTGAGGACCTAATCTCACTTTTTATGTATAACATCAGCTGCTGTAACAATAAATCTTACGTGTGTTAACTCTGGTAGGATAACATGTCTTGGTTCTCTTTTCCATGGGTATACAAGATATTAAATTTAATATCTTAACCTTTAGGTATAAGCTGAGAGTATAACGCCTCGTTTCCGTTAATATATTTTTTTTCTATCTTACAGATCCCTCATTACTTTGTAAGGAGGGCTCCTTCGCGGACCACAGGTTATAAAAACTTAATCTCCTTAAGTGAAAAGGTATATGAATTTAATGCTAGAAACACAGTACACCACCAGCTTCCTGCTTATAATTTTTTTTCTCTTTTTTTTTATTATATTTTAATTATTACGTAAGAATTAAACTATAAAAAAAAAAAAGGAAAAAAAAAAATAAGGGCAGGAAGAATAGCGGTAGAATTTTTATTCCTTGGCAGATGAAACATGCAAAGGGAAGTGTCAATAATGAAAAATTAAGCTCTTCCTTTGTTCATACCCGCTTTTATTTTTACAATATTATCCAGCCCTTCTGGAGTCATATGCCCCCATCTCGCATTAATTTAGCCACAGCAGATCAATCTTTAAAATCCTCAAATTTTACTCCGCGAATCTTATGACTGCCTAAAAATCCCAGAATTTTATCAGAATTATCCGAAAACTTTTCTACTCTGAACTGCACCTTACCATCAGAACTAGTTACTAATCTACCGCAACCTAAATAAGAGATTAAACTTTCAATTAATATCTTATCACGAGGGTGTTGAGTTATTTGGAATACTAATTGGGCTCGAAAACCTAATGCATGCGTTAAAGATTTACTTACAAAAACAAAAAAACAACCCTCACCTGATGTAAACCCAGCTAATCATTCACCATGCGGAACAGCTATATTATCGACTTTAGGTCTAATAACGGGTATGATATTTGGGAAAGCTGTCTTTAAAGCCTCAGATAAACCTAAATTCAAAGAAGCCCTCAGACTAAGAATAGTTAAAAGCCCTCCCTGAGTTATATGCTCCTTTCGCTTCATCATCATAATAATCTCTCTTCAAAGAAAATAATCAGCATGTTTCTGAGAAATTAAAGTGTATCTATCAAAATGATGTCTTTTTTTTTTACCTTTTCACCTATAATATTTACCCTTAAAGCATAAGCATCTTTAGCAAATTTGCCTGTCCGCTCTACACCACCTAAACAAGCTTGAATTTCTCTTAAAAGCCCTACGTCTTTTCTGTGAAGCCCGATTAGAAATTCAGCACAGACTCTTCAACCTGTAGTCTGCGTAGAATCCTTGTAAACTGTGATAGAATAACAACCCTCTGCATCTGTGAAACCTGTGATAAATCACGGACTTAAATTAGATGGTTCAGGACCGATACCAGGCGCGCTATACTTTCTTATACCTAAAGCATATCAAGGAAAAGAATGTCTGACCCTTTTAGTAATATTAGGTCTAACACAATTTAATCCTACCCCCCCCAGCCAGCTTGCGGGGGGGTTAGAATATATACATGCTTTAATCTTCTTTTACCTTGAGAGGTTTTACCGGCTTTAGGTGTAAGCTAAAGACATAACGCCTCGTTTCCGATTTTCTTAGTCTATCTTTA